TCATATTCATTATTCATAATTCATATTCAAAAAAAGAATAATGAAATGCAAATTCAAAATGCATATTTTATTTTCATTTTCTATTTACTGAGAAAGTCTATAGTTGACTTCACTTATACTAAGAAACTATAGACTCATTCATTGAATTGGGCGAGGAGACCCTCGACGGTCTCCGAGCGTGAAGACAAGAGAAGTAAAGACTAGTATTTAACTACATAAATCGCTTATATTCCGGTTCTTGTTTAAGTGAGAGTCAAGTGTGGTAGTGTTAAGTCAAGTCAAGTCAAGTCAAGTAAGCCCACGGAGCGGTAGGGTAAGGTAAATCCATATCCGTCTTAGTCATAAGATGAGATGTACTGGATAGTGACAGAAGGGATAGGGGGAAGGGGGCTATTAGACTTTGAATGTACAGGTAAGGGAGGATCAAGTCGGAGGTTTGAGAAGAGTTCACTTAGAATTATATATATATATATATATTACGACAATAGTTCTTCCTAAACGAAAGACACTTTTGATCCCGAACGAGACAAATTTCTAGCAGTAGTCAAGGAAGGGGATTGGCTTTAGGCAAAGCATTCCATCATTACCTAAACAAGTAGTGCTATAGTTAAGTTGAACCACCTTCAGTCATGAAAAAAGAAGGGGATGGAATCCCATTGTGATTCCGGCCTCATACGTGGTCAATTCGTCAAAGAAGTTCAGTGGCCATTTCGCACTAATGAATCAAATAGCACGATCGGAGGTTTCATGAATGGTATGGATTTTGCTCCGCTCTAGTTACCTTTGCTTCTGCCTCTGGGGAGGGACAGAAACTTCATTTCTTTGAATCCCTCTTCAAAGTCGAGCCCCCCCGATATGCCCTTAAAGCCCCCCAGCCCGTACCCTTGCCTATCCCTTCCCTTGGGGGACAAGAGCATAGTTTGAAAAGCCTTAGACGCTGCGCTATGCGACCACAGGGGAGCTGCCGAAAGAGCAACTGCACCACAAGGAAAGGAAGCAATCTAGACCGGCCCTTCCTTTACCTTCTTTCGAAAGCCAAGCAAGCCTGCATTCGTCATAATCTTCATGGTTCCGGAAGCAATATAGGAATATTAGCCCGAACCTCCTATTCGTATTCATTCTCGAAAGCCATCTCCCAATCTCCGATTGCCCCCGCTCTCGATCGTATGTATTTGAAATCGTAAGCCCCTTTAGAGATAGGGGCGAGCCAACTGAGACTATAGCACGCACCCCAACATGATGGCTCTTGAAATTGGCATTACCTTTCTTCACCTTCCCTTTCCCCTCGCCTTGACCGAACAACGGGAACTGGCATATTAGCCACAGCAAGCGCCACAACAGGAAGGGTCTTTGACTCGATCGATACGATAGTACGAAGGATTGACTTTGTCCACAGGGAGAGGGTCGAAAAGAGCTGGGGCGCTGGAGCGAACTCTATAAGCGCAGACCTTTCCCTCCCTTCATTCTGAGTCAAGGTGCTGGTGTTCTCCTTTACTAAGTGTACCAAGTCTTATGTACTCTAGCAGTAGTGGGCGAAGCAAGGGATGGAGCTAGTTCAAAAGGGAAGTAAGCTCCTTTAATACCAGTAGTCCGAAAGCAGTAGTCAGAAAGGGAAGTCAGGTCAGAAGTAAGATCATTAGTGCTAGTAGTCTGGTCGAAAGTAGTAGTTGGAAAGGGAAGTCAGGAAGAGATGTCTTGATAACAGGAAGTCGTGTAAGGCGGTGGTGTTCTCCTTTGTTCCTCTGTCCTAGTAATTTCGTGGTCTAGTGGGCCCTCTTAAGTCAGTTCGAAGCAAGGGATTCCGCTAAAAAGAAAGGAAAGAAAGCCCTAACTATTAGTCGGAAAGAAGACAGCACCAAGTAAAGCACATAGTTAAGTACGGACACTAAAGCCGTTTCACCCCTATCTCTTAAAGGCTTCTTTCGAGGCGTTTCACTTCCTTGAATTGGCTTAAGGGCGGTTCCTCAGTTCTATCTTTTGATAAAGGTAATGGATTGTCAACAGAGGAAGAGAGTCGAAAGCTGCAGTGTTAGTGTTCTCCTTTATTCGTTCATACTAGTCTGGTATTCGGCTAGCGTAACTGGCGAAGCAAGGGATTAGCTAGAAGGAAGGTCTTTAGTGCCAGTAGTCTAAAAGCGGAAAGCAAGGCAACTAAGAAAGCAAAGCAGGAAAGGAAGCTCAAACATGCCAAAAGCTGAAAGCCAAGCATTAGTGTCAGTAGCATTACAGTTAAAAGCAAGGCAGGCAAGTCAGCTCAAACATGCACTAATGCCAAAAGCGGAAAGCCAAGACTCACAGCTAAAAGCAGAAAGCCAAGCAAGTAAGGCAGACCAAGCTACTAAGGCAGAGCAGACTAGGAAGGCTAGCTACTAAGCTCATTAAAGCAGTCAAGTCAGGCTAGCTAGTCTAGTAAGGTCAAACATGCCAGTATTAGCTGACAAAAGAACAGACAAAAGAATCCGAATTCAAGGGCTAGGCTAGTAAGAAGAAGAGAGGTATTTATCTATCACTTGAGAATCGATTAAGGCATGAAGACGTTCCTCCCCTTACTCTAAAGCCCCTTACTAAAGGTTCGCTCCACTTCCCTTAACGGACTTACAGATAAATAAGGAAGCCCCCTTACTATACAAGTTTTATGCTTAAGGAAAGGAACAGGATTCTAACTAGCCAGCTATAGCCAATTACTGACCCCCCTAAGCCCCTTTCCTTTGGGGAACTAATGAAACAGCGCTCCGCCCCTGACTCGTATGCCCCTTTAGGCGGGGTACCTTCGCTCCACTTCCTCATTCAGGCTGATATGAACTGAAAAAGAAAAAGAAGGTCATCTTTTTTCATTAAAAAAGCTTGCCGAATCTAGTTGTATTTCTCCCTTGGCCTGGATGATATACTTGTGACTGACTGCAAAATGGAATGGGCCACCACACCAAGTAATATTATTGATTGCTCATGTGATTCCTCAATAGCATCCTGACGGAGGAAGGAATTCACATGTTATATCAATATTCAACAGAGATCATTTTGCGGGCCCATCCTCCATGGTGTCCAGACTATTTCCTTGTTGCTCTATGGCAGCTTGGCAATCATCAACATAAGCCCTAATCAAAGAGGGTCACGAGATCCAGAATTCTGACTTCATGATCGGGAAGACCATCAAAGCCTAAGAGACAGGGGTCATTCCTACTATTCAGAACTCCAACCTCCTTCCCCTCTGCTTTCTCATCATAATCCGGGAAAGATTCCGCCTGAACAGCTACCACTTCCCACTCTGTCTCTTCTTTCTCCTCAATAGCATATTCTATCTCTTGGAGGGGAAGGAAGGGCTAACTTCCATGCACTCATCTGACCCCTCCTGAGTTATTATCTTCTTCTCGTTGCCTAGAGTGAGTCTGCTAACTATAACTGACATCATCAAACTCAAATGAAAGAGAACGAGACTGAGTTGTGTGATCCTCACCTTTGATTCGAAAGCCCTTGAAATAGATAGGGCCCTACTAGTAAAGGGGAAGGCAAGACGTTTTCTTTTGTTGTTATTCCTCACCTCATTTTAAAAGTTTAGGAAAGAGAACGCAAGAAGAGGCCTTTCTTTGCTACACATCTTTCCAATAAAAGGTGAGAAAGGAGAACGCTTTAAATAAAGGGCGAGGAATTCCCGTCTCGATAGCTTTTCCAATGATAGCACGGATTCATTGAATACGGATTTAGGCGGATGACTTCTATCAAAAGGCTGGGGCCACGTTAGGCTATGGAGGGGCTCGATTAAGGAGTCGCAGGTCTACTAATCCCTGACTCGCTTGGTCCCTTCTTCCCGTCCGAGACAACGACTTGGTTTGGTTTTCATCCATCTATGAGCACGACCGGATCCATTGTTTTGACCGATGTTGAGTTATTCATTCACCGCCTAAATCCGGGGGAGGAGAAGATGTGCGTATCCTATTCTTCGCCTATTCTGACTCCTATCTAAAGCCTAAGACTTAAGTAGGGCTCTGGAATTGCTTTCTTTCATCAAACCCCGTATTTGTCATTAAAACACTCTTTTCCTTAAATCGAAGATAGGATTCTTATGGATGTCAATCTTGTATCTTTACATCCTGCCCAATCCGCATCTGTGTAGGCAAAGATTTGAAGTTGACTATAGGATGCTAGAAGTCTTCCTTTGCCCGGGGATCCTTTAAGGTACCTTAATATCCGATTCACGGCATCCAGATGTGGTTTTCTTGGGTTCTGCATGAAAGGCTACTATTTAACAACAGCAAAGGCGATGTCAGGCCGTGTGATCGTTAGGTAAATCAACTTTCCCACTATTCTGCGATACCTGCCAGGGTCCTCAAGCAATTGTCCATCATATGCGGTGAATTTCAGATTCTGCTCAATGGGAAAAGTCACACTTCGTCCACCTATCATTCCTGTCTCGGCGAGGATATCAAGTGTGTACTTCCTTTGAGATAGGAAGATGCCTTTGCTGGATCTTGCAACTTCAATGCCGAGGAAATACTTAAGTTTTCCAAGATCTTGGATGTGAAGATGCAAAAGAGTGAAGAGTTCACGAATGGAGGTCTCATCATCACCTGTGACAACTATGTCGTCTACATAGACAAGTATAACGGTCATGCCGGCTTGAGTATGTCTGGTGAACATAGAATAATCGGCTATAGACTGCTTGAAACCAGCTGAAATGATGGCAGAAGATAATTTGTCAAACCAACTGCGTGACGCCGCCCATAAATTGACCGCGGCATACGACGATTCTCCCCCTTAGGGGCGAAACCTGGAGGCGGCATCATGTAAACTTCCTTATGCAAATCGCCATGTAAGAATGCATTCTGGACATCCAGCTGATATAACGGCCAAGCTCGAATAGAAGCGAGGGAGAGCACGCAACGAGCGGTGACCATTTTGGCCACGGGTGCGAAGGTCTCCTCATAATCAATGCCATGTTATTGGGTATAGCCCTTGGCAACAAGTCGAGCCGTTCGACACTCCCATCGGCATGGTATTTGATCTTATAAACCCACCGACAGCCCTTGCTTGCCCGAGGGAAGTGGGACGAGATCCCAAGTCTTGTTGATCTCCATGGCCTCAATTTCAGCACGCATTGCCGCTTGCCAACGTGGATCCGCCTCTGCAAATGTGTTAGGTTCACGACAAGCAGAAATGGAGGCAAGGTAAATAGCGTGAGAGCGAGCAAGTGGGTCATAAGAAACGAACCTTTGAATAGGGTTAACATGACGCGTACCTTTCCGAAGAGCAATGGGGGGTGTCCCTGGTGTCGGAGAAGCCACATTGTGAGGAGGAGAGAGAGTGCTTGGATCTTCGACATGGGGGTGTCCATCATTCCCGGTCACAATGGTAGGAGGATTGAGAGGGATATCAGGAGGGGTAAAGAAGGTGTAAGAGGCCCTGAAGGTCAAGGGAGGTGTCGGATGAGGAAAAATAAGCTTTTTTCTCATAAAAGGTGACATCTCGACTCACATAGATGCGGCGTGTCGACGGATCATAGCATTTATCTCCCTTTTGTCCAATTTTGTACCCAATGAAAAGACAATAGCTTTGGGAGACAACTTATCCCGAGTGGGGGAAGGGTAACGAAAGCAAAGCAAAGCAAAGGCATCAAAAAACTTTCAAATGAGCATATCGTGGCATCTTTCCAAACAAAAGTTCTTGCGGGCTCTTGTTTCCCAACAAAGGAGTCGGCATCCGATTGATAAGATAACACGCTGTTAGAACGGCTTCACCCCATAAGTACTTGGGCACATGCATCTGAAACATGAGTGCACGAGCGATTTCCAATAAGTGCCTATCTTTCGGCTACGCCATTTTGCTCAGGAGTGTCTATGCATTTTGGTGGAGTATGCCCTTTTCCCGATAAAAGGACTTCATGGCTCCTGAAGTGAACTCTGTGCCATTATCACTACGAAGAATCTTGATAGGTCTATTGAATTGAGTGCAAACCATAGCATAAAATGTGTGAAATACATCCACAACATCATATTTTTGCTTGAGAAGGTACAACCATGTGCAACGTGTGTAGTCATCAACAAATATAACCAAATATGTAGCACCTGAAAAGGAGGAGGATCTTGCAGGTCCCCAAAGGTCAGTGTGAACCAAATCAAAAAGGTTGCATACATCTCTCACTACGAGAAGTAAAGGGAAGTCTAGTGTGTTTAGCCAGGGGGCAAGTAGAACAAAAAAGGTCCTTGGGATCATCATTAGTTACAACAAAGTTTTTGGAAAGAAAGAGGTTCAGTCTATTGGTGGAAGGATGGACCAAACGCAGGTGCCATAGTTCCGCAGTCACAGTGTTAGCCAAAATGGGAGAAGGTCTCGGCACCCTCTCCATGTAGTAGAGTCCATCTCTCTCTCTTCCCTCACCAATCGGCTTCTTCGTCATCAGGTCCTGAAAATCACAGAAGTCGGGAAAAAGTGAGCAGAACATTTAAGACCACGGGTGAGTTTGCTTACAGATAGAAGATTGAGGTTCAATTGAGGAACACATAAAATGAAATGTCATGGAGACGCATTGTGGGTGTCAATGTGGTGGATCCTACACAAGTAATGGTGGAGGTGGTGCCATTGCATTGGGTAAATTCACAAAAGGCTTACCGGCATATTGATGAGTGGAATCAAGGACACTCGGCGTATTCGTGATGTGGTGTGTGGCTCCTGTGTCGATAATCCAAGATTGAGGATCCCTTTTTTTTTTGCAGAGGCATTACCTGTGAGATTGACTGAGGCCGGGCCTTGTGGCTTCAAAGAGGGACTTTTATTCGATCAACTGCTGGATCAGCGAGAGGGTCATGCTCGTAGAACTGGCTCCTGGATTGGAACTCGATGCACTCGATGACGGGGTATCAACACTAGCAGCCATTGGTGGTGGTCGTCCATGGAGAATAAAGCAGCGATCCTGCCCATCCTTCTTGCAATAAGTACATTTAAACCCTCGTCCAGAACGTCCTGAACCCCCGCGGTTATTGCTTCGACCTTGATTGAAACCACTCATTGTATTTGCTTCCGGGGATGAAATGTTGAAAGCTGAGGCATCTTGAATGGAGGAATTGTGGCTACCGGGCTCTACGTAGTTCTTCATTGTGCACACTTGAATAGATCTTTTTGGGCCCTAGCAAGGAGTTGGGACCGTAGACCCTCATACATGTCATCTAACCACACTTTTAGATTTTCTGCTTCTCTTGTTTTTCTAATTCTAAGAAGGCATTCGAACTTCCACAAGTACACGGTGGAAGTGGATCATAGGACTGGTATTCGTGCCATAAGGTGCTCAGTCTTGTGTAATACTCGGCAACTGAGAGATTTCCCTGCTTTCAATTTGCTATCTCACACTCTATCTGGAAGAGGCGAGCTCCCTGTGAGTATCGCTCCTTCAAATTGTCCCACATCTCCTTAGCCGTAAGAAAGAACGCCAAGGGGGATCAACAGAATTCATGATCCAAGACATCACAAGGTGGTTACATGTGGACCAAACATGGTAATGAGGAGAGTCAACATCGGGCTTAATAAATGTTCCATCAACAAATCCAAATTTCCCGCGGCCTCCAAGTCCCATAAGATCGACTCCATGTCACATAGTTGGAGCGATTGAGTTTTTCGGTAACTAGGGTTGCTCCGGTGTTGTCCGAGGTCGAGATGGAGTAAGGTGGGCTGTTAGAAGTGACTTCCGACATGATGAACTCAATGGACAATCACAAACAATGAGCGGACAAAGGCTCAATAATAGGATAGAAGAGAGTGAGCACAAAGTGTTGCAAACAACAGTAATAACAAGAGTATGGCAGCGTGATAAAAGAGATTCCGCAAAATTCACAGAAATAAGAGGCAAGAAATCATGGCTGAGTCAAGGCAGCAAGAGCTGTAACAGCAAGGGAAGTTTTAAACCACGACCAATAAGAACAAAAAATGGTAAAATAAAAGGAAAACAGGCTGTTACTGTTCACCGTAACAGTGCAGCAGAAGTCAAATAACCAAAAACTCAAGAACCCAAACTTGACGAAATTTGGAGGGGCTCCAAAAATCAGCCCTAAACCTAAAGGATGCTTTACGAAGCTGCAAAAAAAAGTGTTCCAGGGCCGGACTTAAGCTACTGCTGCTACCGGGGAGGAAGATAGACTTTTGTTTTCATTTTAAAGGAAAGGGTCCGAAGGAGTATGTACTTACTTCTTCTTGCCGAATGGACAGTAGGAAACCACTGCTATCTTATGTAGTACTTCCTGCCGAAAGGACGGAATCACCTATTGTATGATTTACGAATTGACGAATGCCAAAACCCACTCTGTTTGGGATAGCTCTTAATGGCGTATATACTCCGGACTAATGAGGCGAGTTAGTTCATAGCCTAGTGGGAAACGCTAAACTAAGGAGTATTCGTAAGTTATACAAAGAATGAGTGCCCCTCCCAAGTCCTACTGCCTCCATTGATCGTACTGTTGTGATTCTACCTGCCGCCACTCTGCCAGCCTATATGGGTTGGCCTTTACACGTCCCCGCATCTTCTATCATAATAGACCGAAAGAGGGCACAGAAGATGACGTGAAAGAAGACTAGAGCGCGAGCTAGCTGATCTAGGACCAGCCTTGTTGCTTATCCGCTTGCTATCCGAAGGCAGACTTGAATTGCTTTCCTTTTGGACTAATTGAAGAAAAGCGCTCGAAGTGAAGACCAATGAAATGAGACCGAAAGGCTTTTTACACAGAAGCCTTGACCGCAGACGAGTGAGATAGATGGAATTCAAAGCAGAACAAGCAGCGGGGGATGGGCGCAGATGAGATTGGACTGATCGACCAAGGGTCCAGGGAGCAAGCTACCTTTTTCATGTCCCTCCAAAAAAGTGGAACTTTCGGTCTACTCAGATAGGAAAGTCAAGCTCATGTGGAAGCTTCAGTCACAGGTGGGGAAGCAAGAGAGAGAGAAGGAATAAAAACGACCAGACATTGATCCTCATTCCCTCGGAAAACTCCCATGTTGATGGAGATCTATCCGTTGGGGCCCACCAACACCCAATTCAATGCTCGGCTAGCTTGTTTCTGATGACTATTTGGGATGAGACTTTCCAAAAACCAAAAAGAAGAGGAAGATGACGGGAGTGCGAAACTCAACCACTGAAATTGGTACACGAAGGCTCCACTATGTGGGTTCACCTCTAAAGATCTTAAAAAACACGAAATGCGGGCTCAAGAGAGAGCAAGGCGAAAGTTAGAGGATATAGGAGAACCACGGGTTGAGGACAAAGGGCATGATCAAACCGTCTTTTCGGATGAGTACTTTGCTTCGGTACCGGGCTCAACAGTCTGACAAATGATGTGAACTCCCCTTCTCTTCTTCCACTAAGGCTGCCTAGTACTCGACTCGGAAAGAAGACTCACTCACTGTGCTTTCATCATGATGACAAAGTGGTTGAGAAAAGACCTTCTTCTGTGTTGAAGCAAGAGGCATTAGGAATTCTAGGAAGAGCACCAGAAAGAAGCTCACTCAGTAGTGTGGTCTCATCGAGTCGGAGAGAAAGCATCAATCAGCGCAGAGGGAATCCGGTGATGGAAAGAGTGCTCAACATGCAGACCTAGTCTACACTGACTTGTCCCTTTCCCTGTCCCTATTGGGCGAACCTAGCTAACTGCTACCTTCTCTTCCGTCGAGGGGCGTTCATTCCCTACCTCTCTGGTCACGAAAAGTGGGATCCTTGCTTCACTGCTGACCGAAGCCTAGCTACTGCACCTGCACTTCTCTGACTCAAGGTTCATGAAAACACAGGTCTTCTGCCCTTAGCTAGCTGTTTTGACTAGCGGAACTAAAAGAATCTTGCTTCAAAAGAGAGCCCTTTCGTCTTCCTTTTCTGTCCCACTAAGGCTTTCCTTTTTGTACCGGATTGAGCCCTCTTCTGACTCTGACCGCCAATAGGGAACCCCTTCCTTCCCACTTTGAATGATCTGAATGAAGCCCTGAAATAGGGTGCTTTTCTAGGGGAGTGAGGCGAGATCCAGCTTCTAGTGGACAGGGAACCAGTTGTCGGGTCCGGAGTCAGTCTGAGCAATAGAAGAGCAAACAGTTGAATTAGGAGTAGGTTGCTCAACAAGTGAGTGCTTCAGCCCCGGGTATGGTCCATCAGTCGAAGTATTGTCCTGTGGATAACAACTTGTTCTATTCGTCTATATATTCGTTTCAAGATGTCTCTCTTCGAAACAGGAATCCTCCCCTCTTTTAGAGAGGAAAGTGAGCTTTCAAGTGACGGGGGGTTACCTATCACTGGAGCCCTAAATAAAGAATTGTTATCCGTGGAAGAGCCACTTGGTTCCTCTTATGAGGGTGAGTTGTCCCACTGGTCGTCAAAAGGAATGGGGGTAGGAGTCGGAAAGACCGGATTACGTAGATCAACAAGCCTAGTGGGCCCGTCGGTGGTCAAAGTAGTCGCATAGGCCAAAATACAGGTGTTTTCCTTAACTATCATACTCATTGCAATATTTATCAATCAGAAAGTCTGGGCACCTAATAACGAGACGGAGATTGAATCGACAGATCAGTAGAGCAAGCGAAGACAAGAACATTCACTGATATGACTCCCAACCTCGCAAGGTTACCGTTCTCGGGCCTTGGGGCACGGATCCCTCAGTTTCGCCTTTACTCGCTCACTACCCAGCTATCTAATAAAACTAGTCTCACTGGACACTCTATAGATTTCCTACTTGTCGTGCACAGAGTTTGCAAGTTGCTTTCATCGACTGGAGACCTACCTAATAAGATTTGGGCAGCGGCGACTCTGTTTGCTTGCATTCTCTGTCGCACTAGAAGCAGGTAGTCAACGAGAGTGTAATCTCGTTATCTACGTCAATGAATGAGACTATAGGCAGACTACTGTAACTACCTAATTGTCATTATAACATAAAACATCACTATAGACCTTCAACAAGTAGGAATCTCACCTACAATGTCACCCTTTTGAAAAGCCGAAATCACCGTACTGTCGTCATTCGCAAAAGGTAGCATAGCATCATGATATCTTCTTTGACGATGCGGGCCTTCACTTTTCATTGAGCAAACAGAGTTTGGTAGTCGGACCGGTAACTAACTGTTAGAAAGGAATAGACAGAAGAAAGTGTTAGAGAGGAATAAGCGAGTTTCAGAGTAGGCCGAACCTCAGTTGACCGATGATTGGGTGAGACCGCTTGCCGAACGCTTCGGACTGTGCCCTCTTGCCTGACCTGATCTTCTCTTCTTTGTTCCCCGCCCTGCTCATGAGTCGACTATTCCAGTATTGGCCGAACTCTTTGGCTGGCTACTCTGTCCATGGAACCCGTATTTTCGTCGTATTTTTGACTTTCCTTCGGTAACTGGGCTCCTCCAACTACTGTTGTCTGATCTACGAAATCCCTTCTTTTATGGCGGAGACCCCGAGAACCATAGACCGCTTGCCTTCCTCTTCGAACTGCCCTCTCAAACTCAGTTGAGCACAACTTTTTTGCCTTTCCTGAGACTCAAGCCCCGGCTCACTTATTTGCTGGTCACGACCTCTTTGTGGGAGAACTAGTACTTCCCTTTGGGACAGGATTCCACAACTCTATCATTTTCATGAGAGCCCTTCTATGCGGTATACTTTTGCTCCGACTTCCACTCTTTGTCCCACTGACTGTGCTCGGACTGCTGGAGCCGAAACTGGTTGGTGCTTTGCCGGGTCCAGGAAAAGCGGATTCTCAGTTAGCTGCTTTTTTTTTAGCACAGGAGGGTGGTCGTAGATCAGGAGGCAAGTCTGACACTCATATTGGAAGGGACTGAATTCCGCAACTTATTAGGAGTAGGGGCTTACGGTCCACGCATTAAAGCGCTTATTTTTGGTCTGAAAAAGCGACTGTTTTAACACCGATTTGATAAGATTACAAAACGACTCTCTTTCTTGTATGCTCCCATCTGATCTACGACCACCCTCAATCGTAGGTTTCGCTGCCCAGAGACAGTCTAACCTTATTCTTCCCCATCCAACAATAAAGCAAAGAGCAAGGAGTAGTCCCTGTGGGGCAACCAGCCAGCAAAGGATAGGGCTAAGGATCCGGGGTTTTCATTGACCAGCGATCAGAAAGCGGTCAAAGTCAGGTCAGACCGAGCTGGTTGAGCAGCAGGAGGAGAATCGGTCTAATCTCAGGTAAACCACAGTCGGAGTCATAAGGAAAGTACCAGTTGGACAGGGCCGGTAAAGCCATTTCTCGTTTTGAGGAGATTGATGAGCCGTTAAGCTAAGCAGGGAAGGCCATCTAGCTGCTTTCTTGGCCTTTTGGTTATGCAAGTATGCCCTCCCAGGAGGAGGTCCATTTATAAGGCCAGGCTTTTTTGTGATGGCCGATGGTCCATTGGTGATGGGAAGAATGTGTTATTCTGGGTGGATTGTTGGGCTCCTGAGTATTTTCCAGGGTTGGCGCAGATCAGAGGCGAATCATCTCCAGGAGTTCCATATCTCCGTCGGTACACAACCCTAACTCCTATTACTTTCTCACCTTTAGGCGTGTACGTGCCTTCTTTTCTTTAGAGAGGTGGACTTGGTTTATACGCCCATACAGGTTTCTTTCATCCGATGACCTGTTATGGGAAGATGAGGCTAGCGACAGATACAACGCTGCCCGCATTGATATTGATGGGGATGCTTCTGAGATTTTGTTGAGATTGCTCATTTTTGCCGTACAGAGTTGCTAGCCAGGTAAGGTTGGAGCCGTATTACCCGAACTTGCCGGCAATTTGGTTTTGATCAAGCCGTGCCGATTCAGCAAGAGTTGTTTAACTACTCCCAGAGAAACAGGAATGTTATGTTACTTGCTAGGCATTGGCGACTTTTCTTGAAAAAAAAAGGCTCGTTTCTATTATATGAACGGGCACAAAGACCCGGTTTGCAGTCAGGCTTACGCTCGCTATTGGAACCGGTGGACTGCAGAGTCCACACGTAATCCTAGTCCGGGCTATTTGGTTCGTATGATCCGACCTAATGTAGAGACTAAGAAGGCTAAGAACATACACATTGGCTGGCAGAACATAAAAGAAATTTCTTTTCCTGGCTGGGATTTTCCAAGAGCCGCCGGCCAGGGGCAACGCCGTTGTGACTCCATCCCACCTCCTCCGGCAGTTATGAGGAGGACTCACCGAGATGAAGATGATTCTCCCAGGGCTGCAAAGAGGCAGCGCTTTGAGGAAGGTCCCTCCAGAGTTGTTGACACTCCGATGCCTCCTGTTACTGAAGGAGATCATACTGAGGAAGTCAATTACATCCCGTCACTAGCCCTGCTTTCGGTCCAGAAGATGATGTAGAGATGGGTGCCGATGATTTTATAGATCAGGCTCTTGATGACTACATGCCTGTTCAGGATGCACCGGCCCATCATTCAGTTGATGTTGATGAGTTGTATGACGGGGTGGGCACCAGCCGTGACCGCGTCGAAGCAGGTGAGGAGGTTTGTAGTAAGGCACAAGATCGTGTGGATGTCAGTGTGCCTGGTCCCAGTACTGCTGCTGCATTGGCAGAGGTAAAGTTGGCGGGTCCTTCTAAAGCTCCTGCAGTTTCAGTCAACAGGGAGGACCGTGATTCGGGGAAGGGCAAGGAGGTCATCAATCTCGATGCTTTGGAGGAGCACGTTGTTTTTGGCGGGGTTTACCCCGATATGGATATTATTGTTGTAACCCCACTAGCCTCGCTCCCACCTCCTGGAGCTGGATTTGTTCCAGTTTCTAGACCTCCTCCTTCAGTTGTTTATGAGCCTGTCATACTACAAGCACCTGCTCGTCCTAGACTTCCGGCTTCCTCAGTTATGGGTGTCAAATTCCACCCTTTTAGTCCCGCGGAGCTTTTCACTGTTGTTCCTACGACTTCTGCTCCCTCTGTCGATGTTCCTGAAGCTGTCCCTGTTGGGATAGAGATTCTTTCTCCATCGCCCTTCATCAGTTCTGCAATTCCGGCCTCTCTTTCTATGGCCGCTCCAGAAGTAAGCGCTGCCACTACTTCGGCTGTTGCGACCGCCACTGTTATTGTTACCGCCTCTACGGTTGTTTCCACTTCTCTTGTTACCACCGCTCCTGCTGTCATTGCTACTGAAAGGGCGAGCTGCAGTCGTCCTGCAGCGTCAAGAGCCGGGGCCAGGTACTATCTTCGGTCATTTTTAAGGCTTGAGTTCATCGGCAATGCGTTTTTGTCAGCTATTCCTGAAAGACATCGCCAAATGCCTATCTGACAGCAATTTGACTCGTTTGGCTAAAGGACGGGAGTCGGTTAAGAGTGTTATTACATTCCTCCAGGGTGCATCCGCTGCCTATACCTCACTCAGAGAGAGCATTGAGGTTTTTGAGGGTAAGGTGAATTCTTTTTTCACCTTTTTGGATAACATGGAGGAACATGATAGGATGATAGGGAAGTGGCCAAAAAGAAGGCTCTCGTTGAAGAGAGGGAGAAAGCCTTACATACGAGGCTTACAGAAAACAGAGCTACCAGGGAAGCTGCTCAGAAGGAACTAGAGAGTGTGGAGAATCGGCAGTCCTCATTTATTGAGAGCGAAAGGTTTAGGAAGATTAAGTAAAGAAGGAAAGCAAAGAAAGACCTGACTGATCGATAGAGAGAGAAGGGAAGGCAGGACAGGATACATTATCTATTAACTCCCTCATTTACCTAACGGACTGATATGGCCATGAGGAGGGATTATCTCTTTACTGGTTCATACTCACTGATGACCTGCCCGTTCAGCTCGGCCCTGCTACCAGCAGTCCCTTCGCCTCACTCCTTCTAACACCCGTTCCTTACGCTCGGGCCTGCTCCTGCCACCTTTAGTCTCAATCTCTAGCGAGCGGGCTTTGCTACCTTTAGGACTACTAAATCCACCGTTGAACCAACTGCAGCAAGTGGGGTGGCTTCCTCTGCTTATGCTATTGGTTCAAATGCTGCTGCTAGAGAAACTTCTGGATCGACTGCTTAAATTAGATATGCGTATGGATATGCGAAAGAAATTGGTACTGCAACCCCAGCTACTGGCTTTCCAACAACAGGCTCTGGATCTCGATCTGACAACATACAGATAACACTACCCCACCCGGATGGTGACCACTGCACCGCTATAGATACTAGATACCACAGTAAGGGTGACAACATTCTTAGTAAGGAAAGTCACCTATGCATCGTATAATGATACAAGCGCTCCCAGTCCGCTATTGCTTGCTCTATCGGTCGCTCTCCGAGACCTCACTCCACTCGAGCACGGCTTGAAGGAGTTATTAGTGTCTTTTTAAGCCTGACGGAACTACACCTATGCTAAGAGGAGCGCTCCTGCGCGATACGGAGCAAACGTAGGCGCCTTCAGGCCGAAGACTGAGATTTGGTTCCGTTCCGAACTTCAGTTTCAAGTTCCGTACCCTACGCTTGCTGGTCTCGATCTCAAACTGGGTTTCTTTATCGATATGTTTCCGGTGCTCCCGGCTCTGGAAAAGGCTCTGGCTCTAGCAATGGGTAGGGCAAAGTGATGGTGAATAATTAGGCTATTCTGCTGCTGGTTCATATGGCGATGCTGCTGGTCATGGTTCCATGGATAAAACGGAAGGGTCTGCTTCGACGCTCCCGACCTTCAACTCCTTACTATGGCTTTCGAACCCATATGGGAGCTTCTGCCGGCTCAGATGCTTTCTTTGCCACAGATGCCTTCGGTTTGAGGTCGGGACTTTTCTATTTTTTGCGGCTGGTGGCTGTGATGCTAGGCTAAGTGCTGTTAGTGAGACTCGGTAAACCCGGTCCACTGTAGGTGCTACTTCTTGCTTTTTTGCCCCCATTTCTCTGTGATTGGCTTTAGAACCGGGAGAAAAGAGTCAACAACAATCAATCAGTCAGTTATGCCTCTCCTCTTCCTGCCTCTCTAGCTGGCTTGATCTTTGACTCTCGAACGGGGGAACGCAACCTATTAGATTGTTGACCCGGCCTCTGACTTCGTTTTAGGCTGAAGTAATTGGAGGCCTATTACCCGATATGGGTATGGAATGATTTTCACCTACTTGGTAGATATGTGCATTTGACCTCTACCCATACCTTTGCTATCTATGCTCCAACCATGATAGCGATTGGACGGTAGCAATTGGTCCTTCTTTCGGGGGTTCAACCGACCTGGATAAACCACTTCTGGCTTTGGCTTTGCCTCATACCCGGTCTAACTAAAACTTTGACTTTGATATGCTTGCTTTAGGATAAACTGAAATTGGCTTCGCCCCCGCTTCTTCCGTCCTCATCCCCGCCTATACGGGATCAACTGGATTAGCTGCTATCTATTATTGATGAAAAGGGAGAGGCACAAGCACGTCATGCCCGACAGACTCACCTCGCATTGGGGAGATCAATGAACAATGGGACTTACCAAGACCGTCCACTCAACTCAAGACTTCGCTTGGACCGGTAAGGACTAGGGGATAGGCTTCAGACAATGCATCATATTCAATGGGTTCAACGTCCAGTTATGAAACCGTTGGAAGAAGAGGATGAATCGAAATATAGCTGCTACACCGAAACTGGGTTCAAAGAAGCAAGCAGATACATGGGTTATAAATAGGGCGGCTACAAATAGCTAGCTTTGAAAGAATCTACTTTCACCTTGTTTTCCACTAGACCTTCTTCCCCGTGCCTGCAGGAGCATCTCACCCTAACCTCTTAATCGAGATGACTCTTTGGATCGACAAGGGACCTTTGAGACATTCGAGACCATAGAACCTGCTTAAATGAGGGCTATATAAGAGTTTGTGGTCAGCGAACTTCTTCGCTCGCACTTCAGTCTTCTTCTTGCTTGCTTACAGTAGCGCCTTTGTAAGGCCCTTGTATTTGAGTAGAGGGGTCTCCAACACTTCTAGGTCGATAGCAGCCAGAACCGCTCAACCCCTTTTTTACTCTTTCCTTATTTAATTTCATTAATGAAAGTCACTATATTACATCTATAACCAGAGGGTGTTTGGCTGAACGCTGCCCGGAGGAAGAGTTTTAGTTCAAGCTACCTGAGCTAACTGCTTTTCACTCGAATTCAACTTCACTGCTCTTAGAGCGAGAAAAGGGAGTCAAAATATTACCCTTCTTCGCTTCACTGAACAAGATTCAATCCCGGGACAGGCGTAGTGCATCCTTTAAAGAAGAATCAATAACAGCCGAAGAATCAACTACGAGACTGGTCTACGATCAGTAGATCGGGTACAATTTTACCTTACCCGCTTCCGGGCGCAACTAAAGACGTCTCGTTCGCCCCCCATCTTCGAGGTTGAGTCATAACTTCGTCTCTACTAAGAAAAATGAAAATCCCGAACAGTCTTGCATAACCTCGTGCTCTTAGCTGAGTTACTTCAAGGATAATTTCCGACTTTCCCAACAACTCCCAAGTACGAAACTAAAGACGTGACGTTCGAATCCCACCTTCCTTCGGGCGAGAGGTTCAGCGCAACATGTCCACAGGTTGATCCCTTCTTTCTTTTGATACCAGAAATGAAAGAGGCGGAAATATGAAATCTAGCAAGATCGTGAGCCAGCTCTCAGAAGGCTAATCTATGAATGAATACCGCGCCAAAGGGCAATCACTCCTACTTCTTTCTTTTATTAACCATTTTACCATCCGTGAATGAATACAAAGCTTAGGGCGATCGATCGCGTTGACTTTTTGAGTATATTGTTACACCAATCCCAGAGGAAAATAGCCTTTCATTCCCTTTTCTTTATGGAAATAAGAATACGATCACGGTCAATTTAAGCTTGCACTTGCAATATCGAATTTCACTCACTGATCTACGACTGATATAGGGCCAACCTGGCTCATAGAGACTCCGCCTAATAAGGAAGAGCTACTCTCTGAGGTTTAGTTGGTCAAAGCCTTAAAAGGACATCATTGTATTGTGGGGTCGTCCTCCGCTATGAAAGCGAAAGAAGGACTACTCACCTTTTCGGCCTTAATGCGCGCATGTAGTCACGTTTTTTCTTTCTTTTTTGCGCTCCGCCCTCCTCTCTCTCGCTCTCTCTTCGGCAAAGCAGCTTCACTCCGCTCTTCTCTCTAGCGAGAGGGCATCTCTCTCTGTCAGGTGATTTCCTCATGAAATAGCTATAAGGGCGAATCCATATCTCTTGAGGCGTGGCTCTCTTTATCTTTACCATAAGTGACTCAAGCCGAAAGTTCTTCCAGTTCTGTTGGAGCTCGTCAAGTAACTCATGACGTACTTCTTTAAGAAGAAAAGGATCTTATCTTATCTTATCTTTCATTCAGAGGAATTTCATATTAAAGAAGCTAACAAATAAGATAGAGGACGAGAAGATAGACGAAGAATGTTGTCGCGCGAGTTGGTTATATTCGCAGTTCAGAAGCATTTTTTTGTAAAAGAAATCCCTGGTCTATGATGAAATCTCATGTGAATTCCCTTTGGTTCTGTTGGCGGCTGATAATCTCAGGACAAAAAGAATATGATTCTTGGAAGACGAGCACTGTTTTGTCGAAAGAAGGGATTTCCTTAGCGGACCCACCTCTTATGAGCAAATTTCCATGTTGGTAGAGTCGTTAGAGGACTTCAAGTCAAGGACTGCAGACTGGCCTAATTCGCGCATAATATAGTAGTCAACATTGTATGATGCAGCAACAAGGGCCACTTGAGAGCTTGAATCGTAAGCGCCATGAAGGTGTTGAAGGCGCTGTTCTTGGTATAGCAGTTTAGCTCGAAGTTCATCAAAGGTTAACGACGAATTATTGTTGGTGACCGTCCTGATAAAGGATTCATATTCTTCAGGGAGTCCTGCCAGTGCATAGATCACCATGTCTTTAGAAGAAAGGGGAGAGTTTATGGCTTCTAGGGAATCCGCAATGGACCGAAGATACGTTGCCATGGGTTGGGATCCCTTTTTCAAAGATTGAAATTTGAGTTTGAGATGTAACTCACGAGCAGTAGCCTGGTCTAAAAATCTTTTTTACAAGGCTAACCAAATATCACGACAGGTTGTCAGTTCATGAACCTCTTGAAGAATCTCTTTTGTAAGAGTTGCATTGATCCATGATAGGAGGCTTTGGTCTGTCCGAACCCAAGCCGAATATGCAGGGTTTTGTATGGCGTTGCCATTGGCATAACAAATAAACTGAGGAGGACTGGGAAACGTTCCGTCGACAAAGCCCAGAAAAGAATTTCAGATTATAATGTAGGAATTGGGATTTCAAAAGAAGATAATTGGTAGAGTCAAGTTTAAGGGAAACAAGATGGGTGATGTTTGGTGTAACTACCATAGGATTGGGGGTCTCTTCCTGTCCTGAAGAAGCAGCGATGAGGGATTGATGAAGGAGAAGCCATAGTGTTGTCAAAGCAGCTTGGAATACTACAATCAGAGGCTCCATAGCTTTCCGTTTCTATCTATCATAAGCGGAAAGCGACCAAAAAATCCCTCAAAGTGTGGAACAAGGCTAACTTCGGTAAGAAGATGTTCGATGCAAGTGCTGTGGAATGGAGAGAAAAGATAGGACAGAGAAGGAGAAAGAGTGAAGTTCTGGTCTTTCTACTAGGTCCTCCTTTCGAGCCTTCAGATCAACTCGTTGGGGAACGAATGTTCTGGTTCTATTCGAGCCCTCTACCGCTGGCTTTGCCTCGAAGCCGGTGGAAGGTTCAAAGCAAGAAACTCAGCCTTCTTAACCTTCTCCATCTGCTGGTCTAAAGCACCCCGAGAGGCAGATACCTGTAATCAAGTCTTTCTGTTGCCACCAATCTATCTGTCTATTCCATTTAGCTAACCGGCTCATAAGCAGAAAACCTAAAAAAAGAAGAACCAATTCTTTCACATCCAAGCCAATAGCAGCTCGCCGGATCTCCCTCTCCTTCTTATGCTTCTTTCGTTTCGCTGCTATGCTAAGCAACCTCTAAATGAATTTCTTCTTTCTTTTATCCGGTTGGAGGAACTGCGACTCGAAAAGGGTAGTACTCTTGATGCCAATGTGGAGCCCGAACCATCTTGATCATCCGATCCGCATCTTTTCTACCAACAGATCTCGTTGTGCTCTGGGAGAAAGCCAACTACGATATGAAATCGGAAGAAAAAAAATGTCTTGAAAAGGCCTTGGCATCAGGTTCAGGTCAGGTACAAACAACCAAGCATAAGAGGTCTTGATCAGAGCCTAACACCTGTCTCCTTCAATCTCAACATCTGTTCGTTGTTCCCCCTGGATTCTCAGCTAAAGAGTAACCTTCTCTTTTTTACCAGCTCTCTCTTGCATCTCCAGAGTTCCCTTTCGGAACTCATACAAAAACCCTCGTCTTCGCCGTCTTTGCTGCTTTTGACTTCCCTGCCCTTGCGAGTGGGTAAGCCCCTGCTTGTGCTTCTCCTGCTGGCTCGGATGTTTCAAACCCATAGCTCCGCATTAAAACTTCACCTTCGGGAGAGACGTTCGTAAGAATACGAAGAACTGCCTGAACTCTTAACTCAAAGGCTGCATATTAAGGAGCCTGAGCCTATGTAACCCTAGGAAGGAGCAGCACCTACTTCTTGAATAAGACTAAGACAGGCATGCAACCTATCACGATTGAACCAGCCAAAGACTCTAACTAGAAAAGCTTTGGGTGCTATACCTCAACCAGTACCATGAGAGAAGAAAGTGCGGTTTTGGAAAGCTTCATCTAGAAAGAAAGTCAAATCGAGATTCTATTGTGGAAAGGGTTATTATTATTAAACCCCGGTAAACGGCTAAAGGTGCATTTGGGCTCTACGATGGTAATGCCACTGTTCATTCTCTCCCAGGATTTTTGCTGTGTGAGTCAATTCCCGCACTAAGATGGGATCTCCAGTCGTCCCCTTTTCGTTTTCTCGGGATTCGGGGCATCAAGCCCTAAGTCTTCTTCTTTTTGTATTACCATTCACCAGGAGACGAAATCCTCCCAATCCGGTCAAATCAGGAAGAACAAATTGACCCGTTCCATTCGCACCACAAGCTTTTTAACTATCTCATGCTGCGGAATCGGCCAAGTACTAACTTCAGGCTTCGGGTGCATTAGACTCACCCGCTGCATTAGCTGTAGTCCCGACCAGTGCACATTAGCCCCAGCCATCACATTAGATCACAGGAAGCGGGTTACCTTCCAAGTCTGATATGAACTACGAGAAAGCTTACAAAGAAGCATAGGCTTACAGTGCGGAAACTGCTTTCGTACCCCTATCAAATGGTAACCAATAGGCCTTGCAGACACGCTTTTACTAAAATATAGAAGGGAAGGAGCTCTCTTCTTTGTTGGCCACCTTTGGGTTCGAGGGGCTCCCTTTCTCTTGATTGTTCTGCTCTTTGGCTGCTGGACTCGTTCTTCCTTCCGCTTTGCCACCTTTCTCAACCCTCCAGGTTTTCGATTTGGAGAATTCAATTCCAGGCAGGCGATGATGCAAGTTCCAAGCCAGGGACTCAATCTAATAGGCTTTCTTGCTTGAGTTATTCTATTACGTAACCCGAAGCAAGTACCCTCAAATTCGCTTTCTTCTCTTGAGATAACACTCCCCCGATTCCCACGTGAGATGCGTCACATTCAACTTGGAAAGGCTTAGTGAAATCCTGTCGGGTGGGGATATCTATCCGTCCCTTTCGCTCCCTCCCCCTGAGGAGAAAATCCAGGTGGCAAGTGCATGTAGACCTCTTCATGTAAGTCCCCATGAATAAAAGCGTTCTTAACATCTAACTGATGGAGAGGCCAATGGCGAATAGCAGCAATCGAGAGGAGGACTCGTAAGGAGTTGGTCTTGGCAACTGGGGCAAATGTCTCAGAATAATCAACACCTGCAACTTGAGTAAAGCCCTTGGCAACAAGACGGGCTTTATGTCTCACCATACGTATCTCTCAATTCTTCGATTGAGAGGGGAGGGAGGCCGGCTGACAAGCAATCATCCCCGCACCCATCCCAAAACGGCCGGGTAATCGCAGCTACTCTTGGGTGAGGCGAGGAAGAGGCTGCGGGCATTCATTCTTTAACACCGGAAGCAGATAGATATCATCGGAGGCGCCGGTTCATCTCCCATAAAAGGATCGGTAGCGAGGAGAACAGACGGGGTGGGATTCTTTTCCCATCCATCTAGAAACCAGTCATTCAATGGAAACCCCCAGGCCCAGTGCGGTTGGAGACTACTTATCCGACCGAGGTTGGTTGGTAGAGGTTCCCGATGTAGGCGATTCAAGACCATCCGATTCATTCGTTTTTTAGGATCGAAACAAGCAGGTTGGGTGGGTGGGAATAATAAGTCCGAGGTACTAATGATCTCCTCATCTTCAGGCAGAAGACTTAGATGGCCCACTTGGTTCATCATCAACAGATGCATTCGAAGGAGTTCCCGTTAGAGGGGAGCTTAGTTCGAGTTCTTTAGTTCAATGGCAAAGGATTGGAATCAATTAGATGGTTCGGCCCCCGAAGGTCTTAGATATCCAGGTTCGGGACCACTGCTACCGGCTTCAGCCTTTAGATACCTTTACTCCGCCTCCGGTGCCCAATACGAAGGCTCACTTCGGTTGCCAGTTGGGGCCCGAAGGAGATGGGAAACGGATGATTCAATACCTACCACTTGGGGATCGGGTGAAGGGACAGGAACAATGGAACTGGGAGAGGCAGAGCCTGGTTCGGAATCCATTCCACTCCTTCATCCATAAACCCGGTCACTCTCGTTCCCGCAACCTGGTAGGTTACTTTGGTGACTCTTTATGTTGAAAAAGTGAACAGGGGCGGAATCCAAGTAGGCGACGCGAATCTATGGTTTCTATGTTTCAATCGGATACCAATTGCTTGGATGCGTTTGAAAGCCAAGAGATGAATTGACTCTTGCAGAACAAATTCTTTCTAGTTGGGAAAGGTTTGTCTTGTGTCTCCGTAAGAAAATCCTTTATAGATGTGATGGGCGAACGACGGGGATTGAACCCGCGCGTGGTGGATTCACAATCCACTGCCTTGATCCACTTGGCTACATCCGCCCCTACCCCCGCACAGGTTTCAGTCTCTATCTACGCTACGATCAGATCCTTTCTGAACCCTGACCGCTATCAAAGAGAAGAGAGGCTTTATACAACAAGTCAAGTCAGCTTAGTCCTAGTCTTTAGGAGAGACTAGAAAGACGGATACACTAGTCTTTAGGAGAGACTAGCTATATTCATTAGGTCTTTCTAGCAGGAGAGACTAGCAAGATTCGAGTCTTGCCTACGGCAAGCCTACGGCGATACTCGACAATACCTAGATAGACCTAATGACTGGCTATTCAAAACTTAGAACGATGACGAAAGAAAAGCTTTTTCCGAGAGTTGCAAGTCTATTGTAAGGTAGTGTTTCGGAATTAGGGGAAGCAAAGCTTCAACAAGTATAAGCTTCCAGGAAAAGCTTCAAACAAAGAGGTTGGGCTGTTCACTTCATTGACTTGACTTAAGATTAAAGATAGGGGCCGGGCGGGCAGTGAAGGCTCGTTTAGTAGACAGCGAGCGAGCAGCAAGCTACGGCTTTGACGAGCAGCAAGCACCTACTCCTATCAAAATGAAAAGCAGCAAGCTCCGCTTGAAGAAGCGAGCCCCTATCAGAGAAAGCCATTGCGCGCTAGCCCCTTGTATAGGGTAGGGTTCCAAACCAGCGCACCCCTAAACTACAAGCTTTGAAGCCCCTACTTTATGGGATATTTGAAGAAGCCCCTTTCTACAAACCTTTCTTTAATATAAGGGAAGCTCGAAGAGCTTTCTTCGCATGCTTGAGCGCATCCCCTTTATATTAGTAAGGTTTTCAAAAGGCGAAACCCTTTATGACTAAACTAATATAATAGGGGTAGGGGGGCGCTAACGAGCAAGAAAAGGCCCCTTACTATAGATAGGCTAACGCGCCTTTACTAATATTAAATAGAAGGCCCTTCTTTCTACTTATTTCTCAAAGTCAAGCAAGAAACCTTTCGCCTTTATTGAGGAGATATAAAAACAAGCTTACTTACTAAGCAAACGTAGGCTTGGGCTCGAAAGCAACAAAGCAACGGATTGAGCTGCGCGAAAGCCGTTGCTCGTTAGAACAAGCAACGGATGGAGCGCTGCGCGAAAGCCGTTGCGCGGTAGCGCTGCCGTTTTCTTGCTGCATCCGTTTTCTTGCTTTTCTTTGTTGAACCCTCTACGGTCTACCCTCTTTCTCGATATCCCAATTCTAGCGTTCGTTAGCAGAAGTAGAGATAGGGGGAGATAGGATTTATTACAACATTTATGTGAAAATGACAGAAGCCGCTATAAAGGGAAGAAGCACATCCTTCACCTGCGAAGCGCTACGCTCCTGCTTACGAAAGACTACTTTCCAAGCGAACTACTGAAGACAGACTACTGGGAGTGGGAATAAAGCTCCAGCCCTTAGCCCTGAACTCCTTCAATATCGCACCTACTACCAAAGACTGAACCAAAGAAGGGATGGGATAGACATAGCCATCTCTCCCTCACCCCGAAGCTCAAACTCCGCATCCTGATCCAGATCCAGCTACGGACTTACTAGAGCTACTACGCATCCTAGAATTGGGGGAAGGCGTCTAGACGCCTAAAAGAAGGCATAAAAGACTGTCTGAATCTTCCTAAAGTCAAGTAGCAGAAGACATGAAAGTCACTAAACAGCGCTTTAAAACTATGAAATGTGGGCATAGAAAGTTTTCGGGTACCACAGTGAGACAGTGATCCCTACGCCCTGAAAAAACAGCCCGAGGGCCCACCTATGCTACTACCAAGCCCACTGCTGCCAAGCAAGGGATGGCAATAACTAAAACTTCGATACCTAAATGAATTCACCCAAAGACTTAAGACCGAACCAATCTCATTCTTTTCTTCATTACTGCAACGCGCCAACCGAAGCAGAAAGCGAAGCTCCTCCGTAATGCTTTATCTAGGATTTACTGAAAATGAAAAAGATCTCAGTGATTTATTACATCGCTTGCTATGCTACTATAATTAGTTGATAGCGGAACTCAGCTGGGACAGCAGATATGAAAAAGAAAGAAGCGACGTACTCCTACCGCTCCGTGGGCTTCTCTTGCTTTAGCGCGAAAGAACGGCGGATATCGCACTTTTGCTAGAACTTTCATGGCTTACCGCCCTTTAGCGCCTATGGTCTAACCAAAATCAAAGTACTCGTCAAGGGCCCCAGCGTGAACCTTCACTTCCGCATCTAGCCAGCAAAGGAAGACGCAAGGTCTGGGCAGCTTTATTATAACATTAGAGAAGCGGAACCTCCAAGCTCAGACATCTCGAACTCTGAAACTACCCTTCTATCCCACCCTGCTCCTCCGGCACCGGAAGCAGAACTACCTGACCGAAGGAGATAGACAGGAAGGGAAGACGGTCATACAAAGGCCGAATAAAGTTCTCTTGGAGCAGCATCTGAATGGACCTATAGTCACTCAGTACATACGAAGCCATGAACTGGAATTTAGAAGTATGAAATGTGGGCATATAAACAATAAAAGAAAAAGACCGAACCAGCAAGACTAATGTCTACTTATACCTTTGAGAGGTCCACTTATACTATGGAGAAAGTCTCTTAAGCTACCGTAGGTTATATAAGATTCAATTCAATCTAACAAGCCCTTCGGCTACTACAAGATCTTTATAAACCAAAGAAGCTGAGCCTACTTTACGCACTTCCGCACTAAGCAGGCAAGGCCAACTACACAAGCAAGAAGGCATCGCCTGCGGCTTCCAATCCAATGACAAGCAAAAGACGAAGAAGGAACTTACTATACCTTACCTCCTTGTGCCCATAGCTTGACCTCAGCCTTGAACTACCTGCACGGATGCCTTCCCTTCCTTGCAAAGCGAACCTAGCCAAGCAATGGAAGGAGAAAGGTTTTTATTCCTCGCGCACAGACAGACCATCTTTAGCGAAGTCCCTCCTTCCCAACCTCTCCTAAAGCATCCATTTCGTCAAAGAAGGACGGAGCAGGCACACTTATCTGATTGGGCGTGGACTGGGAAAAAGTAGCAGCTAAAGGAAAGCTAAAAGGTATTGGCGAAGAAGTAATGGAGGATCTGATATAGATTGAAAAGAGGGAAAGCTAAGCTAGCTAACGAAGGGGTTGGGATTCGCCTCGCCCTAGTACACCAACCTGGCAATACCTTGACCTCAGACCTAACCCGATACAGGCTGCCACAGACTCCAGAGAACTCGAGCGGTCAGGTCAGGAAGACGTTTTTTTTTTTAAATACATAGATGTGTCTTTAACCGGATTTTTCTTCCAAGAGCCAATGCCGTTGAAAGACCAGAAATGTTTTAAAACAAAAAAACAAATGTTGATTTGGAAACAAAAGAAAAAAGAAATGTAGCCGGGGATGGTGCTGCCATGCTTCTTCTATGAGTTTTCTACTATATGGGGGCATACTTGAATAGTCCAATACTCCAGGCTAATGGCACTAAGTCAGGTGCTAGCCTAGCTCTTCCAGTACGACGAATGCTTTCCTTAACAAGGGGATACTATAACTAAAGAGTATTTGCGTCTTATACACTTCATTTGTTCTCCCCTATCGACAGATGAGAGACTTGAAGGGACAGATGCGAGCGGCAAGGGCTGGGCTTAAAGAAGCGACCAGCTCAAGCGATTGAGAGAGCTCGACCTTTGCGACAGATTCAAAAAGAAAGAATCCAGATGGAGCATTTTCGACCGAGTGGGACATAAAAAGAGTTATAACAAATCGAATTGACAAAAGACCTTTGAGACCTCACTCCTTTTTAGGGCTGAGTGCCATCTCATCTCAAAAAGTCATTTTCCTATCTCTCCCCGTCTTTTGAGACGTAACTAATAAAATAGACCAAAAAATGCAAATTTGAGTCTACCCCGTGTTTTTGGGCTATCATCCCATTTCCCGAGGGGGCGATCTAAAAAAATGGAGAAATAGGTAACGAAAAGTGATGTCAAAAGAAGGATCGTTTTCTTATACTTTCGAGAAAGTGGAATGCATTTTTCGATATCGCTATCGAAAAAGGAGGGATGATTCATGTGGACCGATGCCCATAGCCCGGGAACAATTAAAAGAAATCGATGAATGTGTCCGGACCAAGCAACGAATAAGCGCTAGCAGATGAGATTGGACCTATAGACTAGGCACCAAAGGAAGAAGCAGGCAAGACACTCTTGTTGGACAATATAGGGTATCAAAAGCCCATTTAGAGCATTGGAATTGGAACCTTCTCGTACAAAGACCTTTAACTCGCAAGACCGGGGGAAGAAAAAGACTTAGACTTAACCCGGAGAAGAAAGACTGGCGACAAAGACCCAAGACTCGCGACTGACAAAGACCGAGAGAGGGAAGAGACTCGCTACCTTCGATTAACCCGTCGCTACTTCCGACTGCCCCCCTTCTCGACGCCGACTCCCGATTCTAGCCTCAGGAGAAGTGGGGGAAGGAGAGGATCTCACGACATCTATTACGGCATTTACCAAACCAATTGCAATTAAGTCATTCGAACCTACTTTCGGAAAATCATCAGCAATGGATGAGCCGGCAGCATGAAAGCTCAAGCTCAAGGGAAAAAAGCAGGGTTCCAAACCTCATACCAAGAGAAAGATTCCAAACAAGTACAAAGAAGACAGCGAAAGAAGTGGATTTCGAACCAGCATACGCAAAGCAAAGAGCGGAAAGGTGCTTTGTACCTCACTTCGCTAAGCAGCGATAATTGTACTGAAGCTCTCTTTCCAACGCCCGCCGATCGTACTACTTCATTCTTGGTGTGCTGACCAGATATCCCAATAATGAGCTAAGAGCCATAGCAAGAGATATAGCGTTGGCTTCCGGCTTAGTGAGCTCATAAACTGGCGAATCAATTCATTTGAAAGAGAAAGTCGGGTCTAGCGGATTCCCGAGTTGACCAATGATAGATAGGTAGGAATGGCAGGACCTAAACGAGCTAGGCTTCGTTAGCCAGTTCTCCTTTTATAAGCTATTCTTAATGCCGCTCGGGCTCCCCTCGATCCGGTGATAGAGGGGGATCCCATCGCTCCTGGAACAGATGATATAAGATCTTACAAAAAGAAGTATTATAATTAAATATACAGATATACTCTATACCAGTATACAGCAATAACAATGTCAGCCAATTAGCAAAGATCAAGCGAACTCACTCAACCGTACTACACCAAAGACTTAACATACCTATAAAAGACCAAGCAAGAAGAATGTTCGCCTACCTGGCCTTGCCGTCATGTTCACTGCTACTGACATATGATACATCGCTAGCCATCCGTTTTATCTCATTCAAGCCTGGCAAACAACTCTTTTGTCTTAACAAATGTGGGCTACGAAACGATATCTCCAGTAAGACACGAGCGGCGATCCCTATCCTTCGCTTTATCGGGCGCGTGAGAGAACGAACGAGAGCATTAAGCCAATAAGCCGGTCTAAGGGCCGGCTTTAGTTCAAGCGGTAGTCCAGTCGGAAGGCAGGCCAGTGCAAGCACAGGAACTCGAGGTCAAACGGATTCTATTCCTTCTGCGAGGGGAAGTTGCGAGGGAAGCGAGTCGAGCGAAGCTTCTCTTGCGGTTGTGTTCGGAGGGCGTTCCGGCACCGTAGTCAAAACTCCTTATTTGGCTTTCTCTTGCGGTTGCGTAAGTCGGAACTCCAAGCGAGTCGGAAACACGTTCAGCAGACAGATCGGGAAAGAGCTTTCAAACAAAGAAAGAGTACCGCACTTGCCTTTAGAGACCGACAACACTGACTTTCACTACTTTTAGCTTGGCTTGACTTGACTACCGCCCTAAGCAAAAGGAATAAAAGAAAGAAGTCAGGCAAGTGGCTTTAGAGAAAACCACTTCTGAGGGTTACAGGTACATGGAACTAGGCTTGGCTTATAGAAAACTTCTTGTGCCGGTACTGGCTCGAATGTCCAATCGCCCCGCTGGAACTGAACTAGCTACCATAGCTTCCTAGCCGTAACAGCAGGATTGAATTTGATCCACGAGCGCCGACGGATAGATTTGATTCCCCCGCATCACTTCGTTTCACCCCCGATCTCTCTAAAGCTTATCCCCGGAGAAGTCTTTTTCTTCAAATCACTCTTAACAAAGGGTCGCTCACCTGAAAGGATATTAAGGCTATATAGAGTAATAAGACTAATAAAGTTTTCTTTTCTTTACCCATATACTCCTAATGTACTCATGGACCGTTGGAAAGAGAGTAATAAAACAAAGACAGTACTAAGACATTATTTACGCCTACTCGGATAGCCTACTCGCTCGTGCTTCTTTCAAGGGAAGCACTCGCTAACCAGAAAGGAGATAGGAGGCTAGTTGGATTATCGTATATGATCACTGAACGTATCGACGTTCTCCGTATGCTTTTAGGATCAGAGAAGTTGTCCTATCCTGTCTCTAGTAGTTCCTATCCTAGCTCTAGGTAGCTCATAAGACAAGTAGGTATGGGTAGCCTCATAGCAGTAGGTATAGGGTTCCTGGCCAGAGTAGGTTCGAGTCCGGCTTTTTTACTTTACTATAGATGAGAAAATCGAGATTTAATACAATCAAGACCTTCACTCCTCTAACAGAAAGGGAGGAGCTCCGTTCGGGCCTATCACCTGATAGTCCCTTCACTCCATCGAGAACAAGAAGAACTGAGTTGCCCAAGTGCTTGCTGGCGCCGTATCGCGCTAGCGCGCGCAGTAGTTTTGAACGTCCAAAGCTTCTAATTCGGCCAATCGGACTTCTGCATATTCTGCTGATACAGGGTCTACCTTACTGGCCTGGAGAATTCGCAGAGACTTCATTTCGGGGAGAACTGCTTCCGCTCCATACACTAGTGAGTAGGGTGTAGTCCCAGTACTGGATCGCGCCGAAGTTCTATACGCCCACAAAGCAAAGATTCGTATGCCAATCTTTCTGGTTTTGGCAGACGGTTTTCTTTAAGATCTTCAAAAGGATCTTATTGGTCGCCTCAGCCTGCCCTTTGGTTTGCAGCTTGCTTTAAGAAGGGGAGTTTCCAATCTATCTGAACACAGACCCTAAAGTGCTTTCTCTGAATCCCCAGCTGCTGCGGCGAGTTAACTGACCCCAGGAAGGTAGACGGATATATTGAGCTCGACCCAACTTAACTCAGTCGTCGAAAGCGTTCTTTCGAACCGAAGCAAAGGCAAAGGGTCTAGAGCCGTAACTTCCTTCCATAGCAATAAACCTTTGATCGGAAGGGAGACGGAGGCCTGAGTGAAGCTATTGAAATGAAGCTATTGCCCCTCGTTCTTTCGAATCCTTACCAACCATCCCTGGCATATGAAGCTATCTTCTCGGTATTTTTAGAAAGTGAGGAATTCTTTCTGTCAATCTTTTCATTGATATGTATCGGTGAATGCGAAGTCAAAGTCGTTACGAAACGACTTTGACCCCGGCAATGAATGTAATCGCTAACAAGCTATCTGGATACCTCAATCTGTCAACCAAAAGCTCTGAACCGTACTCTTTTGTTCTTCCTCGAATGGAAGCTCTAGATCGAATTGAATAGATGCCCCATCAAAAAAGAAAGCCGCAGCTTCGAGGTTGTGCGGAGAGCTTCTATAAGACACGAGCGGAAGGTCATGTTTTTAGACTGATGATGAGTCTGGTAACAAGGGGAAACTGGTCGTTGCGGTGAAACTTGTGGATTGGCGGACCCCAGCAAACTCCGGCTTCAAAGAGCAACCCTACTAATAAAATAATAAGTAATAAGGCCTTTATTTATTATTATTATTATAGTAGGGTTGCTGGATCGCGAGCCCTTACTAGAACAAGCTCATAACAAAGCTATCGCTAGTTCCATTGCCTATACTATCACTTCTTTTTCGTATAAGACTTGTGCCTTACGTGATAAGGGCCCCTGTCAGGTGCAGCTCAAGCGATCGGCCCAGGCCCTGGTTGACATAGTACCATTTCGTACCCTGATCGGTTTGGTCACTCATTGCTTTTGTGTGGGAATATATGTTAACAGAAGGCACACCCTCGTTTCAGGCAACCTGTCAAGTTCCCTCACCCGGTTTGATCAATTAGATAAGGGTTCGTTCCCTTAGAGGCGGCTAGTTGTGACTAGCTAGTACGGTAAACCGTTCTGCGGGTACATGGCTTTTTTAAAGCGCTTTGGTTTTTAAGGTGTATATCCCTAATCTTGAGTTTCGACCACTGTCCCTGTTTAAATAAAATCTCTCTGAATCCCGCAGAAGGTTGAACTATTACCCTTTAATCTGTTCTTCTTAGGGACAACCTGAGTAAACCCATTTTACACTTTCTTTCGTGACCGTTAGCATCTCCCAACGGCTGGCCGGCTGGCTATTTGATCGGTCTAAGCATCTTAATTTACCTAGGATGAGTCTCTCCTCCCGGATTGGTGACCTGTTTGCCCTTCTCTCATAGACAAGCAGACGTCTCTTGTACGCAGCTAGGTGTATAACTATTCAGCAAGGCTAGTGTTGTCAAGCAGCAGGCATCAAGATTCCGACCTTAACAGATTTTGGCTGTATTTTTGATTGGGGAATGATTCGCTATGTTCATCCCTTAAGCAAGGGCGGGGGCAAGGAGATCACATCTTTCTAACTGTTGATCTTGCTGACTCACTCGTGAGTCTGAAGTTCCCCCTAACACAGCGACGGGGACGCTACGAGTTAGCCTCATGAAACCAACTTCTTAGATAGGATGTTCGCTAGCCGTCTAACCATCGGCATATCTGCATCCGGGGGCACATGCTTTTAACATATTTCTCGCATCCATAGGAAGTCCATCTTTACATATATGTTTTGCCACTCGATCTACTGAGAATTCGATCTCCAGATGTAAGGGAGTAGCCTCAACTCTTAGCAACCTTTTAAGCTCGCTTCGCCGCTGGATTTCATTGTCTTCGTTCGGATCTTGTTACGAGTTGCTAAGTATAGGGCTGTGTGACTGGGCTTAAGAAAGGGAAGGACCTGCAACGAGGGGTTCTCGATTACAGGTCGAGCCATTACCTCCCACCAGATCGGGGAAACCGCGCAGGCACTACTTGGATTCTTTTTTGCTTACATGGTCAAGGAAGAGGTGGTTGCCTGAAATATACATCTTACTCGAAAGAAGCACGGGCGGGACAGCTTCTGTGACCTTTCCAATTTGATTGTTGAACAAGGGGATCACTCTGGGCTGTTGTCGAGCTATCCCTCACCGGGACCCCTCTTGAATCCTTAATCCATTCATTTGGATTTAATGTCTCGTACAATCTATGGTGGTACACTCCAGTTTATTCTTATTCAACTAAAAGTAAAGTAAGGAAGATAAAGAAGAATCCTAACCATAAGATAACCGGATCTTTCTCAGAGTAACTGAATGCAAGTCTTTACCTTTGGCTAGATATAGAGTCGAGTGAGGCGAAATGAATTTCGTATATAAAGTGGTTTCGTTCTCGTGATAGTCGCTAGCGAATCTACTACGTTGCTTTTCTTTTAGTTTGATTTGATTCATCTAGAATGGTTTGGGTTGGTGTTCAGTAGGGGGGGTGAGACGAGGTGTAGCGCAGTCTGGTCAGCGCATCTGTTTTGGGTACAGAGGGCCATAGGTTCGAATCCTGTCACCTTGATGTGAGCTGAAGCAGCAGGCTTCGGCTAGATCGGGTTTTTCGCTGTGAAAACAAAAAAATGACAATCCATTCTTTGGTTATTCAAAAATTACTGAGTACGAACGCACATCTAGGCCGTCGGGTAGCGGCTCACCATTTCAAAGTCTATATCTGTGGTTTCAGAAATGGAATTGCTATTCTCGATTCAGACAAGACACTGATTTGTTTACGAAACGCTTGTCATTTTATAGGATCTCTCATTCGTCAAAAAGGCCGTTCCTTCTTTGTAAATACCAATTCGTTATTCGATGAGATAATGGAAAAAATGGCGACGAGAATCGGCTGTATCAATGATTCTCAATGGAGGATCGGGGTTTTTTTTACCAATTGTTCAAGTCCGAAAAAGATCCGTTCGAGAAAGAAGAAGATCCATTTCGGGTCGAACCAACAACCAGATTGTGTAGTTATTATGGATGCAGATAGAAAGTCCTCGGTCATACTTGAAGCTGATCGATCACAAATACCTATTGTATCTTCAGTGGATTCGAATATCCCATTGGGATCCTATAAAAGAATCACTTATCCCATTCCAGCGAATGATCCTATACAGTTAGTATATCTATTTCGTAATTCGATCACGAAAAGAGTTCTTCTTGAACGGGGAAGAATCGTTGCGATGAAGGAGACTGCGGGAGAAGAAACCACTCATCGATCGACCTTTTCCAAGAAGAATTGGTTTTAGTCGATCGGTCGAGTGGTCTCAGTGGGACCTGTTTATGGATTGAACAAGAATTGTACGACTTCGGGCTGGGCTGGATGGAACAAGTGCGGGCCTAGCCCAATCTTCGTACACAGCAGCCAACGTCCCGGGGCGGGGCGCTCTGACGATGCGGAGAGCAAACAAAGGCGAGTTTGCTATTTTGATTATGGACGGACGAAAAGCTGCAACAAGACGGGTGGCTACCTGCAGTGGGACCACGGCACGGGGAGATCTGGGGCAAATAGGGATGGACAGCTCGAAGAAAGCGCCACATGCGGAACTGTCTAGATAAAATTCCGGCCCGTTAAGAGCCCGGACCAAAGACTCCCTGCAAGAAGTACATTCCCTTATTTATACGAAATATTCGAGTCTACGGGCCTTGATCAAAAGCAAAAGCCAGAAGCTTCGGCGAAGGGGTAGGTGTATAGAGGATAAAGTGGCGATAAGAGGGCGAGCGGAGCATCAATCTCATCTCCGCACAAGTATCTGGCTTCGCCTCCCCCAAGCTCACTTGGTGAAAATGGTAAACACGAAAGACTCAAAATCTGTTCCATTCAAAAGGTGATCGGTGAAAGGTAGATAGTGAGCATGCTCGCTTGGTGAAAATGGTCAATCTGTTCCATTCAAACGCGGTTCGAATCCGATAGCGAGTGGAGCCAACAAGACCAAGGCTTTCTACTCGCGGTGATTTATGATAGAAATGAACCTTGACTCCACCTTCGTGGAACGGGAGTGGCCCTAGCGGGAAGGGATTGACGAGCTCGCTCCAACCGAGCGATCAGGAGTGGGGAACTTCACTGAACTATATCTAGATCTTCCTTCCGCTCCGCCCCCTTCCATCCCTCCTTCCGGAGGAACGAACGCAGGTTCTCTTGCTTGGGTAAGGCCAAACCCGCTGTCGCTGTCTCCGGAGTGATGGAACAACGAACCAGCTCCCAGCATCGCGTATTCATTCCATAATAGAAGGGCCTTCCATCTTACCGTGGCTATCTAGTCATTGACCCCGCACGCAGTGGTTTGATCGCAAGATGCGTGTGGCAGGTTGCTCGCTTGGCTCACGAATATCTCAGGTCGGGGCGCTTTACTAGGGGATATGCTGTTCCGGTTTCTCAGCCATGCCTCGCATATTTTCCCGTTCCATATCCGATTGGAGCTCGAACAGAACGGGTGCAGATAAAGAGGTTTACTTGGAAACTCTTATTCCCACACTCCCGACACTAAATACTCCGGCCAGCCGCTACAACGGGGATGGGACTGAAACAAGGCTATAGCTGATACCACGTACATAGTAACCATGACTCGCCCGCCTTCCCCTCCTCCCTCAAAGCGCTATTTCATCCATCCATGCGCATGGTTGTGAGTTTCATTTCCCCCCCTCACGGAGCAGCGCATCTTGTCTTCAAAGATGAGTTGTAGATGACGATCGCCCCACATATCGACGATTTGTTAATGCCTTATCCTCCGCCCATCTAGTTGAGCAATTGAGGGATAGGAGACAGGGATAGAAGAGTCGAAGGGATGGATAATCTTTCCTCTCCTGGATTGGATCGTTGATGCATATGTTACGATGCCTTCGGATGAAGGAGGGTCGGGCGGACGGCACAAGAAGAGCGACCCGCAAACGGAAAGGAAAGAATAGTATGAGGGGCAGCGCATCGGCTCACCGATAAGAACCACAACTCTTCTTCTCGTCCAGCCGGGGAAGGGGTCGCCCTCTAGGCCCCGCGTTGGGGCCTCGAGCAGGCTTGTAGTCACTCTCTCGTACCCTGATCCGTATGTACGGCTTTCATAGTACGTCCCGTCCCCCTCCTCGCTTCGTATCGGCACAGCTTCGTAGACAGCTTGGCCTCGTATAGTATACAGCTGTGGCCTAGTACGCACCTCGTATACAGCTGCATGCAGCCTAGTCCGAACCGAACCTCGTATACAGCGACAGCTACGTATCGGCTTCGTATACAGCTTGGCTTCGTATCGGCTTCGTATACAGCAAAGCTTCGGTATCCACTACACTGCCTGAAGTCTACTCTAGTGTACTCTTTATCAGGTAATAAAATCAATATCTTAATAAAAGAAGTCTGCTACCAAGAGAGCTATTCCTACGGCCTTCTTCTCCTATCGCATCAAGGAGGTCTGCCCATTGACTTCCTTACCTCACTGAAAGGGCTTCCCCAAGGGTTGTTCATAAAGGGGAGTGCAGCGAAGAGCTGAGGAGTTTAAACAAAGAGTAGCTCGGCCTCTTGTGACAGACAGCCTTAGAAGCGGATTCCTCTCCTAGTAGCTAAGCTAGGTAGTTTGTTGTTAGAATCTCTATCCTAGTAGTAGGAAGCTTTGCAGCGGCAACCGATAACAACAACCGATGATATATCCGCTGTTGTTTTAGGAGCTCTTGTGGGAATACCTGAGGCAAGTAGCTAAGCGAATAGGGCTCTTTTGGGCTTATCCCCCTAGGAAGTATATAATTAATATTTCTCCCGCTTGTAGTATGTAGCTTTACTTCTTTAACTAACTGGTAGTTGAGTAAGGCCAGTGAAAGCAATCGAATGATGGACGATACTAAATGTAGTGGAGGTCAGCTCTAATGGACTCCACCTGCAGGTTTCGTTTTGGTTTTTGTCTTATCCATTCCACAAGAGCTTTTTAAACTCTTTTGAGGAAGACGAATCATGAAAACCTTCAGGGAATGCCCTCGATGGCCCAACTGAAAGAAGCCATCTTCGGGGTTGATCCAGTTGAAGTTGTACGAGGCGATCCCCAGGTAGACCTTGAGAAGGTTATTGAACACGATCTGCTCGACTCCCCCTCCAGAGACAACTCGTTTGCCCCCAGCCGGATTCCAAATGAAGAAGAAGCCAGGCTCTCTCTTGAAATCTCTGAAAGCCAGCCTCCCATGGAGGTTGAGGATCAAGCTACCAATCCTCCGCCTGCCTCTCATTCCAGTCCCGCTGATACTGAGGAGCTTCATTTTGACGAAGACCCACCTCCCAGTAATCCAGGTGATTTTCTCATATACGCCCTTTCTCTCCTCTGTTTCATTCCTCCATTTTCTGAATCATGTGTTGTCTCTTTCTAGGAGGAGGGCGTCACTGGAGCTACCCCTCTGCAAGTCATTCCCTTGAGCAGCTCGTCTGAGAAAGAAGATGATTCTCCGCCTGACGCTGTCTTTGCCAATGCAAGGCAACTTCTTGCGGCCGCTCCGTCTTTTCCAAGTAATATGGATGCATCTCATGAGAAGATTGACGCAGCACATAACACGGTGAGCCGCCTCATAGAGCTTGACTTAAGAAGCCTGCTGGCTGAGGAGGGACTTAGGGAATTCAGTGCCAATTTGGATTATCTGCGCTCTGTGGACTTCTTCCCTCCCCACGTCAACGGTCCAGTGGAAGAGCTGCTGCTGGGCTTTTCTCCTTATGTTGATACACTCGGCCTTCAACTTCAGGCTTTGGATACCCCCACTAGCTTCCTAGAGGCGTTCAGTGAGAACGAAAGGATTATGGAAGAAGGACCTCAAGCTTATGAAGTCCTTAGTGCAGAGATGCAGAAATTGGATCAAGAAATTGAAGGCAAGTTGCTAGCTGCCAAGGCTAATCTTCTTAGCCTAGCTAAAGAAATCCGAAACTTCTCTCAGAGGACTAAAGAGGCAACTGCAGCTTATGAATATGCGCTGCCCCAATTTCAATCACAGAAGCAAGACAAGCCGAACAGGGCGGCGGAAAGAATGTGGGAGCGAGCTCGTAATGTACTTAGAGAGAATCAATAAAAGAAAAACTGTAAAAGAAAGGGTTGTAATTAAAATGGTTGAATAATAACAATAGAGATTTTCAACCTTATTATGTTTCTAACTGTACTTATTCCATTGCTACATCCCACATCCAAGAAGAAAGGACAGCTACCATCGTAAACATTATAATCTATCCTACCATATCAGACAGCTGTAACTGGAAAAGCCTTAGAGAAAGAGAACAGCTAGAGGAAGGAACCTTCATAGGACTTGCAGTCAAGTAAAGGTTACCACCTTTCCTTCTTATTAGTTAGAAAACGAAGTAGCTGAGGATAGCTAAACTCTAGTTGAAAGGCTTAATAGAGGCCAGGAGGGAAGATCAAAGACCCCGCTAAACCTTCCATTTAGATACTAGTGCTAACAAGAAGCGGTGAGTCCTAAACCTAAGATCTATTTCTTCTCCTTCTAAACCTACAGTAGGAAGAAAGCTACCATATAATCCATTCTTATCTGTCCTTATATGAGATTACCTTCAAGCAAGACAAACGGAAGATATAACTCGTTCTAATGGGGTCTATATTGATATTAACCTAGCAAGAGGAGCTACATCCAACTACAAAGAACAACAGCAACACAGAAGAAGCTTAGAGGCCTTATGCCACTACCAGCACAGTAAGGAAGTTTTAAGCTACATACTCAACCTAAGATCTCTTCTTTCTTATCCTACGCCCTTCGCTAGCATCCGTCTAGATCTAATGGCTTCTAATGCATTCTATTGGGTTATAAACCTATAGGAGCAACAAGACTATGTAACTAGAACAGACAATAAGACTAAAGAAGCTAGCCCTCTTTCAGATAGCACACCCAGAGGCCTAACATCTTCCTTCTAGTTGACAACCCAGGGAGGGAACTACTTCCTTAGCCCTAGCTTCCATAGCTTCCTAAACTCGAACATCCCAAAACAACTAGGAGAGGAACTCCCAACTAGATACTAGGGAACAAGAGCTACCATCTACTCTATTCTTACCTGTTCTAATCCATTCTAACCTTACAGTAAGACTACCGGAAGAGCTAAGGCGTTCTTATTCATTCTAGCTTGTTATAAACATACAGGAGGAAGAAAGCTACCATATAATTAGTGCGAATCTGTCCTTATCTTTTATTACCTTCAAGAAAGAAACTAAAGGAAACTATTAGACGTTATGCTCGTCCCTCAACCTATCGGTTGAGTCACCTCGCTTCACTCTACTTTAGGAAGCCTTGGAAGAACTTAGAGAACTAAGAGTTAGGGAAGGCCCCTCACCGAGGGCGAGGAGCAACCTAGTCCTAGTCAGGGAAGAGAAAGCCCTACTTACTCTCTTACGCAATTAGTAGGGCACAGAGGAGGAAACTACTCTTGCCTTTAGGACCGACCACTACCAACCTATTATCCCATTATGGGATACAATTAGTTGTGGATAATTCAACCTGCTACTACTTCTCTTGAGAGGTCCCTACTTTTCATAATAGATAGGCACAATAGAAAGAAAGAAAGGCCTGGTCTATGTCCCCATTTGGTAGGCAATCAATCGGAGTTAGCGGGCTATGATATGAAGTCCCCCCAGCTTTTCGGGTTTACCGGAGTTGACTCCATATCGGGATATTAGGGGGGAAAGATGGAATCTTTGAATAGTGACCCAGGATACCCAGATCGGGAGAAAGTCCTAACTTTAGGAAGAAATGAACGATCTTGCCAAAGAGAGAGCTAGCCCTTGAAAGGCTTCTTCTGAAGATAACGTATGCGTCCTCACGTCTGCGTCTGCTATAGAACTAGAACTAAGGGATACTAAAAGGAGGAATTCTTAAACCTAGCTAATGGGAACTACCCAGCTACCTAGCTAACTAGATAGAAGGGAAAGGACGGCGAACCCAGAGATCACCCGAGGGTAGACTCGTGGGACAAGAAGCTACAGCCCTATCAAAGGAAGTCGGTCCATAGGATAGAAGAATACGGCTGATTGGGGGAAGGTAATTCCTTCTTCTTGGGCAAGAGAAGGACTCACACAGGGGGTACCTGAATCAATATCAGGACAGACGGGGATTGAAAACCTAATAGATAGGCAGACTCGAAGGAAGGGAATCAACAGGAAGAAGAACGAGATTCACGACTCAATTCCTCTATTAGATAGTACAAAGGGTGAACAACCCTTTCTTGGGGGGACTTCTCCAACAACCTATTATGCTACAACCTATTTTATTAGAAAATCTGTTCTTGAATAAGATGTGCGTCTACTAAAGATGCCCTGGGACCATTACTGACTTTGAGAGCAATGCTTTTAGCCCAGTCTCCAGCGAAGGGGAAGCAAACTCACTTGAAGAGCTACCAGGGCACTTAAGGTATGCAGCTTATTACCAGGAACAAACTAGATCCATAGGGAAGACTTTTGGTCCAACCCTAAAGGCAAGCTAGCTAGTCGGATAGGAATGAAAACTACAAAGAAACTAGCTACCTAGCTGCTAGCTCGAAACTGCATAATAGAAAGGGAGGGAAGACTGAAGAGTGAAACCTACTGCCATATTGCAAAGTACTGGACCAGCACCTGCCGCCTCTGATAGATATTATCGTGAGGGACGACAACCACAGTCCAGAAGAGCTCCCCTTACTCTAATAGGGCGCATCAAGAAAATAGCCGTCACTCGAATGGCTTTTCTTTCCCCCTTCCCCTCATGAATCTCCCGCGCCCGTAGATGAAAGATTAGTTTGTTGTTCCAACCTCTCAAGAAATATTGATTTTCTATGGACAACGGGGGGGGCCGCATAGAGCAGGAATAGAATTGGATACCCCACCTTCCTATTCAAACTTCTTCCCCAAGAAGACATTATGAACCAGGGACGGAGGGATATACGACCCGCCTAAAGACCGAATCGAGAGGTCCAGTCCATCCAGTAAAGAAAGATTTGTTGACTCGCCTTTCCGAACCTCTCCTCAATAGTGGTTGAACCGAATCAACCAAATTACCTTCCAGAACGGAGATTCAAGAGGAGTTGTTGCCCCTACTACGAGATAGAATGCCCTCCTCTGAGATGGGAACCTCTGATGACAGATGCCCATGTGTCCGATCGACCGGAGGAAGCTCGAGAGAGGAATAGCCGTTATCAAAGGATAGATCAATTTCAAGCTGATTCAAGCTTTGATTCGAAAGCCCTACCTTCTAATGAGGGAGGCGGGGCCCCGGCTACGGCTGCGGAGGATCTTCTTCCGTCAAAAGATTGCTTTGAAACTCCTCCTGTTCGACCCGCTTTTGTCCCCGCTCCAGGTTCGGGGTCTCTAGACCGGGAAAGGATTCTATCTGCTGCCTTCTCCCTCATTCTTTCCCCTATTGATGGACAGCCCTCCAGGAAAGAGTTCAATGTCAGATCAGTACGCCTCTTCGTTGATGGATGGAAACCCTATGGCATGGGTTTAGGACTGCCGAATCAAGCCCGGTTCTTGAGCGGAGAAGGACTTTACCGCATTTGAGGACTAGTGAAACCTTGAACCCCGCCTCTCTTCTCCGACTGCCGAATCAATCAGAGGTTATGGTGGTCCCCCGCTCCAGTCGAGCTACCACCCGATGATCCATACCTTGGAGTCGTACCCGCTAATGAAAGCTTGGTGGGGCCGTTGCCTTCGTCTATCAGTGCCCTTTGATTTCAAAGCTTTCAAACAGCACTCAAGGGATTGATTTCTAAGCTTTCAAACAGCACCTTTGGCAACGAGCACGGAGTCAAAACCCTGATGTTGACGAAAAGCACTCCGAATCTCTATCAGTTCCCTTTTTGCATTGAACTGACGGAAGGATGCCCAAACAGAAATAATGGATTCAAAAAGTCAAGATTGAATCAGTAACCAGTTGCCTAGTGACTATTTAGCGATTTTTTAAGGCTTGATCTATGTCTCCCGTCAAAGGAAACCCCCGAACAGTAAATATAGATCTAGCACCGCTGGCAATTTGTCTGAGGCCAAACTCGGTTCTTCCTTTGACAAGAAGAAAGAGAAGAAAGAAAGTGTGGTCGAAGTGGTTGGGACGAACGCACGTAGTACCGATAGGACCAGTTCGGGAGTTTTAGGCGGAAGAATTATGTCCCATAAGGACGAGTTATTTTGCCTTAACACCATTTGTAGATTTTGTTCCATATACTCTGATAGCACGAGTAGCTGTTCCTGACCCGGGTAGCGGAGATAGGAGTATCATAGCTAGTTTCATCTCGAAAGCTAGAAGCAATAGCGCCAGTGGCAGAAGTCGCAGGAAAGGCATAGGTCGCACCCCTTACTAGTTCCAAATGCAGATCCTCTAGCGGCAGGTCCCATTTCAATTTAGTCTTATTCCGCCGCTCAGTAAAGGGACAAATTCACCCTGCTTTAGGTAGCAGCACTGAAAAGCCTGCTCTGTCCAACAAACCGGGGCGAAAGCAGCTCGCTGGATGGATGGCTCGGCTATGGTAGTAGGGGATTTCTGGCGGATCTCTAAAACTCCATTCTGACTCATACCTACCCGGTTCTCGCTCCTGTCTGCAAACCCAAGCAATAGTTCCCATAGGCGATGAATATTCAATCATCAATGAATCGACCGAGCTTTGAAAGCAACACCTCTGATAGAGGCGGAGGAAATGACAGCATATCATACCGAGAGGGTAAAATGCACGACCTAGCTAACAGAATAGCATCCTACATCCATTATGGACACCACTACCATAGGACATACCACAAGAATGGTTATGGTATCGGTGGTGCCGCCTAGGGATTGCACCATTAGCATTAGTAAGTAAAGAAAGAAAGAAGGAGTCCCCCTAATGAGCTCTAAAATGAGACTTGGGGATTGCTTCTGCCCTTACTGTGCTTCCCGCCCACTACATCAGTCAAGTTTAAAAGCAGCAGCGCTTGAAAGAGAGAGGGAAAATCAAACAGAAACTTTCAAGGCTGGAGAAAGAAAGAAGAGTACGAATCTCTTTCTGTATTCCAGCCTGTTCCTAGTCGCTCGGACTCTTGTTGTAGTGTGAGCCTTGAAAGTACCCGAAGTTAGGCAATCAGCACGAAATCCTTTAAATGGATCCCTCTCTCTTAATGACTCTTCTTAGGGAGTCGGATCTGTTGCCTAGGAGCTCAGAGAAAGGTAGCGAAGTCAGATTTGCTTTAAAAAGCAAAGAGGAGTGGCAGTGGCGGTCGTGCAAGCAAGCGAAGTCGAATATACTAGATCAGAGTGCTGCAAGCTCAGTATAATCAGAGGTTAGCAGGAAAGTGCCTTCTTTTCGACTTCTGACTTGAGAACTGTCTGAAAGTGGAAGGATAGGCCTTTGTACCTAAAGAGTGCAGATCGGAATCCGGAGAGAGGAAGGAAATGAGGCATCCTTCTTGCAGGAGCTCGGACTCCAGTTCGAGCGTTAGGTTAGAAGAGAAGGAAGCAAGCGCAGGGATAGGACTAGTCTGGAGCCGGAGCAGCAGTAGGCATAGAATAGAAGCGGACGGATACTAGCTCTTTATGTGTAGCCTGTAGCCGGTAGCTCTATGCTAGCTCTTTCTTGCTGCTCTTCTTATTTAATTACCGATTGCTTCTAGCGGCGGATAGAAAACCTCTCTCGTGGCCCTTGCCCGTCCTAAAAAAGAAAGCCTTGTCCTCTTTCCTACGAAGCCTTGGCAAGTAGTCTCCTACCAAAACAAAAAAGTCTCAAGCCTTCACACCCCTAGAGGTTAAAACCCCATTTTCCCATAGACCTCTAATACTAATAAAATGGGGCATCCTCTTATCTTGTTTGTTCGTCTGCTACTCTTCAGATAGGTAGGTTCCTACCCTTTATCTATCTATCAGTAAATGGAAGAAATTCACTCGTCAGAATCATTATACGGAACTACGTCAAATAAGGCCTTTTTCTGTCTGCATCTGAAATCGTTCGTTCACCCGAAAGTGCTCTCTCTACGCTAAAACGCTAAATCATTTGGGCTCTTTCACACAGGAATTTCAGTGAATAAGGAAGCGTTCAAGCTTCGGTTTCGCATGCCAATTGGCAACTGCTCTATTTCGTATCATCCCACCCAGACCTATACTACGCTATTTCACCAACGATCATTTAATTCCTGAAAAAGGCAGACCGGATCCTGACCATGCACCGAAATAGATAGGATGACCTACCTATAAGGTAAGGCTTTTCCTTCGTTTCACTCTCCGAAGTGGCGTGGCACAAAGCCCAATTGGAAAGGGGGAGCGGGTCTGAGGAAAAAAGAACCTTCATTCAAACTCATCGCTGCTGGATTAGTTCTCTCATACGGATCAGCCTAGTGAACTGGTAGCAAAATGAATTAAATGAAAGAAGAACTGGGAGAGATAGGAGAGATTGAGCGTACGGTCTTCGACTTTTATTTAACAGACTTACTTTATGCAATTTCCAGTTCCGAAAAGCGAAAAGCAGGGGAAAAAGATACGCTGCCGCCCCTACTTATCTTCGCCTTTACTCTCAAATAAAATATCTGAGCGGGAGATCATTATGCTTCTTTTTAGTGGGAATGAGGGAAGTCCTTCGTTCGCTCAATACGTCGTCTAATGTCGTGATTGACTCGTTTCACTCCAGTTTACCGTAGCAACTACAGCAAGCTGCCTAGCTCACTGGCTCGTATGACTAGCTCGCTTACTTTCTTTCTTTAACTCAACAGCCTAGCTCTAACAAGCCAACTCCGTTCCTAGTTTCGCTACCCTGCTTTAGCTCACCACTCAACTCATGCTTCTGTTCTACTCCTGACTAGCTCTCTTCGTTCGCACCTTTTCAAGCAAGTAAACTCCCATAATAGAGCTAATCCCAGTGCAGAGACTGCTTTAGCCTCCCCCCTCTAACGAGCGAGCAAGCAAGTAAGTAAACAAGTAGCTCTTCCGTGGGGAAGCCTCAACCTTCAACCTTCGGTTCATAACAAGCCTAGCACCTTCTGAGCCAGGATCGTTAGCTACTGGCTTGTTAAAGGCTGTTTCGTGGTCTCCGATCAGGAAAGAGAGCTAGTACAGCACAGAGAAAGGGAGCTTGTTTTCGAGCAAGGTAGCGCAGTAGTTGCTTGTTGGCTGTTTCGACTTTGAGAGTGGTAACTGGAGCTAGCGAGTTGTTCTTGTTGTTCAGAACTGGCAAGCAAGTAAACTAGTTGCTTCGCTTCGCTTAGCCTACTGTGTAGCCTTCTTTCACTGTAAGTAAGGTAAGGATTGCTTCTTGCTAGCGGTATAAGCAAGCTCGGGTAAACAGATGAGCCGGCAGACGGAGCTACGGCTGTTAGGGGAAAAGGTCTGTGTCTGTGAAACAAGCTTAGCTTTCTGTAAACTGGAGTTAGAGCATGGTAGTTCGTAGGAGAAGTGGGAGATTGATTCGTTTAAGTAGTTAGGGTAAACGAGCTAGTTAGCTTGGCTTGCTTCTTGTTTGATTTGAGTTGAATATGGACTTTCAAGTAGTATTTCAGATGAGAGTACAAACAAGTAAGTAAACTAGCTGAGCTAGCCGCATTCCCAGCTACTGTGTGTACCCTTCTTTCACTTACATACAGCTATCTAAGACATTCAGGGGCTGTGTAACTGCTGTTAGAACGCTTTTCTTAATCCGTTACGGATGTAGAAAAGTGAAGATGGGTTCTGTACCAGGTCATGGTGATATGCTTGATAAAGGTTTGTTTCGTCGATAGCATTTTATGATTTGGGATGCGTAGTAGCTGTTGTCACAGTAGGGGTCCTAAGGCGGGAATTGTCCTAAAGTAGCCATAGCGTTGATTGCTCTCCTTGTTATATTTATTGTATGGGCGAATTCTCTTAATGAAAGCCTTCTTTTTGGCTCTCGTGTGAGGGTTGACTTGTGTCTATCTGCTGTTTGTTAAATGACTTTATAGAGTCCTAAGGGTAGTCTCAAAGATAAGGGATTCAAGCCGTATTAGTTTTGATTAGCTGTCCTAGGGAAAGGAGTCCGTATTGGCTGTTGGCATGTCCGAGCTAAGATTGGTTGAGGCGGGTAAAGACGGTTGCGTAGCTTACTTGGTTTGGTAAAGGACTCCTTTAGTTTAGCGGTCATGGATCGATTCTAGGTGGTTAACTTGTATTGTATACCCCTATTCTCAGAGTTCACGTTCTGATCTAGCAAATCGACTTTTCAGATGAGTTCCATAGTTTTGGACAGGACAGGTGGGAACCAGGAGGTAAAGCGTCAGTTAAAGCAATCGGGCAAATGCGTGTAGCTTACTAGCTTTAGTAGCTTGTGTACTTGTTAAAGGAAGCAGGGGTACGCTGATTTGGGATGCTAACTAAGTAGATGCGGAAGCGAGGTGCGAAAGCAAGCGGGCAACAAGTGGATCGGGCTAACGGTTTATTTGCTCGTTAGGCTTTCCTGTTCGAGCAGGCATAGGAACAGTTAAGCCAGCATAGAGCAAAGCTCAACCAATGGGCTATTTGCTATAGTTCAAAGCCCTGTTCATAGAAGGTCCGGAGACATGAGAAGGTGGTTTACTTACTTGCTGCTTTCTTTCCTTTCTTTTAAGAGCAAGGCGGTCTAGCTGCTGTTCCAAAGCTTTCATGCCACCTAAAGGGAGAACGAGATGCGAACAACGGGCAAAGGAAAAGTCAGTAAACAACCTGATCTGCATGGCACTAAGGTATTCCCTACAGAATCCCCCCGAATCCCACGATCTCAATAGTAACTGTCGGGAGGTGCCTAGCTTTCCAGAGTGATATTCCTCCTGGATAGTGGGCGAAAGAACACGCAACTAAGTCGGTGATAGGTGCATCATTTGATTAAAGAACATTCTAACTATCCGTGTGCTCAACCCAATTCTGCCCACCCGATTGAGAGAGGAAGGGACGAATCGAAGGTTCAGGTTTGGCTGGGAATTGCTAAGAAGAGCAGAAAGTCAATATAATATAAAATAAAATATAAATAAAAATATATATATTGGATTAGCCGTCTCCTGCTATCAATCCATTAGTTGTCTCCCGAATGCCCGACTAGATGAGGCAATGAACATTTTCAGATCCCCACTCTTTTCCTAAGAAGGTGTAGATTCCTACTCCGAAGACAAAGAAGGCTCTGACAAAACCTGTTGTTGTCGGAAGAGATCCCGGTCTGGTTGAGATGGCCAGTGCCAATGCGCCTTCGATAGCTTTATTTCCTCATTTTGAATGGTTGATTGCTCCAATGCTTACATCAGAAGCTACTCCAGCTCTAGTGAAGATTCTAACAAATTGATTAGCCGTGTCTGCCTTAGGTTCTTGGATTGTGCACTCGGCGTGAATGAAAGCGACAATGAACATTGCCTTGTTATTATCACCCCTCTTTGTCTACTAGGCGTCTTATTGGTCGTGTGGTTCATTCTTCTTAATGAACATTGTCATCTTCCGTTCTTCCCGGTTCTTCAGGTGGAAAAGTGGGTTCGGGCTTATGCCTTCTACGAAGCCTTTATTTTTCACTTCGAAAGCCTTAGTGTCCATTCGCGTTATGTTATGCTCGCTCCTTCGCGTATTGGGATTTGGCATAGGAACAAGACTAGGAATAACAAGCCCCATTCGTAACCGCCGCAGCAGGAACAGGCTACTGGATTCCTGTCGGTAACCTACATTCGTAGCCTTCATTTCATTTGCATAGTGCTCGCCTATTCAATTAACATTGTCTCATGCTCGGCTCGCCAATGGAAATTGCCTTGGGTCACCCCGGTCATTAGCCTATCTTGTCTCCGATGGTCCCATCTTTCCTATCAGGTAGCACTCCTAATGCCATTAAGCCTGACCTGACCGGCTTGTATACCTTTTTCTTTTTAGTCGTTATTGAGTCTTATAGGAGACTTCTTCTATCTACTATAGGGTGGTTTGGTCAATAGCTTCTTTTGTCCATGCCCTTCTCCAACCGCCCCTCCCTTTTTCGTATGTATAGGTTGGGAACCTCAACAATTTACACTAATTGCTCTCTCGGGGTCAACGAAAGGAATCGAATAGACAATGAACCATAGCCAGTCACAATTAAGATTGCCTTATGCATGCTCTTCTATAGCGGTGATCAAAAAGCTTTCCCACGCTCTCTTTCAGGGATCATTCTCGCACAGCCTTCGATGTTGCTCCCGGAACATCCTTATCCTTAATAGGCCCATTCGACGTTTCTAAGCCAATGCACCAGTTCGATTGTCCCAGTTCGATTCAACAAAAATCTTCATTGCCTCATTCGCAAAGCTACTATATACTAAAGCACTGAGTGGGATTGAAAACCAGAAGTTGTAGATGGAGACGAAGAGTAGTTCCCAAAAGAGATTAATGACTGGAGAGAGTCACAAAAGACTCGTCACTCGTCTTACAGTCTGATATCCACTACTGAGTTCTTCTTATAAGAAGAACTGAACTCCATTGAACTGAATAACCAACCATGAGGTCTTTTTTTCCCCTTATTAAAAGGTGTTAGATTGGAATATGAGTTTTCGGATCAACATATAGAAATATAGTACATGAGGGGAAAGACAAGCCCACTTACTTGATAGGAAGATATGGCTAACCGGAAGAGATGTGGTAATCTAGGGCCGGTAGCTTTCTGGCATCCATTGCTGACTTTGAGGCTTACTTGGAAGAAAGAGACTTAGATTGAGAATCTGGCTTTAGAACAGATGATTTTGAAGTGAACTAGGCATCATCAGACCTGGTAGCAGATTTTGCAACAGATGACTGAGCTGTTTACTTTGAAACTGCCGTTGAAGCAGCCTATAGCCGCCTTTCGTTAGCTCTTCGGGCAGAGGAGCTGCTGTAGGCGCTGGTGTGGAAGCTGGAACAAAGGTGTGTCTGATCAAAGTAGATTTGTAGATGACAGGCGAAGATATACGCTTTCGGTGACGGGCGCTGCTGTTACGAGAGCGCGGCAATTCAATTGCTTAAAAGAGTGCCCACGCACAGAAAGGTACTGTCAATTGTCCTGTCGTTCCAGTGTTCCCTTTGTTTGGTCCCATGGCGCTTGCAGTTCCGGCTTTTCCTTTCGATTATGCGGATTGGTTTGGTAATGTAATAAGCCTTTGTAGACGAACTCGGCTTAGGTAGCTTGCTCCCTGCCCTATGGTTTAAGAAGAGCTTATAAAAGGAGTTGGTGTTAAACACCGATAAGAATTCATTCTAACTAGTAGCTACTCATTACACACAAGAAACAGTGTAGGTTTCAGTTCAGTCTACGGTCTCCCCACCGGCAGTCGGATATCAATAATAACTTACCCTGCGTTAGTAGAGTGAGGAGTGAACGGACTCAAATACAGTTGTCAGGAGGGGCTCCGGCTTCTAAGGAATGAGAATGAGAATCGGCACCGTTCCTGCTGTGAGAGCTTGACTGATGCCCTTGTTGGCCTTGCCTTTTTATTTACTGATGTAAAGTAGGAACGCCCACTTAGAGGTTTCCGAACGGTCACGCTTTACCGCGTTGTCTCATTGGTAAGGGGGCTATGAGCTAAGCTATACTTGTAATCAAAGGCTGACCCCGCGGAGAACCATCTAATGCTGTACTAGACTAGCTACTGTATGGCGCAAAAAAGAGCTCGTTAGGAGTCGTGGTTGGTGAATCCAAACGCTTGCGAGAAGCGTCTGTTCCGCTTTATCCTTTAAATAATTATTTATCATAAATAAAGAATTTATCCACTGGTATTTCTACGCTCGATCTCTACTCCCCGAAAGCTCACTCACAATCTATGGCTCACTTAGGGCTAGAAAGATAGGCTTCTTCATACAAAGCCAACCGGGAACCTTATTTAAAAACTCGCTCGACACACAAAAGACGAAAGACGAGAATCGGCGCAAGGATCAAAACACTTCCTAGACATAGAAGAGTCAAATCAATGCTTCCTAGCCTACTGAAAACTCGGTTTAAGCTAGTTAGGTAGGTAGGTCCTCCGGTCAGTCAAGTGTTGACACCGGATTAGGAAAGGTTATACCTTTACTTCCTTCTCAATGTCCGGATGAACATGCATTCTTTTCGATACAGTATGGTAGAGTATGGTAGACTTATAACCAATCCAATCGGAAACCTTAATTCGAGAGATCAAACTATCCCGGATCGAGGATTCACGCCTTCCCTTCCAGGGAAAGGTCCGCTCCAAATGAAAAGACTCCATCGCAGCAGACCGCTATAGAAACCCCCTCGCAGCTACATATAGATGAATGAGGATCAATATCGTTCCCTCATGAAAGGTCAGTTCAAGAAGTAGAAGTTTACGTGGAAAGAACACCAAGCAATGGACACGGTCCTCGGGTTGAATAGGCAGCTTGCAACCATTAAAGTTAGTCACCTCCAAACCATACCATATTGAAAAAGACTAAGTCAACTAAAGTCCATTCTTTAGCGCACACCAAAGCATGCTTATCGCCTCGGTGCTAGCTTCTTTAACTCGGAATGATAACACGAGCCCTGGAACAGATTGTTTCGGATAGCAGTCTTAGCATCAGACTAAGGAAGAAGGAAGGCGATTTCAAAGCGAAGCACTAACTGGCACCTTATCCCGTCCGAAGGGCTGCTACTAAAGCCGATAGGGAGAGGAGCAACATCAAACCAGGGTCAGTAATCGAGTCCTGGGTTTGATTCCCTTGTTGACTTCCTTCCCTGTGTCTTCTTTTTTAAATGCGCTAGTAACCTAAGAGGCGAATAAGTTGATTCACCTTCAGTGGAAGCCGCCTTCCTCTAGCAGCATGCGAGCTTCTTTAAGGGAGTTTTTTTGTAAAAAAATAAAGAAAATATAGAGATGCTTTCGCTTGGGTTGGTGTTAGTTAAGTAAGAAGCCTTTCTCTCTGGGTTATGACCTGTCCTCGATCACTCCTTTCCGACTCCTATCTATTTATAATTCTAACAATTTCTACACCATCTCCAGGGCGGAGGATAGATATAGAACCTAAATCGGAGCAGAGAGGATTTATTCCTAGCCAGAAGCTGCGGATTCAACCCAAAATCCAACGGCCGTTTTGGCGGAGATTCAAGAAGAATGAAGTCGGGCTTAAGAAGCCTATTTCCATGATGGGCGGTGGGTGGGAAATGAATAGAATATTTCGTAAGTAAAGGGGAAGGCAATAGGAGCGGCCAATCTCAACTCAAGATCCAAGTCAGGTCCAGGGGGCTAAATAAAAATGGAAGTTCGGATCTAAGCTACACGTAATGTAGATTACAGGTGTAGGTTGAAAACCAAACATTTTTTTAAGACAAAGTCTGTAGAGGGAGGGCGGAAAGGAAAGCCCTTGCTTGGCCCTAAGGGGAAGGTTAAAGTAAAGCATAAAACCTAGTTGCGAAAGGCATAGAAATAGGATTCCATTTGAATTTCCTAAACTTATAAAGCATACACATAAGCACCCGAGGATGCCGAATCATCCACTGAGGAGTAATAATCCTCTGTTTCATCCGAACCCACCGAAGCATCCAAACCAAAAGCTCCTGTTTCCCCCTAATCTTAAGAATCCGAAGCTTAAGCCAAATTTGAAGCTAGAATAGAGGGGAATAAATGATTCCAGTAGCCAAGCGGGTCTATAACAAAAAGAATAAGACCCCCGGGCATTCCGCTGTTGAAGTTGATGATTTGTTTTCCAATTTTTCGTCTGTGTCCCTAGTACAAAATCCAACGTATAAAGAAGCCTAGGCCGACGCCGAAGCCTAAACTGATGCATCCGAGTCCGCGGAATCAAAAGCAGAACAAAATGCTGTTTCATACGACACATCATAAGAAGCTAGAGATAGCTTTTCAGACGCTAAATGAAATAAGTCCATTTCCTGGAAAGGAGGAGATTTTTTCATTAATCAATTCCAAATCCACCGAGTAATAAGGGGGGGGGGGTATATGGCATCCGAATACGTTGTTTCAGACGCCGAATCTGCACCTGCAGAATATCAAAAATCTTCTTCATAAGAAAATGAATAGTACGTAAGGGCTTTTTTATCTCCGAAAAAAATGAGTCTCGTCTTTCGAAGGGTCTCGTTCCGTTCATACGCCGCTTATTTGTAGCACGGTTTTTTTTGTTTTAGATAAGTAAGACAAGCGCTGCATTACGCGTGATTCTAATTCTAGCATATGCTCAGCTGCTCCTACCAAGCACTAAAGGCAAAAGGATGCTTATCTGGATCAGCCTACTTTTTCTATGTTACGTCCTTCCCCTTTCTTTTGTTGTATTCAGTGGGTCAGGGAGGTACCCGCCCGTGCTTTTTCTTACCGGGAAACACGTCGCTAGCCTAAGGCAGGCTTCGCTATCTTCCCGAAGCTGGCATTTTCCAATGTAATGGTTTTTGCCCACTCACTTATATGGGTACAAGGGGCTTGACTATATTTGACTTTATGTAATTAAGTTTAGCTGGAGTTAGAGTGGGTCGATCTAGCCGCCCTAATTAACCCGGTTGAAGATCACATTACTAAATCCGAATGATGATTTCATAATCAATCATAGAGGTGTGAAATGGCATCTTTTCAGAAGTCAGATAGACCGTTGGAAGGCGCACATCATTTTTCTATAATAGAAATTTAGCTCCGAAGGCAACCCGTCGCGTCCTCGTCGCGGCGTTAGCAGCCATTGAGTATTGAAGACTAAGCGAGCCGGCCTAGAACGGAGCACATGCTACTTCTTCGAAATCGCGAACATCTTACCTTTCTTCTTAGTCTGATCCGGGCACTCCAGACCTCGGTTCTTGGCTTTGATCCAATTCCGAAGCTCGTTTGCTCACTAGCCGATGTCATTTTCAATTGACTTAGTTAGAAAAGTCTTGAGATACCGTACCGCCTTAAACAAGCGCCAGGAAAATGGAGCTTACCGCGCTGAGTTACGTCGTAGGCGAAGCTTTCGATTCGACAAATGGTTGATGCTCCTACTTTTGAAATTGTTGAGCTCGTGTCTTTAGGGTCAGCAGGCCGGGCCTGCGGTTCTAATGATTCCGTAGATACAGAAAGAGTCAGTCTCGGCTTTATATTATTTTATTAAAAAGAAATAGATATTACATTCAACTTTAGGCTTTGTGAATTAAGGAGGACTAATATGATTCTCCTTCCTCGACTTCGGTTCTGTCTCCTGGTTTTGAATAACCCAGTTTGGTCAGGTCTTCCTTTTATGTTATGTGAATTCGTAGAGTAGGCGGAGACCCTTATATACGATCGTTAAACACGTAAACCATGGGTCCCCCGAATATCCATCATCAGCCAACCCCCTTTCCTGGCTTTTGTTCCACTAGCAGTAAGCTCTGCTCCCTCCAGTTCCATTAATTCCGGATTTTTCTACCTGACGACCATCCAAGGTTTCATGAGTGCTCCTATTCTGTTAGTTATGACTTTTCGTTTGACATTTTTGCTGAGTCCGCTTGGGCCTGCGTCAAGCCTGAAGCCTTTGCCTTTGTTTATTCAGGTGTCTATGCCGATTTTTTGGGGGGTAGATTGTGGCTTTGAGACAACCTTCTTCGGTAAATGCTACCCCGGGAAAAGGGATCCGTTGTTGGTTCCTGAGAAGCGGCAGGATATCCTTTTTAAAGAAAAACCGGGTCTGTTGGGTTGGTAGAACCAGGGCCCGTTGTTTCAGACGAGACCCCCTTCAGGGCGGATGAAGCAGCCCTTGCTTTACGACCTGTTTCATACCTGGAAGATTTTTCATCTCAAGGCCATTACTTCCACGATACAGCCCCCCCCTGCTGAATCTTAAGCTTTCTCAATAGGGTAGCCTGGACCCTTTAAAAAGAACCCCACCGCATCAGCTATACACCGAGGACCGGTACCGAGACCCATACCCCCTAGCTACATGGTGGTACTTTGCGGCTCCTCACAAGTAGTTTTGGTCGGACAAATGTAATATCTACCGAAGTGGGACAAAGGGCCTTATAAAGAGAAGCGAGGCGGGGGACTAGGACTAGAAGCAAGCTAGTCTTCGCAAGACGGCTTACTTCACCAACGAACGGGGTGTGGGCCAAGATGACGAAAGTTTTGATTCAACAACGGATAACCCGCAAACAAACTCGAACTGAATAAAAGTACAAGGCTGACTGACGATGAAAAAGGAAAGGAGTCTCTCTTGCTAGAGCGGGAAATCGCTTGACTTTTTGTCCCGGGTTCCAACTATCTCCCAGAAAGCCAAGAGCCCTTCTTGGCTACTTCGTCTTAGCCTCGGCGGATCCTGTTTCCAGAGCGGATGCTCCTGTCTTTTCTGCTCCATCTTTTTCCAAATCATCCAAATCATCCAATAAAAGAAGTGAAGGGGGGTACGTGACTTGCTAGAAATGGGAAAGAGCGTCAGAAAGGTCATTCAATGTTCATAGAATAAAAAAGGGCGGATCCTGTTCTGATGACCCTATCTGCTTTCAGATCGAGCCGTGCTTGAACTGCTACTGCCTGTGAGACCTGATTTCTCTCTTTGGTTCACCTTCAACAACCGATCTTGTGCAGCTTATTTTTTGTAAATAAGTTGTTGTAAAATAGAAAATAGGTTGTTTTTTTGTCGCATGATCGATTGCTTAGCAGCTTATCTTGTGAAGCTTATTTACATCAAATAAGTTGTTGTAAAAGATAGGTTGTTTTTTGCTTTCTTCTCTGCGACTTTGCTAAACAGGACTCCCGTAGACGCTATCCGCTGCAGAGCTAGCCGCTGCTTCCAGAGGTCAGAGGTTCACAGAGAAGAAAAAGGAAAAGGTAGACTTGGCTCCTCCTGTAGGGGGCTAGCTTGAGTGAGAGTAGCGAATTCAGATTGTAGTCAATCCTAGTTCAAGGTTCAAGATTCGTCGACCAGAAAAAGGGGAAGCTAGGACTCATTGAAAAGGAAGGTGTCATTGATTAAGGAAATCTGACGATGAGCAGGTCTCAGTAGATCGATTCAATTGCCAGTTCCGTGTATCCTAAGATTGACTTTCAAGCATCTCACTTCCTTCTTTCTAAATAGTTCTAAAAGGATGAATTGCGGAGAATAGGACGCGGATCAGAGAGAGATCTCGCAAGATGGGCCAAGGACCGAGGAGCATGGAAGACAAGAACGGAAGGAAAGACAGGAGAAAAGGTTGGTGTTGCCAATGCCTACTCCTCGACCATAGTAGATTAGATCGGAAATCACCTATTCAATCAGTTGGGAGTCCCGCCATGCAACCTCCATACCCAATGGAAGAATCGAATCAACCCCGAAAGAGGGACGCTCTCATTGAATCCATTACAGAGCACTGTTCTTGAATTCACTACATAGAAGGAAGGGCCAGAGAGAAAGGTACAACCAAAGGAAGGCTTCAAAGATTCCATTTTTCGGTGTGAACGCCCGCTTCCAAAGGTCATGGAAAGGAATGCTTGCAAAGGAAAGAGACAGAGGCAGAGAAAGAGACTGTTCACGGAATAGATCTAGTTGTGGTTGTTCAGGTTGAAGTGACACGATCAGCTGCGTGCTTGGTGGAGCCGGGGGAAGTCAATTTGAATTATGCACGCGGAGGGTATTTATACCGGAAAGTGAGAAGGGGTCTAGCCACCACAATCTATTCTATTGCATAATCGTTGGGAACCACCTCTGCCCACTGGTAGGATGACCAACAACCGATTCTGCCACAACCTTCACTATTGGATTTACTCGAGCCTCAAACGCCATTAAACAAAGTGGATGGAGAGTCACGATACGAACGAATAGCTCTTGCTTGAAATAGAGAAGAAGAATATTCTTCTTTTTATGACGATTGCATTGCATTGTTCCTAGTCGTTCGGCTTTCGTTGAACCAGTACGTGTTGTTCCCTCTTATAAATGGGAGAAAGCTCAGCAGTGTCGTGTGAGAGCATTGTGAGTCTAATTCCCAAGGAATCTACCAGGACAACATAGGCAATCTACCAACTGTGATCACTACCAAACTAGTGACTATGCGGCGAATAAATCAAAGAACGAGACTAGCGAATTGGAGGGAATGAAGATTGTAGAATCTACAGAACGCTATTTTGAACGAAAGGTAATGCTAATTGAACGGTGTGATAAGCTACTAGTTCTTCAACCGAAATAAATAGTCGAATAATAGACAGAAAAGGCAGGCTAGCCACCCCAAACCACCAAAGGAAATAGATACATCTGAAGGAATCGCCTCACTTCTAGCAACATAGAGGTCTTAGCCCAAGATAGACGAAAGATTCAATCAGCTAGTCCCTGCAAGTAGATAATTGAACAAGTTGGTTCAGTGAGGCAATGCAAATTGTCATTCTTTCATTTCATTTCCCGGTGAGGAAACAGAAAAAATGATTTAGATAAGCCAATTGAGTAGCAGAAGGAATAGATCTTTCTAGAAGTACTTGCTCCACCCCGAATTCGTAACCTCTTCAACCCTTCACCCGGTTCAATTTGGCATTGCCTCTGATTGAACGAGTGAAACAACCCCAAAGAACGAGTGAATACGGCGGTTGTAGTTGAAACTGTTATGCCTGTTCTTGATTGCCAGAGATACCCTATTAAAAATAAAAAAAAGGAGATTGTTTGCCCGGAAGGGGTAGTTTCTATGACTGAGAGTGGCGAGATGCTATCCTTATTCTTTGAGTTCACGAAAGACCAAAACTGATAGTATTGACATAGAGAGCGCCCTGGATGTTGAACCACATTCAGAAGAGCGTGCCTGGTCACTCTTGTCAGAGCCTTGTTCTCCAAAGAGACTCACTTCTAGGGGAGCGGGGGCTCTCTACAAGGATTCTGGGGATCCGGGGAGAGGAAATGGTTTTATAGACCAGTCCAAAGAGTGTCCTCGACCTCGAAGTCACAATAAGTCTCCATCCATCACATCGGATGGAGTGGAAGAAGCGTTGGTTAAATACATACGTAAGCGACGGTGCGGTGTTCAAAGCGAACCGAGTGTATCAAGGAACCAGATACAATTTCTCTTAATCAGAGCCTGCATTTGCTGGTGATAAGGCTTCTTTCAAAGGTACGGACCGGGGAAGGTAGTGAAACTAGCAGACAGCCGCGAAGGATGAAGCAATCTTAGATTGTTCACGTCCGCGAAAGGTTCATCACCCGGCTGTAGAAGAGGTAGCATTCGCAGACCAAAGCAAAGCCAGCAGGGGATTCTTCATAGCATAGCCAGAAGGAAACCTGGAAGGGCGTGCTCAATACATAAATACTAGTAGAGGCAGTAGAGGTTGCAATGTCGGGTGCTTCACCATGAGGCAATGAACATTGTATGAGAGTCCTATTTCTGAATGGAAAAAAGATTTTTTTTATCTAGGTAGGATGGGAACATGAATCAATAGTTTCATTCCAAAATTGGGCCATTCAAGGCCCCGCTCATATTGAAGTTTATTCGTTACTTAGAGAAAATCCCCAGATCAATGAAATTCTTATTCCTACATGATGCATTCTGGGTCGAAGTGTGAAAGAAAGGTCTCTATATTCCGTAAACGTAAAGTAAATAAGGTAGCCCAATTCAATTTCAATTACTAATTGTATTGTAGTATGTGGATTTTTCATTTAAAAAAGGGAGTTCTTGGTACCAATTCTATCACAGGGACTCCAAAAATGGGTCAAAAAGGAAAATCGTAACAACGAATTGAGCTGGACCTATTTGGCTTTGTACCTATGCTATCTTGTATAGCATCTTGTATTGTCAGAAGATCCTTTTGTTTATTTATTGGGAATGATCCCCATCTAATTTCATTCGTGTAGATACTCGGTAATGGAAGGTCTCAATTTCAATATCCGTGTCTGTCATCAACAAACAATAAAGTGCAATACAGAACAGACGTATTTTCTTTTTACCCCATGGTTTTTATTTTTCATTTGGCTCCAATGAATAATTGTAAATCAATGTATCGATTGTGGACGACATTCCATTCACTTGACTTTTTGGAATTTATGGCTGAAGCAAATCAAAATATGTAGAAACTTAACCATGCCTATTGTATTGTTATTATTCCATTTCAGTGAGAACAGCGGTTCGGGTTCGGTGAAAAATATCTGGGATGCCTTAAATATCTACAATATCCACGACTCCCCCTGGTGACATCCGTTCGGTGTACCCGATGGATACGGGCAGATCATACTACTCCGATTCTTATTTTGTCAATCAGATGAAAGAATAAAGACCTTCATCTTACCTTGGATGTGTCCTTTTCTATATAAAAACAAATGAATTTGATTTGTTTCTCGATCCACCTATCTGGCCATTGATGATTCAATTGGAAAAGAAACATAGATTTCTCTTATGAGAATCCAATTCTCATCTCTTTAATCAGTGAGATATCTACTCACAATTTTTAGCTAAGCGACTTCGTTGTGATTGCGCAGACTTGTTGATTGATTCAGAGAGCCGCCTTTACGGGGAAACTGATTTCCAGTAATGATCCGAAGTAGGAGATTCTTTTGTTTATGTGAAACCATTTCTATTATAATGAATCCTTATGAAGCCTTGGGACTCGCAGAAGTATGAGATTGGTGAATCTATTCTATCGAGTCGCTTCCTGCCTTTTCGGGTCATTGGAATCGCTTTTTTTGGTTAATGATTCATTCTGTTCCGGTATTGGGAATCTAATCAAAGACCCTTCTTTAGTTTAGTCGTTCGAGAAAGAATTGGACCCTTCATTGGAATTGGATTCTTCATTCATGACTGATCGTCCCGAACAATCATCTTTTTAAGATGTAAAGAAGTGTTAAGACACTCGTTTATTCGTGTTTCTTATAAATAGAAATGTGTTTCATTCTTTAGTATATCAATAGGGATTGAGCCCCTCCGAAGGTTCCTTAGTCGGGGGTATATGGGTAGGTTACCTTTGATACTAATAGCCCTTTGATTCCACTACCTTCTTAGACCCTGCGGAACTACCGTAATTCTATAGAGTTTCATAGATTTTTTAGACCTATTCTTTCTTTGGCTAAGGTAGCCCGGTTAGGTAGCGGAAATCACTCTATAGACAGTTCTCTAGAAAGAAGAAGGTAGATCTCAAGTAGGTTCCATAAAGGGGATGTATGCCAGGCTATCTTATAGTCATAGTCTTTTCCATATTAAATAAAGTTTCACTCCTCAGAGGCCTTCCTGACGGTACCTCCTCTGGTTCAATGGATCCAAATCTATAGTACACCGAGCAAGCCTTTAATACTAAGGTGGATTTGATAGATATAGAATCACCCAAATTCCATAGTTCAATGGGCGAACGACGGAAGAGCACTGGCTCAACAATCGAAACCGGGATAAATACAGTTTGGGACAAATATTATGTCGAAAGGTAAGCACTTTTCGGTGATTCAAGAGATGTCATCAACGGGGGGGCTGCGGCCCCCAAAATGTCCTTTGCGGATGTCGCTGTAAATCGTTTGAGATCCATCTGAAAATGCGGGTCAGACGCTTCCTGAATTATATCGTCTCGCTTGCCTAGGGAGAGGCGGAATCGCACCCCCATTTTTGATATTGATTAAGAAGGCAACCTCGGCTGTCGCTCCCAGCGAACCGAGCTGTTGTAGAATGAAGACAGAGAGCCATAACATAATAGGGAAGTGTTTTGGAATGAATCCATTGTAAAGACAATTAAGGGAATGGGTAGACCGGCCAATTCTCACAGGAAATATGCGTCTATCCTGTGGGAGGGGATACTTCATGGCGAATGTTGACTCAGAACAAGATCGCGATAGAGTATGGGAGTCCAGGTTTCTGGTAAAAAAAGGGTTAACCATACAGCTATTGGATATAAACTTGGATCCCCGACAGGAATGACCTACGTACTTTCCGGTGTGGGTCAAACTGAAATTCCTGCCCATCTTTGGCAGCCAGAGTACTTCCGGGAGGAAGTTTCTTGAAGATCGCAGAAGCGGGAAACATGGCTTGTGCAATGTGTCGAGTTGGACATGCATGCAGGATTAGAACCATTCCCGTTTCATCTTGCTTGCTCTGATCGGTAAACCTCTCTTTTTTCTATAGATATGATGATTTGATTCCAGTCTTTCGCCTCTTCGTCTCGTTGAGCTTCCGTTCGACCCAAGAGAAAGCTCACCCAACAAGTGATTGCCCGCCCCGACGAATCCACTTATTGATGCCGGTAGTGTAGTATAGGTGCAACAGAGATGACTAGCATAAATCAAACCAAACCGAAATTGGAAGTTTCAGTAAGAAATGGCCCCCTTTGCACTTCTTTTTCCGGTATAGCAGGCAGCTTCTCCGGCTTAGCTAGCAGCATGCTCACCCACCACCACCTATAGGCATAAAATCCTCGTTCAATGAGAACTTCTATCTATTATCAATAGACGGTTTCCCGATCGGTTCTTTCCACAAGAGAAGACGAAGCGATCCACTTCCTATTCTTTGAGGTATTTTCGGTTGAGTCGAGCGGTGGGCAAAGATGAATCGTCGAGGCCTTACGTATGTGGGCAAATATTCAGTATTCAAACAGGTGCTCGGCTGGCCGGTCAAATACGATCTATGTTGGTCGACTCGTCTGGTTCACTATCTCTCATAGCAGCAGATAGTTCGTCGTGCTTAAACTATTTGATTCTTCGGGCATTTCAGAGACAGAAAGCTGTCGAATGATGAACAAGACCATTGCCGACCCTTTACTTGCCTTGATCCGCGCCCCCCACCCGCTTGGAGATGACTCGAATGGAAAGACTGCTCCGTCCCTCACCCTACCTACTTCTAAGGATAGATAGAAAAGAATGGAATGACCGACCCTCCGAGACATAGAAAGTTTCCCAATCCCGGACCTCCTTCTTTGAGTATTTGAAGGGGCAGAGACAAAGATAAAATGAACATGACAGAAGCTTGCTCAAAACCAGGATCTTTCCTTTCCGAAAGAGTGCAGATCGGGAGCCTAGCATAGTGCAGCAAGCCAGCCGGCCTCGAATAGTGAAACAAGGAAGGCAGCCTATTAGATTCAAGCGAGTAAGCAAGCTACCTCAGGCTCCTTTCAATTAAGTAAGGGAGTAGCGTATCATATAGGGGACATCTGGGGTCTTTCCCCAAATAGACTAGCCAATTGTTAGAGCAAGCATTCCTGGTAGGAGAGCAAGCATTCGGTAGGCGCTTTATGCTCTCATAGGCGGGTGCAATCAGTCAGTACGTTAAACGATTTATTTGTTAAATATATCCCCCTCCCCTCGCGCATCAAGGCTAGAGGGGAGAGGAGCAAAGGTCGTTTCGTATGTGAATCAGTCGTTAGTTATTCAGCTTCACTCGAAGGCTACACATGGCCTAGTCTACTAAAGCTGAATAAGCCTCATCGTGCGTGGTGAGCTGGACGAGGACACCTCTGATCGTATAGTCATTGCCCTTACCGGCTGGAAGGGAAGTAGGTAGGGACCCGAAAGATCCCAAATCCTTCCTTTCCTAGCGTTTTCTTTCCTTCGACCGAAGCCCCGGAATCACTATAATGGTCAAAAGGTAGCGAAATTCCTTTTCGGGTAAGTTCCGACCTGCACGAAAGGCTTAACAATCTGGGCACTGTCTTGGAGAGAGGCTCGGTGAAATAGACATGTCTGTGAAGATGCGGACTACCTGCACCTGGACAGAAAGACCAATTGAAGCTTGACTGTTCCCGGGATTGGCTTTGGGCCTTTCCACTCTCAAAGTGGACGAGCCTCATCATCAGGATGATTCAGGGAATCATGACCCATGGAATCCTCCTCTGGCACATCGGAGAGGAAACGGTTCACACCGTTTGGTTCTGCCACGGTATCCTTCAGAGGATGAAGGAATTGCTGACTTTCCCTGGAAACTTCAGCGTCACTGTCTCGCCCAGTCTGTTTGGGCAATTGTCAGAAGTCTTCAGGAGCGCCCTTCGCTCGGCACCTGTATCTCCTGCCTTGCGGAAGGACTAGTCTTTTCCGGGCTCTAAAACTCCTCCTCGGAATGCGTAGCCTTATCATCACCAGGATTCTAAGATGCTCCATCACCTGTGCTGGAGAATCCAACACGTGGGGTAAACGGAAGGCCCCGAGAATTCCATTCAAGACTCGCTGAAGTAGTTTCCGGAACGGATATGACTTGAGCAGAAGGCACCGCGGAACGTGAACGGGGACGGCCTCAGCCTCTTCTTCAGACTCAGACTCTGCCTCTATTACGGCTGCTTTAGCACGAGAACTGCGTTCTGGCTGAGTCCTGGTCTTCTTAGGCAATGGAGCTGGAGCTGGTTCAGTGCGTGACTTCCTCTTCTGCCCTTTCTTCTTTCTTTCGGGGGCCTCTTTTTCCGCAACCGCTGCTGAGGCACAACCTGAACCTGCGGTTGCGCCCGAAGCTGCATTGGATTGACTCTGGTTTTCCGCAATAACGCCGTCCCTCATCTGACCATAAGTCGCCAGCCTTAGGCCAATTTTGTCCCGGAACGGGGATGGCGGAGAATGCAACTCTACGTGCCACTAGGTGCCCATAACACAGATGCTCCTCATCTGATAAAGAAGATTTCCACACGGAATCCGGGGCTTTCGCTTTCTCGACTCCCACGAAGACTGTTGCTAAACTTACCTGTAAATGGTGGGCAGCTATTTGTTTCTGCTTTGACTCAAATATCTTCCACCAATTTTTATATGCCGCTGACACTCTATCTCCGGAACCTGGGAGCGGAACGCAACAGTATCCGACCGGCGGAATAACGTTGTATGCCCTAATTTCCACTACTGGCATATCAAACTTCAGCTCAGCAGGGAGCACTTGGGCAAAGCCTTATCTTATTAATATTAAGTTAAGTCGCGCCACACGACAAGGAGCATAAGTCACCACGACTTCCTTGCTCTTTCCACAGATAGGACTTTTTCGCAGAACTTCATGATATTCCATCCGTTCCGCTTCACAGCTCAACGTCACCCTAAAACCACTGAGGCCATTATCCTTCAACCAGAAGGGGCGGTTTCCCCAAGAGTTTGCACTTCGTTCGGCTTTCTTCTTCCGCATCAATGGCCACTTTCTCTATTTTCTCATGGTAAGGCTGGTATTTGAAATCTTCGCCGGAGATTCATGACTGTCTTACACCGACCAAGGTGAATTTGTTCCGCGATCGCCCCCACCATTTGGACAATCGAACAGGATAATCCTTGTTGATGGGTAGAGGTTCCGGAGCAATTGAACTCAATCTTTCCCAAGCCCAAGCTTGTCAAAGGTGCATCGGCCCCGGCACGATCCACTCAATGAACTTTGTTTTACCGGCCACCACTGCGCAGAAAGAAATTGGAATCCAATTCAGAGAAGCGTAAATCTCAGCCGTTATCATGCGAGCCAAACCCACTCTCTGGCCACTCGCGAGGCGCACAGCTGCCGGAATGACGTCCTCCGTCACCAAATTCATGGTTCCATCACAGAAGATGTAACGAGACAGCCACAGCGCTAGAAATCTGAGGTTATCTTCACGAGAACATTCATCCCCTTCTTCATATTGGCCCAGACCAACAGACTTTTGAGCCTCTAGTGTCACCTTGCGTTTATGAAGGTTCATCCTTAAATCATCTTTGAACGCGGCATGAGAAGCATAAGATCTCATGGGATCTTGCTGATGTATGTCTTCAAATTACCTTCGTCTCTGGCGTCACCAGGACCTAACTTCTCCTCGAAGTGTTCACCAAGGTTAGTAACTCCGCCAAGAATCAAGGCATCTTCAATGGTGAAAGTGGCTTCCCCCCAAGGGAAGATGAAACTGCAAGTATCAGGGTTCCACCATTCCGCCAGACCCTTCATAATGTTCATATTCACGGAAAAACTCCCCAGAGAAGAAAAAATCCCGTAACAGATGCCGGACCCGAGCCATTCCGCCGCATACTTTGCGTACATGGGAGACACGATCGTTTCCCAATCGTTCCCCTTCCAGTACTTGAAGTTCAGCTTCACGTTCTCATCCCAGTCTGCTTTTCAGCTCAGGATGATCTCACGGATAATCGGAAAATCACGGTGCATCAAATAATCATCCACAGATGTAGATAGAGGTTCCAACCAGGGAACCGACTCTAAAGCAACACTCTTCTCACTGTAGATATCCTCCTGGAATAGACCATCGCAATAGGTCACTACCCGAGGCTCAGCAACCTCCGGATCTTGGGTGATATTCGACGCTATCTGAACAGGCAAATTGTTCAAGCCCATGGCAGATTGGAAAAAAAGTACGGGACGACGGAAGATGGCAAGGAACAGAGAGAAGCGCTCGAGCTAACAGAGAACTATGGAATTTGCTTTTATATCCAAAAAAGAAGTTTATAGGAATCCGTTTAGGGAAAGCCGGCGGGATCATAATGAAAACCTGTTCAAATACGTCACCTCACGCCGCCTGCTACATTCACCGAGGCAGTCATCATCGCTTGCGCAGCCGTTCGTGCCCACAACGATTATGCCACGTCATCGGCCACGACGCTTCGGTGTCTACCGGCGACGCCGTCCAATGCAGACACGACCGCCATCGCAGTCGGGGGGCTAAAATGTAGACACCCAGAAAGGTGCCCGTCACCAAAGAGCATTTCATGCCCATGGCAAGGGTTCAGGCCCATTACAGCATTCTATTTTTGTGACGCATGGTCCGCAAGATACAAGATACAATTGATTCCGCGAATGCGTCACCGCTCTGAGCGGGACTGTTCCGCAATCCACCTGGCGCGCCATGGTGATTACGGTTCGATTATGCCGTCTCTTATGCGGGATGAGTCACTTATGCCGGTTCCCAATGACTAATAAGATTGCGAGGCAATGATAATTGTCAGAAACGGGTTCAGTCTAGGGTTCCGATATCTAGCTGGTGGTCTTGCCCATTCTTTAGGGCTAGATGGAAGGCTAATCGTATGGTGGAGACGGTGCCTATCGCCCAGTGAGTGGTGTCTCTTTCGATTTGGATGCGTGTTCATAGTTGTTCCTTTCACTTGATCGATGGGAATAGGACCAGTCAACAGACCGGACAACAGACCTTGGGGCAGATCCGGAAACTGACCCGGAAGCTCCCGTTGCCCTGGCATCTGATTTTGAAGCGGATTTAGTGGATTTTTTTTTCGGATTTAGTAGCCGACTCTTCTGCTGGTGTTACGGAAGGGGACGGGTTCTGGGCATCATCCATACTATCTACTAGAGACCATTGATCAAATACCATAGACGGGGGATCATGGACTAGGCTTCGTGAAGTTGCTGTTCCCACTGACGCGGACTTGTAAGCCGACTTAGCTTACTGAAGAGAGAGTTTTCATAGACCCGAAAAGAGGCGGTTGGAGTCCCGGGATCGGAGGATAGAGAGGGTAATCCAAGGGGAACAGCTAGCAGTTAGGGTTGCCTATTCTTTATATTATCCCAGTGGAATGGCTTTTTCAATCCATAAGCCCAACGAGTAAAGGACATTGATTTTAGCAGCATCCCCATGAGTCTATGAACCTATTGAGACGTCATATCCTTGGTTGTGGGATTACGAACGAGGAGAACAGAAGGTTCTGAAAGAAGTTTCATCACCGGATACGAGTATGGAGAGGCAGTCGGTTGTTCCATACCATATTATCCAACTAAGAAAGGTGAGGTTACAGTTTCTTATGCTGCTTTCGCTGTCGGGGTGGAGTGGTTGGGCGGAGGTAGAAGTTCGGGAGGGCTTGCGGAAGGGGCAGAGGCTATGCTTTGACAAGACCCTGTGTTTTGGGTTGGGTGCAGTTGCCAATAAGAATGGGGATTCCTATCTAACTGACAGGGACCTTGGAGCTGACAGCGGACCAGAGAAGGCCATGAACGAGGCTATGGAATAGTGACTTGAGTAGTGACGGTTTCGAATTCTGGTTACAAGTGAGGCAGTTCGTGCTTATGTGCCTGACCATAGGTATGAGAGGGACGAAGGCCCACGGAGCGGTAAGGAGACGGGGAAGTAGAGGGTAACTATGCCCCTTTTTCCCTTTGACCCTGGGTCTGCTAATGATGAAGAGAGGAGTCAACTAATAGCTATCCCAGTCAAAAGCCACGCAAGTCTGATCGGTAAAAGCAATTAGCAGACATCGGTACAACAATTGGAAAGGTCAGCTTCACCGTCCCGTCTAGCTTTGGTCTATCGTCAGCCCCAAGGCCATCTGGTCAAGTACATAAGTCAGAGTTCGTGTAAGTGTCCTCCGCTTCCAATTTTCAGCATCAGCTTCCGTCCACTTTCCAAATTCAAAATGAGCTTATAAATCTGCTTCTAAGTCCCATTCCAAGTCTAATTCGTATACTCCAAAGTCCGCCTCAAAGTTAGCAACGGATGCAGATGCTATATAAGATGATGAAAAAGTTTCGGACTCTGAAGATAAAAAAAAGGAATGCAAAATAAGAATCCGATGGGAATGGATAAGAATGATTCTAAGCCCTCCCATTTACAGCCGGTTTGACTCTTTGGTTACGAGGAAGAACAGGCTTTCTAATCCATAATATCCCACCTAGAACGCTAATTACGCATCCTTCCTTTAGGGTGGATCATAATTTTCTAAAGCGTCAAAGTCATCAACTAAGAAAGCGTCCAAGTCTTCTAAATGAAAAGTGAAATTGGAAGTCAGCAGGCAAGTCAACTGGACCATAAACCGTAGCCGGAGTAGGTATAATAAGAGCAGGATAAAGCCAGTCAGAAAGCATGCACTTTTTGACCCCCGTGTCTCTACTCTCAAATCTGAGCTTCCCAATCTGAGTTCCCTAAGCCGAGCTTATAATCCAAACTTCCTTCCAATCGGGACACCGGTTTTGAATTGATTGATTGGAATCCATGGATTTTTACCCAAAGAAGACTAATTCATAATGCCTGAATTTAGAATCTAACCGAACGCTTTAGTAACCAGTTAAGCTAAGGACGGGCCATTGGTCCGCTTCCTTTCTTTCAGTGGTTAAAATAACAGATTCACTTGCTGTAGTAGACGACACCCCGGTTTATGAGTCTAATGAATAAAGCAAAGCACCCTTTTTTCGAACAAATTGATACGAATCTGACTACGAACGGGAGCCTAGTACTTGTCATACACTAAAAGGGCAGATATAGAGGTACGGAAAGGTCAGGCTGGCTTCGTCTGATCCTGCTTGTGCGCCCCGTTTATGAGTCTAATGCACGAGGCGATCCGGTATTCCTATTAAGATTAAGATAAGAAAGAAGGATTCCAGTTTCATTCTTATTCGTATGTCTAAGCCAATAGCCCTCCGCTCTACTCTACCAGCTCCAGTTCTTACAGCCAACCAATAGACCTGCTCTGATGAAGACAACTCAAAAGACGAATTCCTATTCCTTTCGGCTGTTTGATAAAGCGGATGCAGATGCGCTAAGGATGAATGAAGCAAAGATAGATCCGCTATGCGCTTGTTGCTGGGGTCGGGCCGGTCGAACAAAGTCGTCTTCAACGCCCATTTTTAGGCAATACAGAAAGGACTCACGCCTACACGCAGTGGCTCCATGGCTATATAGGCGCAATACGGCGCTAGCACGATCGCGTGATAGGCGCTAGCGAATCAATCTACATAGTAGAAGAAGAACGTATCGGCCGGAACGAGCCATTATGTAGTCGCTAGCGAATCTACTACGCAGTCGTTTTTTGCGTGCTCGCTATTTCGGGATTGGGTTGGTGTTCAGTGTACCGTTCTTTACTTGACTCGGCCCTGTCCAAAGACTCCCATTTCTTTCTTTGTTGGAAAAAGCCAACGGGTCTTTCGATTTCCGACAAGTCTTTTCTTTCTTTTGAGAACGAGAAGCGGAACTACAGGTTGTCGTCTTTTCATAATGACAAACAGGAAAAGGAAAACCAGAACGATCTCCGAACTGTACAAAAAAACGAAAATAGTTGACCCTACGACTTCCGCAGCTCCCCAAGCCCCCCCTTCTCCTGCCATTAGTGAAGGGACGGGGGAGTTCTTCCAAGCCGATTTGGAGAATTGCCCCACCCTATCACCACGGGGAGAGGTTCATTCTCATGAACCTCCAACTATACCCGACTCGCCCTCCTCTTCTGATTGTTCCTCCGCAATGTCCGATCCGGGAGCAATGCTCCCCCCAAGCATTGCCGCGGAGGTGGACGAATTACAATCCAGGATTTCAGAGGAGGCGTCGAGGATAGCCGAAAAAAGCGGCTTTGGTGAAAATCCTTTTATGGAGGATAGCCCAGGTGTGTTCGGGGAATGGGTTCATTCTGAATGCAGCGATCCAGAGATGCTCCGAGCCATGTTGGGCGATCTGCTGGAAAAGGGGGCGAAAAGCCCTATTTTTCAGGACGCGCTGGAGGCAGTGGGACAACAATTTATTGTTCCGCCCGAAGCCGACAGCGCACTCGAACTTATGTCACTCTTCCTTTTGATTCCGATGGTGGATATAGGACACTTTTTGATCTCATTCACAAATCCTTCTTTGTCCATGCTGCTAACTATCGGTTTGGTCCTACTTCTGGTGCATTTTGTGACTAAAAAGGGAGGGGGCAACTCAGTCCCAAATGCTTGGCAATCCTTGGTAGAGCTTATTCATGATTTCGTGCCGAACCCGGTGAACGAACAAATAGGTGGTCTTTCCGGAAATGTGAAACAAAAGTTTTCCCCTCGCATCTCGGTCACTTCTACTTTTTCGTTATTTCGTAATCCCCAGGGTATGATACCTTATAGCTTCACAGTGACAAGTCATTTTCTCATTACTTTGGGTCCCTCATTTCCTATTTTTATTGGCATTACTATAGTGGGATTTCAAAGAAATGGGCTTCATTTTTTAAGCTTCTCATTACCCGCAGGAGTCCCACTGCCGTTAGCACCTTTCTTAGTACTCCTTGAGCTAATCCCTCATTGTTTTCGCGCATTAAGCTCAGGAATACGTTTATTTGCTAATATGATGGCCGGTCATAGTTCAGTAAAGATTTTAAGTGGGTCCGCTTGGACAATGCTATGTATGAATGATCTTTTGTATTTCATAGGAGATCCTGGTCCTTTATTTATAGTTCTTGCATTAACCGGTCCGGAATTAGGTGTAGCTATATCACAAGCTCATGTTTCTACGATCTCAATCCGTATTTACTTGAATGATGCTACAAATCTCCATCAAAGAATAGATGCTATCTCCCATGCTTTCCGTTGGTCAACAACCCTCTCTATATATCTTACTCGTACGGCAAGTCTCTCTATCGGGAGCAGAGCAGTCAGGATATATTCTTATTTGTATTTTTCTCTTGCCTCAACTGGATAAATTCACTTATTTCACACAATTCTTCTGGTCATGCCTTCTCCTCTTTACTTTTTATATCAAAATATGCAATGATGGAGATGGAGTACTTGGGATCAGCAGAATTCTCAAACTACGGAACCAACTGGTTTCACACCGGGGGAACAAGATCCGGAGCAACGACCCCAACAGTTTGGAAGATATCTCGAGAAAGGGTTTATTTTCCGGTGTATCCTATATGTACTCTAGTTTATTCGAAGTATCCCAATGGTGTAAGGCCGTCGACTTTTTGGGAAAACGGAGGAAAATCACTTCGATCTCTTGTTTCGGAGAAATCAGTGGCTCACGAGGAATGGAAAGAAACATTCTTTATCTGATCTCGAAGTCCTCATATAGCACTTCTTCCAGTCTTGGATGGGGGATCCCTTGTAGGAATGACATAATGCTTATCCATGTTCTACACGGCCAAGGAAGCATCGTTTTTTAATTTGACGGTCGTTCGGAAGAGATTCTTTATCGATAAGAATAGTGGAATGGAAGGCACTACAAGAAGGATATACTCCTTTTCTTTTCAAATTTCGCCCTGCGCCCTGCGAAGCGTGTCACGAGATATGGGGCGTTCAGAAAGGTTCTCGAGATTATCAATCGTCCAGGCGTGCGGGAAGGGAGCGAGACCAAGCCGAGCCACTAGGAGAGGTAAGCCCTTCCCATTCTACGCGTGTCAAGTGGATTCATGCAGCCTCATTCTTTCTTTTGCTGGAGAGCGGCCTAAGAGTGAGCTTCTGAGTGGAGTGAGTTTCTTGAGTCTGAGAGCCCGAGCCCAGTTTCGGGCGTCTTTCCCGGGCCTGGACTTGTATGTGGCCTTTGCTTGAGTTGTAGTCGATAGTCTCTTTCGACTAAGTGCATTAGGTGCTCTTCTCGATTGGCAATCGATAGGTTCTCAAGTCTTCTTTCTCTCTATCTGAAGTGTGTAGTTGAATAGCTCTTCTAGGTCCGGTTCCACTCTTTCCCTTCCGGGAAGGGATCCGTCCCTTTAACCCAGCCCTTCAGGCCAGGAGGAAGTCAGTCCCTAAACCCGTTCCATGCCCTTCCCTTTCGGTCAGTCACATGAATGATTTGATTAAAGACCCTTTCCTTGTCGGTCATTCAGGTACCCTTCCTTCCCTGCCCTTTCGGTTGGTACTTGCCCTTGCTTTCCCTGTCGGTCCGGTGAGTAGCGAGTGCAGAGAGGGATTGCAACGGGGGTTTACCCAACGGAGTAAGCAAGCAAGCCCTCTTTTCGGTGCTGGATTTTACCATAAAGAAAACCCTTGCTTTTGCCTTCCCTGTCGGTAGCCATGAATAAAGAATTCAATCCATCAGGTTAAGGATGAATGAAAGGCCATCGAAAACCTAACAAAATAGGCCTGGGTCTCTGTCCTGCCATGAAAGGGAAGGATAGATATTGAACCGAAAGAAGGGGAAGCGCAGACCTATCTTGCTTTTAAGCGTGGGTCTTTGCCCTGATAAAGAGTTCCACTTTCATTCTCGTCAACTTGAATGAAAGTATTAGAACCGAGTGAAAAAGTCAAGTCGACACGAAGTTCCTCAGGCGTGGAATCAACCACCACTGGTTGGTAATAGATGTCCCAAGCTAGACTTTTCGTACGTCTGTACCGCTAATCCGCGTTACAGAAGAATTCTGGCAGGGTTAGGGGGCGCCTTTTTCTCCTTCCAAACCGAACGATTGTTTCCCAAACCTTCCAAACCAAACGATTGTTTGAAACTAACTCATCAATCAATCGAGATATATGCTTCACACATTCGGTTCAGAAAGGTCCTTTCTGACGCCTGTTGAGTGGCCCCCGTCGTCCTTACGGATTTTTTGCTTCTTTCTCACCGAAAATGTATTTTAGCCAGTTAACAGAATGAAACGTACTGGTCGTCCTCTTCAGATAAAAAGAAGCAAGCGGGCCTTTCGATTTCGATCTTAAGGTAAGGTGTGGCTCGAATGAAAGATTCTCATTTCATTTTGATCAACTTCACTTAATACTTAATAAACGTTCGGAAAATGCCTCTGCTTCCTTTCACGGCCCTTTTTGGTTCTGTTCTCCAGACCTTCCACGGTCGAAACTCCCCACGGAACCAAAGGAGACCTAGCTCGCTGGCAAAGAAAAGAAAAGAAAAGAATAGGATGAAAGGATAACCGTCAGAAAGAAATCCTTCCCATCCACACAAAGTCTTCCTCTTCTATTGGCGGGGTTTGAACAACCCCCTGGCCCAAAGAAGCGCCCCCCTGTATTTGGACCACCCTCGGGTAAACAGAATATTCGTCTATCTTCCTATATGTCCTGTCTTTCATTCGTGGGTTTGCAATTCTCTTTGACGGATAAACCGTTCATCCCGCCCTTCCCAGCCTGCCATTCCCTCCCTTCCTCTCCATGGCCTTCATTCATCCTTCTCTCCATCCATCGTCTATTAAAGATATTCTCCGCCTCACCTTCCTTCCTATCCATCCCGCCTGCATCGCTCTTCCCTTCCATCGTCTTCCCCTCAGCTTCCCTCCTTTTCACTACCACCTAATTGATCCCTCCGGTCTTCTGAGGCACCCTAAGACCAAGAATTCGCTGCTGTAGTTGTTTATTCTTCTGTGGACGTCCCCATACCTTTCTACCTTTACCCGTCACGTTCCAGAGACCTTCGTCCTGAAGGTCCTTAGGTCTCTAGAACGAGTAGGATTTGACCAACAAATCGACTAGTGGGAGTCGGGCTGTATGTTTCCTAAAGGGAGGTGGGGTATTCCCCCTTTTTTGAAAGATGTAGTCCAAAACAAACTATCAGGGTAGTCGGAGCCGGCTGGATGGAATCCTTTTTCTATTTGCAATGCCGGACCGAAACGGCTTTGTAGCGAGACAAAACCCCTGCCCTCAAGCCCCGAAGCGCTAGCCGAGCAAGCGGAAAGGCAAGCCCCGAAGCGCTAGCCGAGCAAGCGGAAAGGCAAGCCCCGAAGCGCTAGCCGAGCAGAAAGGGAAACCGAGCGGTAAAGGCAAGAGCAAGATGCGCAGATGCACAAGTAGAGCGTTTGAGATAATAGGTGTCTCATCGGAGCAAGGCGCGTAGCCAAGTCTATTGAGCAAGGCGCGTAGCCAAGTCTATTGAGCAAGACACATAGTCAAGTCTAGCAGAACGAGAAGATACCCCGTAGGTCAGCCTATACACCTCGGATATCAAACAATTAGAGTCATTGCTCCATGGCGACGTCAGGAGCAAATCAAAAGGAGGAACGAAGGGCTTCGTCGAGAGCCTAGACGTCGGTAGTGTAACGACACCGTGGGCGCCACTCCTCTTATTGGCTGCCGTGATGGGGATGTACACTGCAGTCGAAGCAACGTATAATAAGCGTCGATCCATTCGCGATACACCTTCGATCTGTATTAGCTATTAGCTTCTGAAACTATCTTGCTTTATGGGTTAAGATCTCAGTGGTCTGGCGTCAATCTTTGCTTGCCCAGGTTCCGCTCCTACTCCTGTGCTAGCTAGGCGATCCCTATTCCGCTGCTATGCTCTGGAGTTGGTTCAGAGCCCCTACCTCTCTGGTCCCCTAGCCCTGAAGTCTGCGCTTCCTTGTCCGGCGCTAAAGCGAGGAACGGGTGCGTAACACATTCTTGAGCTCTGAGTGCCAGTCTTTAGGAGAGACTAGTCTTTAGGAGAGACTAGTCTCTATTGACTGTAGGTCTTTCTAGCAGGAGAGACTAGTCTCTATTGACTGCTACGGCGATACTCGACAATGATAGTACCTATCTCTCCTAATGACTTTCGAATCTTGCCGTAGGCAAGCCGTAGGCGAGTAGTACCTATATCTCCTAATGACTACGGCGATACTCGACAATACCTAGAGAGACCTTATTCTATTATTCGAGTATTCTGTAAAAGACCTATTATATTAGATTAGGGTTAGAAAAAGCAAAAGGAGAAGAGAAAAGAGACGATGAAATGGGGAAAACTCAAGAAAGAAGTCATTCTATTCACAACATAAGTTTTATACATAACAAAATCTTTGGTATTTACGTCCTTTACACTTAAAACATCAAAATTTCCTAGGCCTAGAATGAATGTATGGTACATTTGTTTAATATTCTCTAACACTCCCTCTCAAGTTGGTGCGTGAATGTCAATCATGCCCCACTTTACACTTCATTCATGAAAGCGGTCTCTTCCCAAGGCCTTGGTCAAAATGTCTGCTAGCAGGTCTTCACTCTTCACATGAGGTGTCTCGATCAATCCTGACTTGATCTTCTCGCGAACAAGATGACAGTCTATTTCAATGTGCTTAGTCCTCTCATGGAAGACCGGATTTGCACCTATATGAATGGCTGCTTCGTTGTCACAGTAGAGGTGCATTGGCTCCTTATGTTCAATCCCAAGATCCTTAAGGAGAGATTTTATCCAAGTAAGTTCACAGGCCGTGGTTGCCATGGCTCTATACTCGGCTTCAGCGGATGATCGGGAAACATTTGCTTCTGACTTTTCCAGGATATAGGGCTCTCTCCTAGAAAAGTGCAATATCCAGTCGTCGATTTTCTGGTGTCTTTGCAACCAGCCCAATCTGCATCAGTGTAAGCACTCACTTGAAGATTACTGGATGACGATAATCAAATTCCTTTACCTGGTGACCCCCTAATATATCTCAGAATGCGATGAGCTGCATCCAAATGAGGCTTTCGTGGGTTCTGCTCGGGAAAAGTCATGTCTCACTGCAAAAGTCATGTCGGGTCGAGTAATGGTTAGGTAAATCAACTTACCAACAAGTCTCCTATATTGACCAGGGTCCTTCAACAAGTCGCCATCATAAGCATTCAATTGAAGGTTTTGCTCCATAGGAAACTCAACGTGCCGGCCCCCAATCATGCCGGTCTCGGCAAGAATGTCAAGAGCATACTTCCTTTGAGCTAGAAATATGCCCTTCTCAGATCTGGCAACTTCAATACCAAGGAAGTATTTGAGTTTGCCGAGATCTTTGATTTTGATATGGAGATGAAGAAATCTTTTAAGTTCTTTTTTGGAGTATTCATCATTGCCGGTGACCACTATGTCATCCACATAAACCAATACCACAGTAATGCCAACTCGGGTCCGCTTGGTGAACATCGAATAGTCAGCAATGGATTGTCTAAAACCAGCAGAAATAATAGAAGAGGAAACCTTATCAAACCAACTTCTTGATGCCGCCCATAAATTGATCGTTTCAGTCGGCATACGACGATTCTCCCCCTTAGGGGCGAAACCAGGCGGCGGTGTCATGTAAACTTCTTCTTGTAAGTCCCCGTGTAGAACGGCATTTTTTACATCTAGCTGATGCAAGGGCCATCGGAAAATAGCTGCAACAGAGAGCACACACCGAACAGTGGTCATCTTGGCTGCGGGTGCAAAGGTTTCTTCATAATCGACTCCATATTCTTGGGTGTAACCCTTTGCGACAAGTCGAGCCGCTCAATGCTTCCATCGGCATTGTGTTTGATCTTATATACCCATCGGCATCCAATGGCCTTTTTGCCCGGAACAATGTCCCAAGTATTGTTGGTCTCCATAGCCTCAATTTCAGCGCGCATAGCCGCTTGCCAATTGGGAAAAATATAAGCCTCTGCAAAAGAATTAGGTTCTCGAGGAGTAGAGATAGCAGCAAGAAAAGTCGCATGTGAACGGGTCATAGGAAACAAAACGTTGGATGGGATTAATAGTACGCGTACCTTTGCGAAGAGCAATGGGGGGTGTCCCTGGTTCCGAAGAAGTTGAATGGTGAGGAGGAGGGAGAGGATCTGGATCGATCACATGTGGATGCCCATCATTCCCGGTAACAATCTCACGAAGATCCAGGTTGGCATCAGGTGGGGGAATGGGTAATGGAGTGGATGTGGGGTTTAGATCACTCTCTGGGGACTCCCCCTGAAGTCCAAGACCGGTGTTGGAGCCTTGATAGTAGGGTTTAGTTTCATGGAAAATGACATCCCGGCTCACAAGAATCTGCTTGGTAGAAGGGTCGTAGCACTTGTATCCCTTTTTACCAACGGAGTATCCAATAAACAAGCATTTTGTGGATCTGGGAGAGAGCTTGTCCCTTTGGGTAGCAGGTACATGAACATAGCATAGGCAACCGAACACCCTAAAGGATCATAGCGTGGCAAAGCTCTTGAGGACACTTGTTTCCTAACAAGGGAGTAGGCATCCTGTTAATCAAATAACATGCAGTCATCACAGCTTCTCCCCAAAAAGTGTGGGCACGTGCATATGAAACATGATGGCACGAGCCACTTCCAACAAGTGTCGATTCTTCCTTTCCGCAACCCCATTCTGTTGAGGGGTGATAAGTCTGAATCAATAATAGGTCGGATTTCCTAAAAGAAGGACTGCATGGCATTAGAGGTGAATTCCGCCCCATTATCACTTCGCACAGCCTTGATGGGCTTATTGAATTGTGTCTGGATCATGGCATAGAAAGAAAGACTTCATAGGCGTCTGATTTCTGCTTGAGCAAGTATAGCCACACACATCGAGTGCAATCATCAACAAATATTATGAAATGTCTCGCTCCTGAAAGAGATGGATTCTTCGTGGGTCCCCAAATATCGGTATGAATCAAATCAAAGGAACGCAAAGAAAGTTCTTGGCTTAGAGGAAAGGGGAGCCTATGTTGCTTGGCTAGGGGACAACTGGAACAAAATGAGTCCTTGGATATATCACTAGCAGCAATAAGATTATTGGAACTCAATAAGCGGAGTCGGGCATTGGAAGGATGCCCTAAACGCCCATGCCAAAGGTCTGCAGAAACACTATGAATAAAAGCTGCGAGAGGCTTCGAAACCGGCTCCATGTAATAGAGTCCATTCCTCTCTCTCCCTTCACCAATCTGCTTCTTCGTCAACTGGTCCTGAAACACACAATGGTCAGGATAAAAGTGGGCTGAACAATGAAGGTCATGGGTGAGCTTGCTAACAGATAAAAGATTCAGAGATAAGCCAGGAACACACAAAACATCGTTAAGTCGCATAGTAGGTGTTAGTGTGGTGGAACCGACAGAGGTGAGAGAAGAACTAGTCCCGGTTCACGAAAGGCTTACCAGAATAAGTGTAGGTCGAGTCAAGATGGTGTTTGAGTTATATGGTGTTTGGCTCCGGTATCGACAACCCACGAATGTGGAGATGGGGTAGGAACATGGTTGACATAAACACTACCTGTTGAAGTATTCGAGGCTTGTTGTTGTGACTTCAATTGAGGAAATAGAGACACCAACTGCTTGATCATGTCCGGTGTGATCGACATGGCAAATTGATATATGAGTGTCGAAAATGAGTCTCCCAACAGTCAATGAAACCAATCTTGACTACATATACAAATACAAATAAAGTAGAAAGCCTCAAGGAACAATAATGTGCTGAGCTCTCCAAGAGGTCGAGAAGGATTTTTAAATTATGATATTTAATACTCTTACAACACAAAACACAAAGAAAGTGTTGTACAACTTGTATTTTGTTTTGAAGACTGAACTCTTGAGAATCTCAGGCCAACAACAAGACTATGGGAAAGCGTAATGCCAAGATATGCACCCCACGTTAGAAGTTACACACAACCAAGTAGCAGCAAGTATAAGGGTTGGGTTCAATGGACTAGACCCAATACAATAGTGTGATAAGCTGGACCAAGAACACAGCCTTAGAAAGAAAGAGCGGCTGGAAGAAAGGAAGTGGCCAGGAGAAAGGGGCAGATTGATCAGCTGGATAAGAAACACAGCTTAAAGGAAACTGCTCATATAAATGACAATCCTGAATGATGAGCATCAAATGTGCAAAAGAGCAGAACCCATGGTATAGGTGTCCAAGAAGCTGGACCAAACACAGCTCAAAGAAGATGAAAGAGGTGCCCCTTATGATGCTACGGAACTGCTCTCTGTGCACTGCTTTCAGTGTACTGCTTTGCTCGCTCTATTGTTGGGTTAGGGAGGCTATGTCTTGAGTTGGCTTAGCTCGCTCTTCTTGAAGCGATTCTTGTAGCTACCTCTGTCTTCTGTCTTCTTGTAGCAACGGACCTAAAGACGCGGCACTCAGCGATCTACGGGCTTTACGGACCAAGGCCCTACGCCTGCGAGGCTTAGCTACTCAGTGTGTCATGTGTGTACGTACCACTTATAAAGCTCTCTAGTCTTGCAGCTCTCTCTTCTTGTTGCTCTTCTTCTTGTAGCTACTGAGATGCGCTACTCTTGAGTTGGGTTAGCTATCTGTTGCTCTGTATTGAGTTAGCTCTGTAGTTCTGTCTTGCTTGAGCCCCTTCTATGCCTATGCAACAGAGAAGAGAACAGCAACTACAGTGCTATGCCCTACCTGAGAGACAACAGCTATGCCCTACCACTGCTACTGAACTGCCTCTACTACAGCTAGGAAAGTAAGAACAGAAACTGGTAGCTACTACCTACCGCTAAGAGAGGTAGCTACATTCGGGAAGAAGGAACTCGCAAGGAAACCTTCAAAGAATCACTCCTTGTAAAGGTGTTGATAATCGAAAGAAAGAAGCTACTCAACTACCAAAACTCTGTTGTAGATAGAGTTGTAGATCGGTCTCGGTTACGATCGATATATATCTAAGTGCCAGGACTCGACCGCTTAGGGCGACGGAAAAGAAAGAAGAAACTAGAAAACCTAAAGGGAACTGCTCCGAGATACGGCTATTACTATACGTCGTACTAAGAGCAGTTCCTAGTAAGCGATTGACTGCTATGTGTTATGCTTAAGACAAGGGTAGGGAAAGTAAGCCAACCGCGTAGCTGTATTGTAGCTAGCTCTAGCTAACAACCTCAAGCTATCTGGAATTAACCGCGGGGGATATAGAAGTTTTCCAGAGGGAGGGCGCTAAAGACGTCTGTCAAGGAAGCGTTGACCTTGCGTATACAGCTCCTCGGTAGCTACGAATAAAAGCACTAGACAGCTACTACTTAGCTACTACTAAAAGAACTACTTTCCGCTACCTACTTGTGCTAGGAGGAAACCTATACCTACTGCTATGAGGCTACCCATACCTACTTGTCCTATGAGCTACCTAGAGCTAGGATAGGAACTACTAGAGACAGGATAGGACAACTAACAGAGCTAGGATAGAAAATCGCAGGGATAGGAACAACTACGTTGAGCTATGAACTACCTATAGCTAGGATAGTGATACAACTGCTATAATATATGCTATAGAGCTGCTATACAAGCAAGACAACTCCCATAGCATACAAGCCATACACAACTCCTAAACGCAGCTATCAAAGCGATACAACAGCAATAGAGCTGCTATACAAGCGAGACAACTCCACTCCTATAGAGCTGCTATAGCGATACACTTGCTAAAGTGAGACAGCTGTACTGACCTGCTCTAAAAAGAGTTTGTAGCTGTACGTACTGACCTGCTCTACTTGTCGAGAAGAAAGAACTCGCAAGGCTCAGAAGAACAACTACTTGCTAGTTGTTGCTAATCGACAGCCCTCAGAAGAACTCCTTCTTGAAGGGTAAGGGTAAGCTACTCTATCTACAGACCTACTATCCACAGACCTACTATAGGGTTGGTTAGCTACTCTACAGACAGACCTACTCCAGGGTAGGCTACTCTACCTACTAGAAGACAAACCGGAATATCTAGTAGGTGTCAGTGAGCAACAAGCTCAAAGAGAGCCTTAGAAGCTAGTCTTTGCAAGGTGTTGCTTATCGACAATCCCACTAAGGCACCTACCTAACCTAACTGTAAGCCAACTGCGAAGGCACCTACCTATACCTATAAGCCAACCAACTAATAACAAAACTAAAGGAACTCTCTCCTGGAGCTCAACGCTTAGAAGTTAAGAAGTCAAGCACCTTCTCTGGAGGAACTCCTCTTGACTTGAGGAACTATTCTTGAGCCTAGCTAGCTCTACTTGAGGAATAACTCCTAGCTTTGGTTGCTACTATTTGTGCTGTTCACTCGCTGGATCAAACTCTTCTTTTTAGCTATACTACACTATAGTATACTATACACGCCCTATACTAGACTATAGGCCGTCCACCGGATCATTCCATTGGGAGGTGAGAAAAAGGTGGAATTGAGACGGGGGGCCGACCGAGGAATAGATAGGAATGACTCGCCCTACCCTTCCTTCTCCCAGTTACTGCCTATAACGAGTTAGTTACCGGGCCATATTCATGCTATCGGTTTGGTCACCACGCATGAGTTGAGCCTTGGACGGGAATGAGTGAGAACACGCCCTTCCCCGCCATCTCTTTAAAGCCAGCCGTGGAAAGGTCAGCTCGGGTCCCACTCGAAGGGTTGGATCGGATGTGAACCCGTGGAAGCACCATATTTGACTATTGGACTTCTTTCCTCAGTAGCTTTCTTCCTATTCTTCGCCCCGGACGAATTGCGAACGGAATGACTGGTTATTACACCAAGCTTAGTTAGGTTTAGGAGATCGCGTTTTTTGTGTCGACAACAGCAAATCAGAACTTTGGCAGACTGATCAAGCGGGTCGAATACTCAGAAAATGCTGCTCATCGCCGACTGCTAGGAAATGCAGGACTGAGCTCAGATCCAAATCGCTTAGGGGACGGCCGCGGACACGTTTTTGTCCATTGATTCGGATCCAGACGTAGGGGGAGATAGTTAAAGAACCCATCCCGATTCCTAACCTACGATTCCTTATCCCATAACGACTGAGGTTTCTAGAATCCCGGGGAGAGAGACGGGAATGAGTCAGGAAGAGGTTCCTCCATAGATAGATAGTCGCACAAAACAACGTGTTTCTCTGGAGTAGCTGGAAACCAACTCCAGTTTGGTCATATACCTTTCGTGTTGATCACACAAGGTCTCCAGATCGACTACTCCTTTAGGAGGATCAGTCGCCTCTGCCTCCTTCCATTCAGACCTGAATCTGCTTGTTGTCTTCAAAGCCTTTGTTTCGGAAGCCGAGAAAGAAATGCTTCAGCGCTCATCCGGCCAGTCTGCAGCTCTGTTTAGATGTCCTTATTCTTGTTCTTTGCTGATCATTGCGTTTACCAAGGTCCTGTATTTAGCTAGCTCCGGAGTGCTGTCTTTAATCCGATCAAAAATGAGTTGTCCTAGACAGATCAATTGCTTGACTCCAATGATGGCCACCTCCAATGGAATCATGCAACCCTCGAACGACGAGGAGGGAGTCAGAGACTTTGATAACTCGATGGATCCGACACGGATAGATAAACTCACTGCTATCATTGGCCCCGAGCTTTTTTCCACGAATGGATCGGACTGAAGGCCGGGATTCCGTGTTCCGAACTACTAATGACATGAGGAGGGGTTGCCAGCTACCACTGAATGAATGGCCCTGGGACAAGGAACCACCCCGTACCAACATACAACACTGGCAGGGTTGGACGTGTGGGAGACAAACACAACTGAATGTGCGTCTTCAACTGTTGAACCAGTCTGCCATCTATCATCGGACACCATTACCTTGTTGCTCGCATCGTGATCGATGTAGATTCTTCCGCCCCGACCGGTCTTGACTGAAAAGCTTTCAGACCCCTGTGTGAGCAAGTTATACTAGCAACTTGCTGTGTCATGTCCGTTCTCGTTACACATATGGTACCTCTTTCTCCTGAGATCTCTTTTGCTACTGGTGCAATCACCTCGTGAGAGGTTGAAGCTGATCGGTGACCACTCTGTCAGGTCACGGCGGGCTTTGTTATCAAACTAATCCCATCAGATGTGAATGCGGTAGAGGTTGATCTAGCACCGATCCCTACATTGGTCCATGCGCCGCCCACTCATTCATGCTCGTCTAGTGGATTCCGACGCCGTGAAACACATCACTGGCGGCCGATCACTTCTCTGATCAAGACATGGGGAGAAAATGAAATTCTGATGAGCAAATTTTGACATTCTGAAGGGAGTTTTAGAGGTTTCACTCAATCTTGCGGCTGAAACCTGTTGGCAAAAGCGCCAGGACCTTATTTGAACCAAATATAGGTCAGTCACTTAGCTGCTCAACCACGACTAGGGGGTAGAGTTCTGTGTGATTGATGGAAATCCGTGTGAATCGACGCGAGGAGACATTGTCATGGCACTCTCTTCGAGATCGCTTCTTCATGCTTCATTCAATCTCCTCTCATAAGCTTGCTCTACCTGCTGCTGCTTCGACAGGAAAAACAGGAATGTAGCATCGCTGATATGGACACCTGTCCTGAAGGTCCATTTATTAGCTCAACCACAAGGATATGGTGAAAGGTCTTCCTCCCCTATCACCTCATTTTCCAGTTTGTTCCGGATGTCTTGCTGGCCTCTGAAGGTGCTCTTTCTGTAGGATACGGGGAGATGGATCGCATCACCTCAATCACTAACTCCGAACTCATCAACGGTTGGTCATATCACTTCTCTCTCGAGTGAAACGTCAAACTTGGGACCAAAAACCATGAATTGTTCGAATATGACACTGATGCGGGAAGGGCTTTTTTTCGTTTTCGAGCGCGAAGCGCCAGCCGGAAAGAAGTCCGGAGTGGCGAGCTGGGAGCGGAGGACGTTCCGAAACCGATTGACCTCAACTTCTTCGGAGAACCTTATCACTCGTTTTCCCAGGATTCGAACCTTCCCACGAGTTTCTACCTATCCATCTATTCGTCGAGACGGCTGATGATCGTTGAATCAGCTGCTTTTGAACCGGGCGCAATTCTCCGCTTCTTAATGACCCGAATCGGGGAGGGAATCCGCAGCTATGGCAGCAGAAGCGAGGCGCGGGGAACCTCCCTATTCTCTTTTGATATATTCAGAATGTCAGTCAATTCTATCCACTCCATTCAATCCAGTTGGTACAGGCATCTCGATGACCCTCCGAAAAAGAAAATCAATCAAAACAATGTTTCGGAAGTTCCATCCGTCCCACGAGTGATCCATAGAAGTGTGTTGCAGTGGTCAAAAGGAGTAGCGTATTCCAAGATGGAATTGCCCCTACTATCATTCCAAAGACCTTAATGATCGGAAAACTGCTTTGATGTTCCGGATCGACCTAACAGCATTTCAAAACCCTTCGTGATCGGGTGGGACTGCGCATGATTTGTTGCTACCTTAGGCTTCTGTTCGATCGAGGGACCCTTTGCTCGGAAGGAGCCTTTCCGTTTTTTTTTCCTCATGATAGAGGAGGGATGCAAGCATTGAGACTTCTTTCTGTCGCTCTCGATGAATTCCCCCTTCGAATCAAATAGGGGACATTTTTGCATCAACATATATCAAGAAAACCTAGCTTTTTAGGATTTCGGGAAGGAGGAGCCGTGGTCGGCGTTCCAAGTGCATCAACATATATCAAGAAAACCTAGCTGATGCATTTTGGGGAATAGAGCTCATGTGCCGGTCGATCATTTGCGTTGGACATATGTGGAAAAGCTACCCCCTCCATTTCCGGGGGGTTGACGTACGGGTCCTCCGAAGTCACAGCCCTCCCCAAATCCCATGAACGGACTTTCACATCTATATATCCGACGCACTTCAAAGTGGATCTTTCGCCCCTGCCCACCCACATCCGTCTTCATCCATAGTGATGAATCGAGAGTTGTTTAACATATCGTTTAGCCGTTGCTGGAAGTCGGATCTGATGCCGAGACTCCAATTCCCGCTAAGGAAGGCCTCAGAGGAAGGATAGAAGCAGAGCTCAGTGGGAAGAAGGGAAGGACGGCGAAACCCACTGTGCTTAATGTGTGAAGTATCTGACTAAAGAAGCTAGATTGAGGAAGCTCAGTGGACAGGAACAAAGGGACATAGTGTGTGAAGCATCTATAGAACGAGCAGCAACCAACCGAGAGAGAGACGGAGGGAGAATCGCAGAACCAAGCACAAGGGGAAGATGGCCGGAAGACCAGATTCGCGGAACCGTTGGGCCCAAGTGTGATAGAAGAGTTGTCTAGAGCCAGGATCCATTGAAGGGGAGCGCCTAGTCTCATCTCAGTCCGTGTCTCTGTCTGTGTCTCATCGGCGCTCATGCGCAAGGTGCAAGTCGAGCAAGAACGAGATACGAAGGCGTTGAGCTCCTAACGTCGCTAAGCGCGCCGGAAGAGGAGTAGAACGGTATTCGCCTCAAACGCGCATTCCGCTTAAAAAAAGGCCTTCCCGCTCCCTTTCACGTCTTTCAATCGTAGGACATTTTGACGTCCAACGCATTTGCTAGTCAGTGCAAAGCAAGTGAGGTCTTCGGAACTGGACAACTACCAAAGGACCTTATGTTTCGCAAAACAAGTCCCTACTGTACCGTATGTACTGACTGCCTCAATGCCTGCTAAGCAACTTGCACATCGAGATTCGCTCTCTCTATCTCGATTGCAACTTGCACATCGAGACTTGCACGCTCGACTAGGATGCGGAATAGTCAGTTAAGGAGCTTAGAGCATAGTGTAAGGCTTTAACCACTTGGGCGCCGGTCGGTCCCCTTACATTCCTACTCTCCGCCGTGGGTCCCTTCCTCTGTGAAGGGTGTGGTCACACGGGATACCAGACTCGCCCGCGGTGGGGTACTCGGCTGGCGTAGGTTGTGCCAGAGGTACCGGCTCGGTTCCGCACGGTTACTATGCTCAGGCTTGAGGCCCTGTTCTAATATCTGTGGAGAAACCTCGCATTGCCATGGTCTCGACTATCATGGTCGTTTTGCAAATATCCAGACGATCCCATCAAGATTGGGTTGTGGTGCTGGAGCCGTGCTAATGCGGTAGCCCAAGTGTCCCGGAAGCCTCATGACGGGTGACAGGTGGTATCCCGGAACAAAGTCTTCTCCGTTTTTGATGTGAAGTTCGTTCCCCTCTTCTCCCCAGGAGCCCACTCGGTCTCCCAGTCCTAGGGTGGTCAAGAAAAGACCACGGTCCTACAATAGTCCCATCAGCAGTCAATATAGGAAGCAAGGTCCACATAAGTAAGGGAAGGAGTGGTTGGTCACCTGGCTTTTTACCTTCCATTAGATGCGTGAAGACCAAGTCGAGTGAGCCCTAAGCGGCCTTAATAAGCAGTGGAATCCCGCGCTACTACGAAGAGTTCGCAGCTTGTGGAGGCGGAGGAAATAGCACCAGCGGCAGAGCGTCAGAGTAGAAGCCTAGGTTGCTCCTGTGGCTGACCCTACTTAGCCTTCACCACCAATACCAATGATGGAGGAGTTTTTGACCTTGACCCAGTACCCGAACCTGTTGACAGAGCCTGTTGATTGATAGTCCCATAATGTATATATCTAGGAGTATAAGCCTCGGTGAATGAGCCAAGGTTCCTTACTTCCATTCGCTCTAGCTTCAATGCCGAGCTAGCATAGCGGTTGCGCTGTTTGTTGAGGAGCTAACAACAAATAAGCTAAGTTATTTCTCCTCCCAAGCCGGAGCATATCGCTACTGAAATGAACCTGTTTTGGCAAATGCTCAACCAAGCTGCACATCTTCAAGCTTAGGCCCACCTTTACCTCGTTACCTATGCCTTCGCATCTCGTTCGAAAGCGGCAGGCAGCATGTATAAGAGCCGAAATAGGAGTGAGAGCGCATCTTTGAAAGGAGCGAGATTGATTGATAAAGGTAGGTCGCCTAGAAAGGATAGCTTGTCCAGGAAAGGAATTCAAAGGCAAATGGTTTCCTAGGAAGGAGAAGGTGGTTGGTCGACTAAAGGTTAGAGTTAGAGGACCAAGTCGAAGCGCAGCGCATAAGCGCATATTCATTCTCGGTTCCTCTGTTTGTTGCGAGAGAGCTAATCGAACGGGAGGGCAAAAAACCTTATGTTGTGAGGAAGGGCGAGTGACGAAGGAAGAAGTGCCATGAGCAAGGCCAAATTCTAAGTATGATCTTTAGTTGGTTGAGGGGTTCAGGGATTATCATTCATTCCGGAGCAAGCAAGAAATCCTCTATTTCTGGCGGGAAGTCCGGCAAGGCGCTTTTAAGCCCTCCTGATCGCTCTTTAATCGGTTGCACCTCATTCCCATCCTCCCTCTCCGTCTTCAAGACGAGTTGATTCCTGTTTTTAGGTTGACGAGTGAAGGCTCCCAGAGATCTCCCTTTCAATGAGGCATTCTCAACTCCTTCATTAAATTTCTCATACCTTTCTTTTAGAAAGTCCTCAAAAAGCGTGGAATGAATATGGTAGAGTGCAAGCGGCAGACACATAGGCAGGTGCCTGCAGATTGGATTTCATTAGCAGGTTTGGAACCCTATCTTACTAATAATAAATAAAGGGGGAAAGCGAGAGCATCAAGAACAAGGGGGGGAAATAGAGCACGCGGCAATTGATCTTAATTCAGTTGATCCTCTTCGAGCACCTGGAAAATGATTCGGAACCTGTTGATCGAGTGAAAGCACAAGCACTTCGTTCGAAAAACATCTCTCCCTGGAAGCCAGAAGCATCGAAGCAAGCGGAGGGGTTTCAAGTGATTTGATTTGACCGGAAGATCCTCTAGTCACAGTTCGCCAGCTGCATCCCTCTTTTCGAGAGTCATTATCCCGCCCAGATACGATCCAAATCCGGTTGATTACGTAGTCGCATATTATCCAGGCGAATGTATCGTCAAATATTCAATATGATTCCACAATTGAATCTGATAAGTGAGAGTTCGAGTAAGAAATAAAAGGAGCCTTTCTTTCTTTCCAGGTTTCGAAGTGACAAGGACCCGCCCGACCATCTTTTCCTAATGCTAAGCCCGAACGTCCCGTTGCTCTGCCTTCGCACTCGCGGGTTTCTGAACGTGAACAATTTGCATTGCCTATTTCATAGCCTCTCTTTCTGACTTGATCGAACGAACGAACTTCGGTTGATGAATCCGTGGCTTTCCCTGCCTTCGAACTGGCCTTATCGAGCTTCTTATGAATCATCTGTTCCAAGGTCAACTGCCAGGTCTGCTTCCCGGTCTGTTGCCTGGTCCTCCTCCCTTGGGTCTGCTCTGAGGTCGTTTCTCCTTCTCTGGAGGCTTCCCCTGAATATGCTTTAGAATCCGCTTTGCTCCTTTCCCGTGCAATGGTTAGTATTCTCCAGTTTTCGGAATAGGCACTCGCCTTGCTAGCCCGAAACCTAGCCTTCCAGCCAGCCCCAATAGGAACAGGAGAATGCAAAAAATCTCTTATTGAGAATGGTGTCTCACTCGCAAGAATGCTCTTTTTAAAGAAAAATGCATATATAGGAACCGACTGGGACAACACCAGAACCCGACACCCTCAAAGAAATCGGGAAGGCATACCTGCAGGAAATTTGGAAGAGAGGAACTTTCTACTGCTCATGTTTTCATGCCTATATAGCCTCGTATTCGGAGTAGGAAGTTTGAAAGGAATCAGCATCTCAATCGGCATCTCTCTCTTGATGAGCCTCCGGCCTCGAAACCGAACCTTCCACCAGTTCTGGAAAAATCCATTTGCACATCTGGAATTTGAGTTTCAACACTTGAGGTTTTTTATTTTAGTATTAGACGCGGGAGTAGTTACCTGGAACTGCTGAAGCGTCAGTCTTCGGTGTAATCTTTCGTTGCTTTCGTCTGGTTAAAAGGGGCCTTTGATAGTCACAATCAAGAAGAATACGAAAGAAAGACTGCCCTGGAGGAAGGGGAACGAAGGACAGTTCATCTTATTAGCTACTCTTTTGCCCACAAAGAAAGACTTCTCGGTCCTTAGGTTAATTGTTTTTAATCGATGACTTTGTGCGTTCAGTTCGGTTCTGAAAGATGACATTCTTTAGGTATAAGCTCATTCCTTGAAACAATTTTCACGGTTGGTTGCTTTCCTTCTGGCCGGTTCCTACTTATAGTATGACCTGCCCCGTTTAGTCTGATGTAGCTCGAACCGTCACAGGGATTCGTTTCATTCGTTGGACGGCTATTCAATAGGCTTGGCAGTTATGGTAGGCGTCATAATGTTGAGTCTCACATTAGGAGATTCAGTCACGGAGATGGGTACTCTTTTGTGGAAATAGGATAAAAAAAATATGGCGTTGCTCCTGCTTTTTCTTTTCTGTTCAGCTTTGCCCCGTTGATACGCTAAAGCATAGCAGCTCGAGAACTCACGAACTGAAGATGCTACGTGACGCTTCATATGCGGATACAAGGGCCCAGCCCATTATGACTAGGGAAGGCTCCTTTTTTGTTTGCTTGATGAGTCAGGTTCCGCCCATTCGACTGGCAAAGTTCATGAGCTGGCTTCATAGGATTAGGATCTCAATAAAAATAAGAAAGTGCATTCCGCTGATATAATCATGAATTTCATTCTTTAGACTACTACTGGGTCTTTAGAAAGAGTCTTTCTCCGCGGCAAGCATATCAAGCAGGATCGAGTGGATAAAATAGGTGAGGATAGCATCGAACAGTTGATCGGCTAGGCCTCGTAAAGGAAGGATCGCAAGAGAGGGATCGGATAGGCCTTTAGTGTTTATACGCGTCAGCGATAAAGCGCAAGAAAGGATGCAATTCCCATCTCTCATGCCCTGGTAGGGAATCCTACGTTTCTGGAGTCTATCCCTTCCTTCAAGTAGGTCTGAGAGTCCCGAACATGCTGGATTAGCAACCAAACCTTATGCGACAAGCGAAGCGTCACTTCAAAACCTCTTTCCTTGATATGCCACTCTTTCCCCGAGCGAAGCGATTAGCCACATATCGGTAAGCCACCCTTGCATTGCTCCATCCTGGGCAGTCTTGTTCCTGTGTTGAAGTCCCTTTCCCGAGCGTAGAGAGAGAAGAAAAGCTTACCGAGGAGATCAGGAATGAGGCTCCGATCGACGGCATTCCAGAGGTAAGACGACGAGATTCCTCTGAGAATCGGGTACAAGAACGTATTGTCGCCGCAGTTAACGGCCGAGGACGAAGAGAGAGCGGTTAGCGAAGAAGAAAATGTCCTCCCATCCATCCCCCATCTTGCTCTAGAAGAGAGATGAAAGAAAAGTAAAAAGAAAGAAAGATAGATAGATAGTGAGACTAATGGTGCTCGGGATGCACCGTGGACTGAGATTGTAACTAAACCGACTCAAAGAACGAATACCTATGACTGAACTGGTCACTTGACTGCTAAACCGAGGATGTTGACTGTGTTGAAAGACTAGGTCATCGCCCATACTTATCTTATCTTATTGGTTTTAACACGACTCTGCTATCAGAATAGGGAGATTGGTATTCAACCTAAACCCTAACCTGGACTGCTAACGGCTTCCTCTAACAAGAGCAGAAAAGACGCAATATCCATATATATATAACGATTCTTCTCTTAGGGCTTCTTGCCAGTAGCAGTGATCAAAACCTTGCTTATCTATCTTTAGCAACTGGAAGATAAGTAAAGGACCAGGTAGCTAGCCTTTCCTCTTCTAGTAGTTCTCTTTCTTCTATCTTCTCTGGATTGCCAGCTCCACCTGACGTATTTCTTGTTCTCTCAAGTCTTCTAGCGGGCTACTCAAAGCTCTTTCTTGCCGACTTCTAAGTGAAGATTGATTCTTCTGATCCGCCTAAGCGCATTGCCTTTTTATAGATTTGACTCTGAACCGTGCGAGCAATACTGACTGGCTTTACTTACCTATCGAAGGAACTGTTTGATTCTCAAAGCCGCTTACCCTGTACCCGAAAGATTCTCTTTTTTGTCGCTTTCTCATAACAAAAAAGCAAATAAGATGCTACTCCAACCAAGGAATATTCTCTGATCCTTTCACCTTCCGGAAGTTTTTTTTTGCCCAAGCACTTTCCCAAGTTCACTTCGGCACCTGCCGTGAGCCTTACCTTCTTACCTGGAGAGCGGCTTGCCCCAAGTACCTCACGAGCTTACTGAAAGTATAGATTCTTTTATCCACTGGACTAGATACTTATGACTCACTTTCACTATGAGCCGCTTGACGAGCCCAGCAACAACAAGACTTTTTCTACATCGCCTACCGACCGAGCTGGAAGGAACTGAACGCAAACAACACTCTCGATTTCTACCGGCTCCCTTCCACTAGCGCTTGTTTTAGTAATGAAAAAGCAAAAAGACCGGACTTAAAGAGCGCTTTAGCAAGGGTTTTATCTGCCTTCCACTACCGGTTTGAAAGACTCTCTAAGCAAAGCACTCGCCAAGCAAAGCACTCTATGATTTATCTGCTGACCGTAACGAGAGACGAAAGATAGGATTTCTACGGCTACCTAACGAGCTTACCGCTACTCGCATACCAACTATCCTATCCGAGCGAGAGAATGTCTAACTTTCCCTCCGATCAGCTGTCCCGAATCTCCTTCCCTGCGCTTGCTTGACGGAAGGAAGCACTCTCTTTTTTCTACAATGGAAGGAAGGAAAGAGTGTATTTGTTAGCTTCCCAAGACCTGCAACGACCTCCAGAATCAAAGAATTGATCTCTGACTTCCGCTTTCCCGAGAAGGAGTACCGGCCCCAGAGAGAGTGTAGCTTGAAGACAAAAAGCAAGTTTCCCGGACCTTCCGAGATTTTGTCTGAAACTAGCGGCTTTGACTCTCTGATCCGATACGCTTTCCCTGAGCTGCTTGAGCCTAAGCTAAAAGACAGAAAGAAATCCCGAAGTCCAAAGTCGCTTCGCTCTCTATAGGCTCAGAGTACCATAACCGAGAGATCGTTTTTCAATCCACCGCTTAACGAAACAAAAGAAGGAGAGCTTAAGGAAGCCAGTCAAGAATAAAGCCGTTCTCTTCTTTAAAGAAGCCTGCTCTGGAAAAAGTAAATGGGAGGACTAGGATTCTATTCTGGCAGCTGGACTTGTCTATTTATCTATACCGGCTCTTGTGCTGGTTCTATCTCAGCAGCTGGACTTGCCTCACCCTAAGCACTAACCGCACCGACCTTCCTCGTGTTTCAAGGAACAACTTCGCTAGCAACGCTAAACGAAAGGCAGATTCATTGATCAAATCCGAGGGAACGGAACTGAAAAAGGAAATCTTCCAAGACCAAAAGAAGGATTTGACTAAGGCACGGCAACAGCTGTCTCTTAAAAGCGACTAACAGAAGCGAGAAATCACTTCACCCGTGCTCACCAGAATAGAATGGTTTGTCAATCAACCACTTGCACTTGAGTACTTCCTTATTCTCTCTTCTACTCGCCCAAGCGCCTAGAACAAGACATTCTCGTTGTGTCTAACTTCACTTTGACTAGCGACAAAAACTCTAAAGCCCCTTACTAATAGGGGCTAGGTCTCACACCCGAAAGAGTCTTTCATCCACTGTCCGCTAATAGAAAAAGTACTTGCTTGACCCGGAGTCTCTGTTCCGCTTGTTAAGGTGACTCAAATTCTAGCCAGCGAAAGCCTTCCTCTCATCTTGACTTTCCACTCGCTCGCAAATGAAAGATTACAAATCGCTTTAACTAAGACTGAAAGTGGTTTTTATTCGACCTCCCTCGAGTCCCATAACCGAGAGATAGGATTTCTACGACAAAGAGCCAAAGACTACCGTAACATCAGTAGTTTACTATGCATTACGCCAACTTGGAACTTCAGGAGTTTACGTAGGTGCCTGAGCTGTACCTTCCACACGCGTTCTGACTTTCACTTACCGGACCGTCTCGTTACGTAGGCACTTGTAAGCTTCACTTCTCAGTTCCGCTGGAACTGTACTCGCTAACGGAAAAGCTGTTGTTTTCTCTAAGTCGATTCCAACACCTTTTTCTCGTTTGGGTATGAGATTTGCCTGATCTGCTTGCTAACGAAAGTCGTTTGAATCCCCCTTAACCGGTTTCCTCTATCTTCTGTTCTGCTCGGCTTGCTTAAAAGAGCTTGACTTGAAAGTAGTACTTCCCGGAACAAGAAAAGAAGTGGCTTTTCTTCGTCTTCGAGTGCCGAAACTGTACGCATCTCCTGACACTTCACTAACGGTTTTCTTTCTCTAAGCTAAGTCACTTGACGAACAAGTCTTTACCCTTCCTTCAGATGAAAAGTATCTAAGTGGCGCTTCCCCTCTGCCAATAGTACCTCCTAGAACAGACCCGGAATATACACTATAAAAGACTGACAAGCTTTCTACGTGCGGCAACAGCCCTTAACGCGCAAATAAACGGCCTTAGAGGTCGCTTCGCTCGTAGCTTGCCATATCTCGGTAATGGGGTCTCGGCACCGCTTGAATCTAAGTGGCGCTTCGCTTTCTGCTTGCCGCCCGTAACTAGCGAAAAAGAAAGGAGTTTTCTCTGCGACCTCCTTCCCCGCCTACCTTACTCGCCCGGCAATACTGACTTGAACTACGGCCCGGCAACAACTCTACCTTCACTTACTGAACTGACTTACACATATATAAATAAGTACGTGCTTCGTATCGCTTACGGATATCTATTTTCGCCTGCGACCGTAACCGCAAGAAGGAATTTCTCAAAGCCCGGAAAAGAAGTCATATACTCATTGACCGATAGCCGCTTGAACGGAAAGATTATCTAAGCAAAGTCGACAGCAACGGCTTGAGCTATCGGCCTGAGCTGAACTATCGGATATGGTCTCGGCTCTGTTTCGGATCGGCTTCGGCTCTCTATCTCTGAACCGTAAGCCTGAACCTAAGCACATCGCACCTTCCCGCAACAGAAGGAGTTTACGTAGCGAGTATAGCTCTTAAACAACGGTCGGAGTTCAATTCGAAGGCTTCGAGGCTTGCTTTCAAGAACTTTCAAGATTGGTTTGGTTTGGTTAATCAATCCCTTCCCGTGCCAACAACCTTCTCTCTGATATCCAACTGCCTTCCGAAAGCGAAAGCCCCAACCCCTACTTCCGAAGGTCGTTGTTCGCGGGACTTTCAAGACGCTTACCAGAAAGAGATAGATTTTACCAAAGCAAAGCGCCTACCAAACTCTCTCTTTCTCCACTCGCACCGGACCCGGAACAGCAACAAGGATTTATCTGATACCTCCCTACGCCCTACAACCCGGAAGCTGTTCCTTCTCGCTACCAGCACGAGATAGGTTTTCTTCCTGATACGCTTGCTACCCGTGACGAAAGACAAAAGCGATAAGCGAGTCAAAGACTGAAAAGCGGGACTTTCAAGTAGCTAACTTTAAAGAGCTTACAAAAGAGTTCCTACTTACGGCTTGACTTGACTACCTGAACAAAAGAAGAAGAAAGATTCTCTTCTGACTGGAATTCCCGGAATTTCTCAATCACTTGCGCAAGAGATAGATAGTTTGTCAATCAACCGCATCGAAAAGAAGATTCTCGACCAGCGCCTCTCACTCTACCGCTAAAGAAAGAGTTCATGTGTGACGCTTCGCTTGGAATCTACGAGAACTACGAGAATCAAAAACCCTATAAACCGCCCAAGAACGGAAAGAAGAGAAGGAACTGGTTTCCTTATAAACCGATAGCCCTAGAGGAACGAGCCCACTAGCCGGAAGGAAAGCAAACTTCAAGCTCTACTGAAGAGCGTCCCTAACTTGACTTGAACCATTCTCCCGAAATTTTGGTCTTGCACAGAACAGAAGGAGTTTGCACTTTTTTTTTTACTTGAAGAACTTGCAAATTTGTCCTTTGTTTTCACTCTGTCTTTTCAGTTAAGTGAGTCTTTCAAGCAAGCCCTAAATTTAAAAGCCCTTTACATACGCCTTTCTTTTAAGTTAGCCCTTTCTTTTGAATAGGCAAGTCCCGTTAGTCAAGCAAAAAGTACTTGAAAGTTTGTCCGCCCTGTGGCAAGTGCCTAGCTCCGAAGAGTGACGAGAACACCGCCACTGTACATCTTTCTTTCAAAATATGAGAACACGCTTTCAAAAGATGAGCAAAAGCAAGTCTGGCGTTTCCGGCAGGCGTGCTCTTATTATACGAAAGAACCTCCCCCCCTATATAGTCCGGCTTTTGGCGCACTTGTTTGATGAGCTAAGCGCTTTAGTCAGATCAGCCTGACGACGACTTAATAAAGTCGAAATCAATCCCTCTTTTTCAAACTGACTAATGAACGACCGCAATGGCACGTTGCGCGGTAGTAGCCAGTTCAAGGAAGTGGAGCGAAGTGATTCTCCCAAGAGAAGCCTTTAAGAGATAGGGGTGGAACGGTCGTCATTAGTAGTTACTTTACTATAAATAGTCGACGGCCCACTTTGTCAATTTTCAAAATCTCTCAATCAATTAGCATTTTCTTTCTTTGAACTAATTGCATATATAACAAATATGTGGTATTGGACCCGCTCCTATAGTGAGGTACTGGCATTGAGGAACTGGGGGCCCAATGAGCCCGCAAGCACGGTCCTGTAGGGCCAGCGCGGCCGGTCACCCACCAGCTAAGATCCATTCCAAGCTTGAGGAAGAATCAGATATCACTAAAGCTTACTCGAGAGTGAGGAGGAATTTCATGCTTCTTTTCAAGTGCAGTAGTATCGAGGAACCGCGGCCCAGGGCTAGGGTGGGGTAGGCCTACGAGGCCGGTAACCCGTCGGCAAAGATCCTTTCTTGCACTTGACGAGCAAGCAAACAGTTTCACTTCGCTTGAATAAGGGTAGGAATATATCCCCATCTCATAGCTCATCTCATCAAGTATACCCTCATCTTATAGGTCATAGGAATAGATTCCTTTTGAATCTGCGTGTGCCGGATATCATAAATAACTGACGCTATTTCCCGGTCATCCTTACCCTTTCACAGCCGTAGAAAAAGGGGTTGATTGTTCCATTAAAGTGTGGAAATCCAGTTTTAGATTGTGGGCGGTGGGTGGGGAAGGATGGCTTGACCCAATTAATGTCGGGTGAATTGACTAGGCGGGGCTCCCAGGACAGTATGTAAGAACACTCCCCAGAGTTCTCTCTATCTGCATTAGCAGGCGCTATAGAAGAATCCAGAACAGTCTAACCCCCAACTGAATAAGAAAAATCCGATGTTCCATAATAGCCCGGGGACGCATGCACATCAACTGTTTTATAATAATCAGAAGCATTGGGTCCTGACTTTTCAACAACAGAAAGAGGAAAAACTTACTCTTCAAAAAGGGGGTGTACCCCGGGAAGTGATTCCAAAGGGGGGGGATTTTTCTAGAAGAATAGGTTAAGTAAAATACATAAGTATAGAACTCGCTTTCTAGCTTGCTAACTAGCAAGGAAAGCAAACAAAGCAATTGCGCGAAAGAGCGCTACGTACGAGAGGCTAGAGTGCGCACAGCGAACAAGGCTCCTACTGCGCCCTCCCACTTCCCAGCTCTTAGCGCTCCTCCACAGCTCGGAGGCAATAAATAGCGCGCATACCGCTTCACTCCACTGCCCTTTCTTCACCCGCCGCCCTCCTCGGAACACCACCCAGTGGAGCGGCTTTCTATGCTCTTTCTTCCACCCAAGAGTAGACAGCACACATAGCCAAGCGCACCACCAGGTTTTAATAAGAGCTCAGTGAACGGAGTCAGGCCCGACCGCTTATCTAGGAGCAGATCAGCACCATTGGCCTTATACCTGCATATGTCCCTTCCTTTAATCCCTGGCCTTTCCCCTCTTCAAAGAGTCCCTCTAACCTGGGATGGGGCCTTCCTCTTTTCAAACACAAACCTGAAGCAGGATTGAATAGCCCAGTACTTTAAAAAACGGAAGGAAGTGCACCTGTAGAGTCTTAGCTCTCTTGATCAATCCATCAATAAGTTTGTCAGTCAGTGAATAGTCCCACAAGCAAGTTAGTGGAAGAGTCCCATAAAATAGTCCTACATAGTCCTAGCGGTGGCATAGTCCAAGCTTTGGGCATCAGGCACGAAGATATTGAGGCTTCGCCCCCCCGAGACAGTCCCTCAGGGGTGCTATGTTGACTGAAGCAAGCAGGGAATACTCCCTATGGCTCGTTCCTGTGCTCCTTCATCAATCTAGGTTCGGTTAGGCTCAGGGGACAAGGCTGGCCGGTGCGCAAAGCAACAGGGCCTTTGGTTGCAGAGCGCTCTAGGTGCACTTGTAGCGAAAATCTTTGTTGCTTGTGCCACTGACCGAGAATGACGTAATAGTGCGGACTAGAGTGATCTGGTTTGCGTGGCGCTCGGGCTTTGTCTACCAGAAGAACCTGTAGCTTGAGGTTCAGACCACGTAAGACTACGATCTTGGTAAGGGAGTGGACTGGCGGGCTCCGCGCTCGACAAACAAAAAGGGTAAGTGAACCCGCCTGAATAAGAGGTGCATAGAAAGAAAGGGGGCCCGATGCACCGCCAGGCGAAAGAGAACAGCAGAGCTGGTCTTGTATTGTAGTCGGCATTCTAGAAGCGGTAGCTTCCGCGCTGCCTTCCTTTATGACCGACTGGGGCTGTTCACCTTTTGTTAATAATCTTTTTTGATTTCCGATGTTGATGTTGACTTTGGAAACCTGTTTATCAACATAGGATTTCCGATGTTGACTCCGATATAGAAGAGGCGTTGACAAAGGAGGTTCACTTTGGGAAGACTACTACTATCAGCGTTGACAAAGGTAACCAAAGGTTCACTTTGTCAACATAAAGAGTCACCAAAGTAACCTACCCTTTGCGTCGTAGTACTATTAAGAAGTAGCTGTACAATAGAATGCCGTTCGCTACTTCAATAGTAGTACTTAAGTAGCTCTCGCAACAGGCTGTTTTTGCATCCTTTCATTGCGCATAGGTTATTCTGTTGGACATACTTTGCTTACTTCTACTGTATACTTGCATGCTGGTATATGGCTTTCCTGGTAGACTGCATACTGGAAAGAAAACAGTATACTAAAAGACTAGCATGCGAAGTGGTTGGCTTAGAGTAATAGATATATATATTACTTTCTTGCATGCATGCTTCGCTTACTGTATAGCTTGCCAATATAGGCAGCATCCTGGCATGGCTAGTCCATTTGTGGTTTTGTAGAAGCGCTTCGGCTAGCGAGAATATTGCTACGAGAGGCTTGCTCTTTCTTGCTAGGTAGAAGTGAGCGAGTCGCTTAAGGCTAGCTAGCTGATAGTAAGCGTAAGCTCACCTGGGCTGGGAAGAAAGCTCTTCTGGCGACTAGCTTATAGTCTCAATTATTCTCTTTTTTTTTGATAGAGAGACCCGCCCGTTTTTTGCCAAACCAACCGTGTTCGCCTTTTGAATCAAAGTAGGTCGCGAGCTTGTTGTATTAGTAGTCAGTCATTAAGCTTCTTCTGTTATAGAGAGCTTTCAGTTTATAGTCAGAGTATGGCATTCTGGGGGGGCTTCTACGACAAGTCGCTTCTAGAATGCCGACTACTAGGAAGGCCGACCACTACATAGAGCGCCTATCGGATCGGCAGGCAAGCTACTTTATTGAATTGATGTGATCAGCTAGCTCCTCAAATGAGTAAAACAACCTAACCTCAATCCCCAGTCGTACCAGGTGGCATGATGTTCTTTACCCAGCCCATGATCGTAGAAGTGCGGTCACCATCAATCAACAGTTCTGATGTGGCTTCCATGCAACCAACCCCGTGCTTCCCGAAGAGATAGATGGGCTTCTTCTTACGATCAGTATGAATGGCTCATTATTCCATTCGTTAGCCTTGCTCTTCGATGCGACTACGGCTTGTCTTATTCCATCGCTCCTATCATTAACATCTTGTTATTCGCTACGCTTTTCTCTATTAATAAGCAAGCGAAGCGTAGTAGCCGACAGAAGCGGCGCTATTGCTTGCTGTTGGTTGGTAAGCGTAGCCGACAGAAGCGCTTTACAGCTTAGTGACTTGGGCTTTCGCGCCGCAATAGCGAAAAGCGTAGCCGACAGAAGCGCTATAGCGTAGAAAGTTGGTTGCGCTTGCTTGCGCGCTATAAACTTGCCTTGCTTGCTAGCGGTGCACGCTAAGAGAAAGCGCTTTCTTTCGTTGCTATGAGAGAAAGAGCGTCTTCAATTCAAAGAAAGAAAAGAAACTGAGAACAAGTAGCGGACAAGCTTAGTCACTAAGAGAAAGCGGCCGGCACTGCACGGACTCTCTATGCCGGCCGGCATAGAGAGTCCGGCTAAGAAAGGTTGTTGCGCTTTCTTAGCTAACAAATTTTTTCTTAGCTTAGTATGCCTGCCGCAGTTACTAAGCGGCGCTTTCTGACTCTCAGCCGCTAAGAAAGAATATGTCTGAGTACTCCGGTCACTATATTGTATTGTGTCGCGTCCGGACGAACACAGCGTATGTGGTCAAACGTATAGGTACTCCTTTCCTTTGTGTTGCCGAGCTGCCGGCCTCGCATGACATGACCACGCTCTTCCCCCCCGCCGCACCTTTTAGTCAATAGTCTTCGGCCGGATGAGCCATCTGTTCCTCTTTACCGACCCTTCCAATCTTTGCATGAATAGCTAATGATGTAACGGGCATTCCTGCGTCATCGGGGCCCTGCCCATCCCTCGAGAACCGCGTAACTGCATGCGCCGCTATTCCGCTGTAACATGCGCAGCGCTCCTCTCTACTTGATCTCCGCGTCTACCTGCTGCTCGAATTGAATGAATGTATCATATCAGCAGGTGATATACAGTTGTAACAAAGCGGTGGCTGGACGTCGACCGCTTCATTTGAATTCACTGCAAAGCCCGTGAGGACTTATATACTGTCTTCCTCTGTACGATACGATTCATAACACTGTATGGGGGATTTCTTTGCCTCCCTGCCCGTACGAGACGCCAATGGAACACATCTATCTGGCCCTCGAGCCGGGAAAGCGAGCGGAGCACCAGGGGAGGGGACTCGAGCTCACCTCATCGTATACCCCGCCCCACCACGAGTGAGAGGGAAAGAGCGCTCCTGCCCTTTACCCAAACAGTACAAGAAATGCTATCCTCTGTGCTGCTGCCCTCAACCAACCTGATCGTCCCAATCCGGTTGTCCTCACTAAGAACAGATCCACAATGTCTTTTCTAAAGAATATTCGTTTTCTATCTAATCTTCGTTTGCCCAGCTGCCCATTGCGAGAACTTCCAGCGAGGAGGTAAGGACTCCCCTTTCCGAAGAAGAGTGCAGTGCCTGCCCGAGCTATCTTAAGGTTTTCTCTCTAGGTTAGCTATAGGGAAAGTTCTCCCAGAGCCGGAGACACAGGCCGCTACTCCTTCAGAAACCGGGAATCTGAAAGGGGAAACTGAATACGGACCTCAAGAAGTTCGTCGGATGAGACCGAGAACCGAAAGATGTCTATCAAAGAGCGAGAGGGACTGACTAGACCGCTGTCAACCAGCTCTTCAGGTTGCAAAGCCTGCCCTGAACGGAAGGAAAGAAAGACAGAGAGAACTCTATCCTAGCTACCGGGGAAGGGGAGAGGAGAACAGAGGTAACCATAATACAATACTATAGAAATCCACCTCAAACAAAGGCCCGCCTGAAGTAGAGAAACCTACAAATCAAAGAATACCTGTCCTCGGTAAACCTTTAGAATACATATCGTCGAGCCGCCGACTAAGACAACTCCCAGGGTTCACAAAAACTGGGGTACTCCGCGAAAGACTATTGAGTGACCTGTCGAGCTGATCCGACACCAAGTAGGCCGCACCTCTGAAGACTCAATATGAAACCTACAGAAAGGTCTTCCTTTAACCCCGAAAGTCGTCCTGTAGATAGGGGTCGCAGAAAGTGTTTTAAGAAAAAATTCCCTCCATTTTCGTGGCATCCGGATCGGGATACCCCGGCACGAAGACCGGCCCCTCTTTTCGGTGACGACTTGCCGCGGGAAAACGGCCCGTATCCCGGCGGGGATGCCGGGAGCCGGTCCTGCCCTAGCGACCGCGACTGGGTGGCCCCTTTGTTTCGGGACACCGCCGTTGTCACGGTCGAGATGGAGCATGGGAAGGACGCGCGGCCCCGAAAACCTTCGCTTGCTTGGAGGCATCTGGAGGCTCACGCAGCACAACCGGCGAGCTCCCATGACATTACATTACAGTCACGAGACGCGCGGGCATTACGTCCTGGAAGCGAACGTGTAAAGCATATCGCTTTTCGCATATCTCTTATCCCGGTCGGCCTTCACGAGAGGCTATCATAAAGGGAAGAGGCGCAGTTGCTCCAAAACTCTTTCTATACGTACGAAACAAACAAGACAAGTCAAGAGCGTTCGTTCTCTTTGAAGAGCTCTGGGAGCCGTCGTGATTTGGCGGAGACAGGATTTGAACCTGAAAAAAGCCCGCTCCTTCCTTTTTCCGTTAGGAAAAGAAAGCGGCTTCTTTTTCTTCATAAAACTACAAACTACACTTGACTTCGAATCTTTGTCTTATAACAAAAACGATATCTCCACAGAGAAGAAAACTACACTTGACTTAACGTCACACGGCACTTCCTTCGTCTGCTTCCTTCCGCCGGTACTCTTGTTGCTCCTACTCTACTATTTATTCTATTACCTTCCTTCGTCGACCTAAAAACAGATCTGTTATTAGGTTGAAGCACGTATATCTTTCTTCTCATACGGAAATAGTCTTGTCTTTATTTAAAACAACAACAGCAGCCCCTCCAGCGGCCGTGGGTTTTTGACCATGGGTTTGCTTATTCAGAAAGCGGGTTTCCGCCATCCGGCGATCCAAAACTCTGATCGATCAGCTAGCTCTCGACCTCCACCCTTCTTCATCTTCCCCTTCAATTGAATGGAATGACCGCTCGCTCAGTGAAATTCTGCGTTCCTTCCTTGGAGGACAGCGTGGGGATAGACGCATCCACATGCCTACTCGATCGGATCCTCCTCCCTTCCCTCTTCTAAAATGCCTGATTGGTCTGCATTACTGATGCTTTGTTGAATGAAGAAGAAGCTTGTTTCAAGATCATCTGTTCCTTCCGTCTCACGACCATTCTGCACTGGTCACATTCCATTCCTCTTCTGGAAGAGGTAAAGGGGAGGAGGAACTCCTTCAAGCAAGAGGTGCACCATCAAGAAAGAAAGGAGCAATTTCATCTATCTACATACACCTCCCTCCCTCACTCACTACGTAAACTTAGTGAGCAGAGCCCTTCTGTCAATATTGAAAGCGCAAAGGGCTCCATATAACAATGTGTAAAACTGACTAACCAGCCAGCAGTCGAACGAATATGGTGGTTCTGGTCCTTCTGAAGGAAAGGAGGAAACTGAAGGGCCTCGAAACCCTCTCTCTACAGTGCCAGTGCCGACTACTTCATTCAGCAACTTTTGACTGCCCTTCATTCAAATCAGTGGTACTTCCGCTTCCGCAAACTCTGTTTGTTCATCAATCAGGTAACCAACCAATACCTTGTATCTATAACTTCCTTCTTCCATTCCAGCAGTTTATGCACCTGCGGATGATTTGACCGACCCTCCTCCTGCCACGACATTTGCACATTTAGATGCTATTACCGTACTATCAAGAGGATTAGCTGCCAAAAGTATCTATCCAGCAGTAGATCCTTTAGATTCAACGTCAACTATGCTCCAACCGTTGGCGAGGTCGAAACGAAACTGCGCCAAGAGTTCGTTCAGCAAAGCAAAAAAACAACCCAAAAAGCACCCTAACTAAAAGCACCTTTTAGCCCTTTCAGGACCCTTTAAGGACCCATTTTAGGCCTTCTTTTTGCCTTGTTGTTAGACTAGTCTTTAGGGAGACAAGGATGGAATTAAGGTTTCAATATCCTGCCTGTTCCCCCCAGCGGGGGGCGAGCGAAGCGAGGGGGGGTCAATACCATTACTGTTGCTATGAGCTACGTAGCTATCGGTAAGTAAGCCTTTGTCTTCCTCACCTAAGGTAAGTCAGACAGATACAGAGTTAGCAAGGAGCTATGAGCTATGAGTGAAAGGAAGGGCTAGGAGTTACCCTTAGGAGCTATACTAGTATGAGCTTTTGAGTTATAGCTAGGATGGAGAGAGGGACTCCTTACCTTACCTTAAGGAGGCCCGAACGGAAGACAGAGCGTTGAATACGGCAATGGTATGCCGTATTCAACTTAACAGCAACCTTATGGTTGCAGACTTGGACTAATAAAGAGGGGGCCTTTATGAGAATGTCTTTCATCAACCAGCGGACAGGACAATCAGAGGTCTCCAGCTAACAACAGGCAAAGAAGGGAACCAAGCAAGGAAGGATAGATCTACTTGTTGCAGAAGCGAGACGAGCAATTGAAGAGAGATCAGCGTAAAGCGAGGCTCTGAAAGCTCAGGGAAGGCGAGGATCCGAAGGAGATTGAAGATAGGAGGTAACAATTTGATTCAATCAATAATGTTTCCGGTGGAGAAGAGAGGAAGATCTTCAAGAGGTGGAGTTATAGGGACGCAAGGCACTTTGGTTTTGTTATGGCCGTATCCTCCCCTGCAAGCGAGTGTCAACTCGCGATCTAGATAGCTAGGGCCTCTACGGGGCCCCAAGGAATGGCGCTTCTGAAGTGATAAGCCGAAGTTTCCTAATCCGCAAGTCAAGGCTTATCGACCAACCTCCCCGGGGTCACCACCCTCCAAGAGTACATGCCCTCCCTCCCTGCAATCGGAGCACTTCGGAAGAACTGGAAGGAGATCCTTTTGAACTAGCAGAATTAGACTTTAAGCCAAAAACACGGGGTTTCATGAACTTGGGTGAAGGTTCATCTTCAAATCTGTCTCCTTGTCATGAACAAACTGCCGATACGGAATCTGAGCCTTCAAGCCAAGCCCTTGAACTTCACTCCTAGGCCATTCAACAAATCTGGCACGAAAAGTCAATCTTATTTCGGTCAGATGCTAGCTTCAGGAGCTTCCTCTTAGTTAGGTTAGTTAGGCGCCTGGCCCAAGGTTGAAAGAATGATTCGGGGTCAGAGGAAGGGGGCAGCATTCAACCTTTCCTCTATCTATGATTGGGAATTCCTCCAGTGAGTAGAAGTCCCCGGAAAGGTAGATGGGAACAAGGATAAAGGTGTCACTCTGCCAAACCAAAGATTCGGGATTACCCTTTCATCGATTGGGATCAAACAAAAGTAGAATCATTTAGAAAGGCCGGGATTTTCGCTTAAAGCCGATTTCCAACCTGTGACTGAGAAAACTAGATGAATCAAGGTTCGAGGACTGACCGGGCGATGAAGTCAGCCCAGCCTTTCGGGTTTAAGGATATTGGAGGAAAGTACTTACGAATTTATGCCTGGCCGCAGGAAGAGCCAACTGGTCTCTCGATCCAGAACAACTAGGAGGCGAGCGGCCCCTTTCTCTCAAAGTCTTTTGGCACATAATCGTCAGCTACTATGGATTTCCGGGTTTTCCCCTATGGATTGACTCAGAAAAGAAGAAAGAGGCGCAGACCAAGGTTTGGGGTATGAACAGAGCAAAGTGACTAAATGAGTTCAATCAAAGAGAGAGAGGTCTTTTCACCCTAGATTTGAGCACTTGATTTCGGCAGTTGGACAAATCGACTGTGCCGAATCGAGTGTTGCTGTGGAACTCAATCCAGCTGTCTTTCTTTATGAAGGCAGCTTTCTTCATTCGCCCCAGTTTGAGATTTTGGATCGGAAGCTGCAGCCTTTAGCCTTTTGTTTCAGACTTTCCTACAGATTCCGCTGGATGCCTTCCTTCCTTGTTGAGAGACAGAACCCAAGACCGATGAGAAGATGGATGAATATTCATTCTATTGCCACTGTCTCTAATGAGAAAAGCTCTTTAAGATGCTTTCACGTCAAATCCTCTCATTGGAAGAAGCAAATGCGATTTCATGGGCTGGCCCTAGGAGCAAACATCCGATCAATCAATTACGGACACAAGGAAGTTAGCAGCGGACGTTAGATTTACCTATCGTCCGTTATGTATGATACACTACTACCATTCCAGATAGGAGAGGCTGATAAGAAATCGTATCAGATGCTATTAACCGCCCATCCATCGGAGAGAGGAACTGTCCTAGCTGAGCTTTAACTCCTCGATTCAAGAAGAGAAGAGCTCGGAGATAGGAGGAAAATAAGAGGTTAGCAACGTACGAACGTTTTCCAAGCGAGCCATGGGAGTCTAGGTTTTGCGAGCTAGCCCGGAAAAGAGGCGAGCCCGTATAAAGGTTTAGGTCCAATCATTCTCCCCATGTGCTATCGGTCATAACCGCGGGGATTAGGACATCACTCCCGTTGTTTAAGGGGAATCGGTTGCTGAATGAACTAGCTGATCGCGCTTCTCCCTTTTATAGTTCTCATGAGGGTCTGAACTCGAATCGTCTGATCCTTCGATTATCGTGCCCTCTCTCTTTTGAAGTGATATTTTTAGCCACCTGGCAGTCTAATCGACGGGCAACGCCGCTTCTTCGATTCTCACGCGTCGGTCCTCAGCATTTAATGATGGCATGATGACATATCCTCTCTCTCATCTTGCCGTAACCGATAAAGCGTTTTTTCTAAATTCCAAAGGGTAACGTCAGAAACTTACCGAATCCCTTCTCTGGTTTCATCGATGTTCATGCTTGCCTCGTTCACCCCGCTTCATTTATTGCCGGAAAAAAAAAAACTTTCAAATTTATCAAGTAAGGCGCATCTTTATCAAGTAAGGCGAAAAGGTTCGAAAATCTAGGAAATTCTAACCGACATCCGAAAGCTATTTAAACCCTCTTTCCTTATCGGTCTCACCATTTCATTTCTCTAAAACTCCTCGATCTATCGACTGGATTTCTCGTTCTCAGACCTAATGGCCTCTGTTTTTAATTCTTCCACCATCGTTTCTGTCGATGAAGCGAAATTAGGGTTAGGACCTGGTTATACTGCACTTCCTGACGATTCTACTGTTCTGGCCAGGTTGCAAGATGAACAAATACCCTTCGACATTCCCTTCGATGATGAGATTTGGGGAGAATGGAAAAATTGCAGAACTTGGCCCAAAAGGAACCATGAGTTTGCAGCTTGGTTCGACCGCCTCGAAGGGAAATATTCGGAAGTTTGGGAAGCTGCCGGTATTTATGACTGCTTGCGTCTTTGTAAGCATGATCTTCCGATCGAGAAGGAGCAAGCCATTTCTCAATTCTGGTGTACTTCTTCGAATTCTTTTCACTTTCCTTGCGGTCCCATGGCGCCTACAGTCTTCTATGTTTCCGCCATAACAGGGCTTCTGCCTTGGGGAAAAAGTATAAACCCTGGGATCACTCTTTCGAAGGATCAGAATAAGCACCTCAAAGATTTGTTTGCTGGAGTGAGTCAGACCCATAGCGGGTGGATTACGGCCTTAAAGACTGACCAGTCGGAGCGCGAGCACATAGGTTTTCTCCTGTACAGGCTTTCCAAATGCATTTTCTGCCCTAAATCGGTAACCGTTCAAAAGGAGTATGCCCCAATAGCCTTCCTGCTATCGAAGAAAGAACCTTTGGCATTGGCTCCTCCAGTTGTTGCAGAAATTGACGCTTCCCTCGGTTTCCTTGCGAGGGCATCCATTACCAATACCAAGACTAAGATCATCAATACCATCCCTGGTCCACTGTGGATTCTTCCATTTTGGACATATGAATACTTTCCAGCATTCGCTCCACCTAGCAAAGAACCCTCGTTCCCTTGTTACGGGAAGAGGTGGGTGACGAATGACGATGATGAAGAAGAAGAGGAAGATGAAAAGAAAAAAGAAGAGAAAAAGGCCTATGATTTCGAGGCCTGGAATGAGCTCTTCCACGGCATAAATGCCGATATTCCCCTCTTTCCATTTCAGAAGAAGCGCCCTTCTTGGTTTGCTGAAGGGTCACCTTCTCAAGCAGAGTCGAGATATTATCGAGATTCCTGGGCCAGTTTTTTGGTAAGTCGGGACTTACTCGTCGGGATGTCAAAATAAGTCGAGTTTTATAATGAAGCCCAATTCGCCCGACAGTTTGGTTTTATTCAATGGATTCCGAAGCCTTCTTTCGAATTATCCCACAATAAGACTTCCGACCGCTGTGAACTGAATGCCGAAGCGTCGGATCATTTGGAAGGCAAATGCGGGAATTTGTCGAGAATTTTCCCAGCCCGATACCAAGCGAGCCGGGCTGTGTCGAAGGGTTCGCCGAATGGTGGAGCTCTCAGTTATATCTGCGTCAAGAAACTGAAAGGAGAAACAAGACCTTCGACAACACCCTATGGGAAATCCAAACAGGCCGGTAAAGCACCGTCGGTTACGCCTGTTGCTACTAGAGGAGCTCGGCCTCGATCATCTTCAATAGGTATTTATCATCCTCCTCAACAAGATGATGCTATGGTTTTTCTCAATTATTATGGATTTCCTTTCGATTTCGATCGTGAAATGCCTGAGCCTGAACTGAAAGCTCGCATGGACGAAGTAATTCGCCGAAAAGAAGAGGAACATGAGAAGCAAAATGCGGACATCCTCTTTTCTTTTACATGCTTGATCAAAACGATCCCACATGTATTAATACTGATGTCCTGAGTCGGCCGATGCCTCCACCCCCTCCGATTCCGATGAGTAGATTAGTCACTACTGCTGGGGTAGTGGCCGATCCTATTCCTGTAGCAGTGCGTATTGCTTTGGACACAAGAGATCCATTGCCTTTAGCTAGAGGTATAAAATGCCTCATAGCTTGTTTTAATTACTCTCGGCTTATTTCTTTTAATGTTCGACCTTCTTTTGACAGTTATTTCGGAGCCGACTTCGACAGCTCCAGCTCCTGAAATCCAAGTGCAGAAGAAGAAGTCCACTCGGCAGACATCTGTTGCCTTATCGACTTCAAGGTCGATAAGTCCAGCACAAGAGCCTGCCCGAAAGAAAAGAGTTCTTATCCTAGAGACCGAAGATGATCCCCAAGAGACAGATCAATCGAGAGAGGCTCCCACAGTCGAGACTCAAAGCCTTCCTCCGATAGAAACTCAAAAGACTCCCGAGACAGAAACCCAAGAGGCTCCAGCAGCCGATACTCAAGAAATCTTGCTGACAGAGACTCTAGAGACCTCCTCAGTCGAAGCTCAAGAGACCCCAGTGGTGAATGCTCCAGATACTCTTTCAATCGAGATTCGAGAGACGCCCATAGCAGGGACTCATGAGACTCCTCTGGTAGAGCCTTCGAAAATATCTTTGCCGGAAACAGTAAGCCATTCGGCTGGTGAAACAGCTCAACTGTCGGAGAGTGGGGATGTCCCTGCAGGAGGACACAGTTCTTCGACTGCTCAAGCCGAAACTCCCTCTGCTCTATCGACATCTTCAGAAATTCTCCCTGCACTCGACGAATTAGACTGGGATGAATTAGGTGTCCCAATTGTCGGTGACAGATTGAAGTCTCTTCATTCTTCGAGGGGCAGCCACCGAATCCGCTTTGCGTGACATCACTTCTGCGGCAACTGCCAAATTGAGACAAAGGTTACTCGACCTCTGTGGAGTTGGCTTTCCGGCGGTGCTACAAGAACCTCGCCTTAGCGAGATAAAGGAAGTCATCGCCCTCTTATATAACTGTGCAGATCTGTCTGCCATTAGGCGAAATTCGCTGGGACTTCTTCAAAAAAGCCTCGAAGGAGGTAAAGTAGCATCCGACTTCGCCGCTGCTCAGAAAGACGTCGATCTTCTCTCTTCGAATGTTGCCACTCGCGAAAAATAGTTTCGGGAGAAACAAATGAAATTAGTTGAGGTTGGTAGCGCTCTGAAGACTTCTCGACTGGAGACTTAAGAGATAGAGGAGCAAATTCGAGTTTTGACCCAACGTCTGAAGGCCAAAGAGGAGGAGACCGCTCGACTTATGGACGAAGCGAAGATGATTTCTGCCAATCTAGAAACCGAAAACAGCCAACGGCTTCTAGCTGAAGTCAACCACAAAAAGGCTTCGAGAAGATTGGCCGAAGTCACACTTTTCAAGAGACTGCCATTCAGTTCAATACGTCGCTCTTTACCTTTATGTAAACGTACACTTTTTTTTTTTCCCGATTTTCATGATAATGAAATGCTAACTTACTTTGAATTGCTTCTTATTCCATCGAATAATCTCGCTTTAAGTAGATTCCATTAATCTTCATCCTAAATCAGTTCCGTCGATATACTTTAATCGAGAAGCCCCTTTCGGTAACACTTTGTGTATCCGAAACGGGCCTTCCCAATTCGGGGAAAATTCTCCGAAGGCTTCGCCCCTGGTAAGATCAACTTCCAAACCAATTGTCCTTCTTCAAATGTCCTCGAACGCACCTTTTTGTTGTACGCTCGAGCTATTCGGGCCTGGTTCACCTTAATGGAATTCAAAGCCTCCATTTGTTTTGCATCCAAAGCTTCAAGCTCCATAAGCATCGACTCTGTGTATTCTTCAGGAGTCAAACGATTTTGGAAAGCAACTGGCAAGGATGGAGTTATGACTTCCATCGGCAAAACTGCGTCATGTCCTAAAGTGAAGGCATAAGGCGTCGTTCCGATAGAATTTTGATGAGTTATCCGAATTGCCCATAAAGCTTCGGACAGCAAACTACCCCAAGTCCGAGGATTCTGATCGATCGTCTTTTTGATGATCGAGACGACGATTTTGTTCGTTGACTCGGCGAGTCCATTTTCTTGAGCATAGTAAGGTGTCGAATTAAGAAGACGGATATGATATTCTTTCGCAAAGTCGGCCATTTCTGTGCTAACGAAGACCGTCCCGTTATCAGTCGTTATTGTCTCGGGCCGATGAATTATGTTCTTCTTGATGAACTTAATTACTTCCAAACTCGTTACCGTGGTTCGGCCTCGACCCACTTTGTAAAGTAATCAGTAGCCACGAGAACAAAAGCATAATTCTCGGTCGATGGAGGAAAGATTTTTCCTATTATGTCGATTGCCCATCCGGCCAAGGCTTGACAATCGGGTTTCACTCTGTTGCCGGAGCCCTATGGACTGGTCCATGTCTCTGGCACTGAACACACTTTTTGGCGAAATCGATGCAGTCCTTTTGCATTGTGGGCCAATAATGACCATGTCTTCGAATCATTAAACATAGCTTAGGCCCTGCCTGATGATAGCCACAACTTCCTGCGTGCATTTCTTGCATAGATCGTCGAGCTTCTTCCTTGTTGACGCATCGTAGCAGTAATCCCTCTTTTGTTCTCCTGTAAAGAATACCTTCGAGTAGGACATATTTGGTCGACTGCATACGAATTCGTCTGGATGTTTTTACCGATGGATTTCTAAGGTAGTTTTTAATTGGCTGCTGCCAATCGTCAGAACTCCGGGCAATGTCTAGCTCGAGTACCTCAAATTGTTCTACCGACATCCAATCCCTGGATTGGTTCTGAAATATTCTTGATAGATCCGGGAGCTGAATTTGGACCGATTCCTCGGTTTTTGGTGTGGAGTTCTCCATAAGATGGCCTATTGAAACGACCATGAGTCAGAACGTTGAATTCTAATAAAATAAGGGATAAGCCTAGGATCGAAAGGAATCTCATCTCCGACCATTTGTCGAAGAAGGAATCGAGAGTCTCCTCTGATCTCAAGATAGTCGACCCCCATTTCCAAACTAAGCTCAAGCCCTATGGCCAATGCCTCACACTCAGTTTCAACCTTATCATAATTACGGTTAAGGTTGAAGATCCAGTGTAGGCTTTTACTAGTTGGTGGGGTTATTTTGATTTTTGCGTGGAAACATCCATTATTTTCTTCCGCTCCGAATTCAAGATGCCATATTATAACTTCGACCGCATTAATATTGGCTTATTTTTCGGCAGAAACTCTATCGTTGACCAATTGATTCCCGATATCGTTGGGGACGAGAAAATCGGCTAAAACCTGACCTTTTACGGCTCTCATTGGTATATATGAAAGAGCAAATTCGGAAAGTGCTAAAATCCATTTGCCAATTCGGCCTTTGAGGAAGGGCCGAGTCAACATGTATTTCATTATGTCAGTTTTTGCCATTACATGTGTGGTATTCGGCAGAAAATAATGCCGAAGTTTAGTGACAACAAAATACAATGACAAACAAATTTTCCTAATAGATTGATTTCTCGGCCGATTGGAGAACTCGGCTAAGGTAGTAAACTGCTTGCTCGCATCCTTGATCATTTTCCTGAGCCAAAAAAGCTCCAAGTGTATTGTAAGAAGCCTAAATATATAGCCTACGCGGCTTATCTTTTCTTGGTGGCATCATGACTGGAGGATTTGTCAAGCATGTCTTGATTTCTTCAAATGCCTTCTGGTGAATCTCTTCCCAAACGAAAAGATCGGTTTCCCTGAGTTTCAGTAATGGGGTAAAGATTTGCGTTTTCCCGGCTAGATTCGCCGTCGAAGGCCCGAGAAGACTCTGTAATTCTCTTTTCGTCTTCGGTTCGGAGGAGGTTATTTGCTTGATTTTTTTCGACCCTCTCTGATGAACCAGAAACCCTAAAAAGTTTCCGGCCGACACACCAAAGGCACATTTAAGAGGATTCATCTTCAACTGATGTCGTCGCATTCTTTCGAAGGCCTTCCTTAGATCTTGCGGGCCTTTCGAAGAGTTTTAACCACAACATCATCGATATATACCTCAATTATTGGACCGATCAAATCATGGAAGATCAAGTTCATTGCTTTCAGAAAAGTGGCTCCCGCATTTATCAGTCTGAATGGCATGACAACCCAACAAAAAGCTCCGATAGCTCCTGGGCACCGAAAAGTGGTTTTAGGAACATCATCTTCATCGATGAAAATCTGACCATCCATAAAAGACAATATTTCCTTTTCCATCGACCAACATGTCGGCCACGGGCATAGGATACTGATCCATTGGTGTTGCCAAGTTTAGATTTCGGAAGTCGCCCTTAACTTTCCATTCTTTTTGACTACAGGAACAATGTTCGAAATCCACTCGGCATATCGAATCGGCCGAATAAACTTTGCATTTCATAATCGAATTACAATTACCTCTTCCTTGATTTTTTCTACCAACTCTGGAGTCATACGCCTTGGTGGCTGTTTGTGAGGCCGCATACCAGGCTTCAGGGTGATCCTATGCTCCACCAGAGTTCGATCAAGGCCAGGCATCTCATGATAGTCCCAAGCGAAACAATCTCGATACTCCCGAAGTATTTCGAGTATCTCTTCAGATAATTCGGCCGACAAGTTTTCGCTAATGTAAGTCGGCCTAGGATCCTATTTAGTGCCCCTGTTTACTTCCCTTAAGGGATCCGGCCTTAAGATCATCTAACTTAGCCGATGCAGGTTGCAAATCGGCTATTGAAATCCCGCTTGGTGATATGATATCACCTTCTATTACATATTCATCATCGCCTAGGCTGTTTATTCCGAGTTCTTCTTCGGCCCAGGCCTTTTGTATGGCGGCACTGATTGCCTGCCAATCCTCAGATGGTCGATCAACCATCAGAGACTTCTGCAACTGTATGTGTCGGTACTTCGGCCTTAAGCGGGGTCGGCCGATTTTCCGATTCTTCACGTCGTGATTTCTCAAATGGGCGACCGAGGATTACATCGGTCGGGGAAAAGTCAAATTGTGCATCTGCCATATTGGCGTTGTCCTCAAAAGGCATAGGATCGGCCTCTACGACTCGCACCATACGTTGATCATCCCAGAACATTCATCTTTGATGTAAAGAAGATGGGACACATCTGCTAGAGTGTATCCAATCCCTTCCTAACAAAAGATTGAAGGTCACAAAAAAGGCAGTTTTACTGATGTGCTCGCCTACTTGTAACTGTACTGTAATTACGCCGATCGCAGAGGATTTCTCTGCATTTTTTCCCTTGATTACAAGCTCCGTCGACCATAATTGATTTACTGGAATCTTGAGTCTTTTAAGAATTCTTAGCGGCATAATATTAACGCCAGCTCCACTGTCGACGAGACATCGTCGCATTGGATAGCCGTCGACTCTTGCCTCTATATATATAGGCTTGATATGCTGAGTCATGCTGTCAGTAGGAAAATCAAAAAGAATTCGATCATCTCGAGCCCGTTTTTCCTTTGACCCGGATTTTGGGTCATGTTGTTGTACTACCACGGCCCCTGGATCTTTTTCAGAACGGATCAAAACGTCGCGCCTTCGATGGTCATTTTCTGACCAGGTCGAGCCTGAAAAATGGCTGGAAGAACATAGACCATCATACAGTGATCGAATTGGCAACCCAGACCATCACTGTTTACGTCGTCATCGGATCCACCGCCTGTGAGGAAATTTTCAAGAAAGTCATCATCATCATTCCCGAATGGCTGACTCGAGTTCGGCTGAGAAGAATTTGAAGCCTTTCCACTCCTTGCATTTTCATCCGTTGATGTCGATGGCCTTTCGGCAATTTCTTTGCCTCGAGGACTTTTTCATTCTTGATTGGTTGCCCTTGCCCTTTCCCTTTCGGGTTTTCGGGTCTTTGTGTAGTTGTCTTAAGAGCGGCCTTAATGGCCAAGCCCTTGTTTTCAGTTTTTTCTTTGCCCCTTGGGATCGCCTGAGCATTGGGACAACCAGCTTGCGCTTTTTCTTTCAATCGCTGATCCATGAGATCTCTGATTGTCACCAAAGGTTTATCCGACTGACTACAAAAAGGAGGCTTTTTTCTGCATTTCGACGTGCTTGAGCGCGGATTCTTTGCATTCGCCTTTTCTGTGATTTGGTAATCATCTTCCCACATTTGCATAAGACGTTTTGAGGGAACAGTCAGTTGAGTTACTGCTCTGGCCGATCTCAGTGTGTGATTTCCTTTGGTCAACCTCCATATCCTCCACCTGCTTTGTATTCTGCGCCGACAATCTTTCTTGTTGAAGATATCGGGTTATTTCAATGTCGCTTTCACTCAACAGATTTTCTGAGGTGGTCGAACTGCTGGTGGTTCTGAGACTCTTGCCGATACTCTCGGTGCTTCCGATAGCCTTTGAAACACAGGAACTCGACCGGCTGCTGGTTCCTGTTAATATAACGGGGTAACCGACGTGCGCCCCATTGGTCTGGGACAAACCTTAAGGCACACCGAGGGCATTGAACGCACTCGGGCTCAGCCTGAAGTTTATTGACCGAAGGAGGGCATCATCTCCATTCTTTCCTAACGACACCATATTTATGCTAACACTTGTAGGAAAAGGGTCGGTGTCAACGGTCATAGCAGGCTTTTCTTTCTCCTCTGGAAATTGGAGGGGGCCGCTGTCGATATGATCTTTTATAATGTTTCTGAAAACCAAACAATTAACAGTTAAATGGCTTGAAGTTCCATGCCATTTAAAAAATGCTTTTTTCTCACCAACTGCCAATGTTCGATGCCCACTTGAAAGCTTAATGAACTTGCCATCAAGCATATGATCAAAAATTTCGTCGGCTTTGGTTATGTCAAAAGAAAAGATTCGACTTTCGTCAAATCTATTCTATTCTTTCGAGGAAAATCTTTTTCGGGGATAGCAGGTCCAGGACCTGTTTTCCTAGTCAAGGCAGCGCAAGTAAAAGGTTTATTAGCAATGACTTCGGCCGAATTTAGATCGGCCTCATAGTTTGGATCCTGATAATAAGTTCCGACTGACGAAGACTTTCTTTGAGCTTCTTCTCGAAGAATGTACTCATAGTCAGTGGCCTTAGTGGCCAACTCACAGAGACTCCGAATGTCGAAGCTACTGAACTTCTTACGTAAGTCGTAAGATAAGCCTTGCAGGGCAAATTTAACCAATTCCTCCTCTGGAATTGAGACTGTGCACCTATTCTTCGCCCGCGGGCGATAAAGGCTTCAGCCTTCTCATCCGGAAGCTGTCTTAATCGAGACAGATTGGCAATAGACAGAACAGGTTCTACAAAGTAGAACTGTTCATGGAAAGCCTCCTCCATTTGATCCCAGGTATGGATCGAATCAGGCCTTAGAGTGATGTACCACTGAAAAGCTGATCCGGTCAACGATATTGGGAATTGTCGGAGTTTCCAATAGTCGTTTGATGCTGTGTCTTGGCATTGAGCGATAAATCGACCAACGTGTTCTACAGTGGATCGATTGTCGTCACCAGAGAACAGAGTCAATTCTGGGACCCCTCTTGGGTATGGATAATCCCGATCGATGTAATCGGGATACGGCTTGCGGTAAACCAATCGGTTATGACCTCTGCCGATCTCTTGTCTGATCAGATTTCTAACCTCTTCGAGATTGGCCGCCGGTGGTGGCGGCCTATCATTCCCGAATTCGGGGTCCTCCTCACCATCATCAGGCGATTGTATTCGAGCCCTTTGCATACGAGGAGCTCGAAAACCTCCTCTACCGATCCGACCGAGACCTGGATCATTACGTAGTTGGAATCCACGAGGACCAGGTTGAATCCTATGAGCGAACTCGAATAATCTTTCGGAAATTTTCATTCGGCCAGGCCGACCATTGTGGATTTCTGGACCGAAACCGAGCTCTCGATTCAACGGCTGATTATTCGGTGGAGGTTCCAGATTTAAATGTACATTGTGCCCCCCGTTTGGAGGCGCATTAGGTGCTCCTAAAAGCTGTTCCAGTAAGTTCCTGATATCGAGAGAAACTTCGGCCAAATGCTGATTAGAAGCAATGACCTGATTGACTATTCTCTCGGTATCTTCCCGAGCCTGGTTTCGGATAATCTCGGAGGCCCTTTCAAAATTCTCGTTTTGACGATTGGAAAGTTCCTCGATCATTTGGCCAGGATTCTCCGGAAAATCTGGGTTAGATATATCCGAAGAACTTTTCCCCATACCGTTAAAAATGTTAAGAAAAGATCAAGAAAAAGTACCTTTTGTGAGACTCAATGTCCCACCGGGCGTGCCTGGAAGTGTTGGTAAAGAAAAACACTCCGACCGCGCCGACGACACTAGTATACTCTCAATCAAAGAGCGGATAAAGAAGGCAGATAGCACTTATAATACTATGATTGAGTGGACTTCGTTTAGGAAAGTCAGGTTAGCGTAGTAGTCAGCCTCTTTACAGGGCTGGTCCGAGCCTATCTTCTAGGCACATTCTCAACCTTCTTGATGGATGCCCCCCTAACGTGGGGCTCTTTACTGGTGAAGGTTTTTTGGATTCTGCTGCTCCTTTCTCTTCCGCTTCTCTTCTTCTTCTTCCTCAGATGAGGGGGAGATAGAGTATACTTCATCCTCTTCTTCCCGTTCGACAACCAATCTTCTTCTGCTTCTTTCTCTAACGCGTTTAAGGAGGACGGTCCCTGGTCACCGGTCTCTTGTGGGGGTGGCGGTGGCGACGCGGCCTTCACAAATCCAGTTTGCGAAGACGGCGGAGACGACCAGGGGACACTCAAGTCCTCCTTGGAGGGTCCTATATCATGTTTTTCTTCCGCGACGACAAAATCAAGGTCCTTTCCCAACCCTTTTTGTCTTTGTATCCCATGCTCTTCATCATTCCTAATGCCTTATGAAAATAAGCCAAGCCCTTTGATCTAGCGGCCTCGGAGTCGGGATCGGATTGCGAGGTGGAGCATTCCGGATTCTCTGGTGGCAATTCGTCGGCAAAGATGATCGGAAATGCTCGGCCCCAACTAAGCCCCCTTGTTCCTCTCCCCTGGGTGGAAGGACATTTGCAGGAACGAATATCTTGCAGAATATGGAAATTGGAAGCACTGATGATAGGTGGAGGCTACGGCCTTAACTTCGTGCAGCCACGGCCTTCCGGTTGAACGACGACTGGAAACGAATTCCACCAATTCACTCGCACCACTTTGATTTGGATCTTGGTAGTGCCCCCTCTGAGCGTCATCGTAAGCACGCACTGAAATCTCCGACGGCTCCAAGGGCCCAGAATCTTGGCCGTCGCCAGAGGGCAAACGTTCAGCCCTGCCCCGCCATCAATCAAGACCTTGTGGATCTCGTAATCATCCTTGGTTGCTGTGATGTAAAGAGGCTCCACATGAGGGGCCTGCCAGATCATTTTGCGTGAAAATGATGGGTTGAAACGCCGTTACTTGTGCCCTATCATGGCCTGCAGATCTTCGGGCGGAGTGGTCGACGGGACATTGGGCGCCTTGCTAAACTTTGTAGAAGGCTTCCGCGGCGACGTTTGGAGCAGTGAGAAAAGAATTCCGGCATTCTTTTGAGGGCCACGTCATATGACTCAGTCACTTCATTTCTTCTAGCCGGCGGAGGCGGAGGTGGGATTTCCGGCATGGCAGCAGCTGTGGGCCCTCTAAGATGCGCAGGCTGGTAGATGCGCCCGGAGCGAGTCACGTCATTGATCGATCGGCGGCATGGCTCTGCTGCTAATTGTGCCGCCTGTCCTAGGCCGCGTCAAAGTCAGCACAGGCTTGGCACGCTCCAGGGTTAGGACTGCTGCTGTGCATGGTTCCGGATTACAGGGCTCAACTAAAGAAATTGTCACGGCAGGGCTTCTGATGATCCATTGGGATGGATCTTCGATGGGGGGCACATCATGAATGACGAATTCTGGGGCTGGGGTTCTTCTCTTGGTTAAGACGAGAATCTCGTTGACCGGGGCAGAGGACGGCGGCTGAGCTGGCACTTCTGGCGCATAGCAAGTGGCAACAGGGGCATGACTAGGGAGTTGATCTTTAAAGACTCCCATCTTCTCGTGCTGCATTTCCGGCTCCTGAATCCGCCACTGCCCCTCGCAGGTCCTGAACTTGACTTTTCAGATTTCGACATCGGTCCGTCGGGTGACCTGAGTTCTGATGGAACTGACAATAAGTGTTCAAGTTCCACCATGCAGGGAGAGGATCTGGCAGCGTTCGGCGAGGGAGGAGCTGAATCAGGCCACGTTCGAGCGGGAGGATTTGACTCAGCGGAAGGCTCAAGGGCGTGAACTGGCGCTGAGGCTGCTGTGCACCAGTGTTTGCACCGTGGACTCTCATTTTTGCTCGTTGTTGCTGTTGTGGCGGGAGCTGCAAGGGCTGCTGGTACTGCTGAACAGGAGGTTGGCTGGGTAGGGACTTGAGACTGCTGGACAGGAGGCGATGGGTATCGTCAAGGGCACGGACTTCGTGATTTCGGTTTCCATTCCCTCGATTCTTCTTGTTGGCATTCGATTTAGGGTGGAGGAGTCAGCAGGAATCGGGATCGCGCCCTCTTTGCTCGTCGGAAATCTCCCTACTTTCATGAAAGGGTCTCAAAATCCCAAGACTCACCTGGCTTGCCAAGGGATTGTTTGTGGTCTTCAGTTCAGGATCATGTCCATTTGGTCATTCGGGGCCTTGGATGCTTTTACTTCACCATTCTTATCTGTAGAAAACCATTCTTATCTTAAATACGACGTTTACCGAGAAGAAAAAAGACGATTTTCTCGAGCGAGTCAACAATTCGTGGATCCGGATGAAGCTATGTACCCGGGTAGTCAAATCTCCAAGATGTTCCGCTCATCAAAGAATCTGATTGATCGGTAATTCGACCGACGTAAGGGTCCACTACATTGAATTGACCCATTTGCTTGCGAAGCATATCATCGCTTCGCCTTATGCATGGATGATTACTGAAAAGGTGCTTGCGTCCTCTCCGCTACGAGTCACTTTCGTACCGCCCTCTACGCTACGAGGTTCGCGAGTACCTTTGTTGCCGCGCCCGAGTCACTAGCACTAGTTCGTACCTCGGTCTACTCAGTCGTCTTATAAAGCGGTCTTGTTCTGTCACGTCATATGATCTCCGTCCCAACCATCTTTTTGCTATTGCTATAATGACAAGCAATTGACTACGGAATGAATAGATGAGCAGAGCGCTTCACGTTTCCTCTATATTGATCGAGGATTTCCTCTTCGTTCCGTCCATGAAAAAGGCTTGCTCTTTGTGCATTCCTTTCAATAAAGAAGTGGTGTGGTGATCGATCATCCTGACTAATTCCAACGAAGGAGAAGTACCATTCCCTTCCTGAAAGCTATCTTTCTTCCGCCGCTCTTCTGACTCTTCAAGTGAGCGATCGCTCAACATAGGCTAGCTCGGCCTCCGAAGAATCGGAGAACCGAAGGCTGGACGAATAAGTGCTTCTATAGCAACGACTTATATAGTATAGCAATCTCTTTCCTCTTGAGGAATGAAACCGTGTCCTTCTTTCTCTAGCAACGAACTATATTGTTTTTGCACCTGGCGGACAGTCTTTTTTTTATGAAGCATAACTAAGTGCTTTCGCCAGTTGTGAAGCATGTTTCGTCTCTTCCTGGATTTCTACGGCAAAAGAAAGGGATGGCATCCTCTTCAATCTCAATCTGCTTCTCTTTTCCTTTGTCCTTGGCTACTGGGGGTTGACGTTCGGGTAGTGTCTTCCCTTTTCTGAGTTGCATCTGGTCTACCATCTTAGGCTCTTCTTCTTATTCTGGGAAGTTAAGCTCTTCATCTGAGTTGCTCCCGAAGCCAACCATGTTACAGGTGCTGGGTCCTGCTCGTGAAGGATCCTTGTAGAAATTTGGAGCAAGGACAATGTTCCCCTGATTGATTTTGTTCTGGACCCACGACTTCCAAGTGTAGCAGATCTCGAGAGTGTGACCCAGACGTCTGTGGTAAGGGCAGTCATTTTGATTGTCCGTCATGTCTGCCTGTTCAGGGACGGTGATTGGGGGAAGTTCTAGTCCAGCCCTTAAGGCATGGGCAAAGATAATGCCAACCTTCTCTTTTTTGAAGACAAAGTCATCGTCATTCTCGACTTAGGCTGAGATACAGTCGGCTTTATTTGGACTGGAGGTACAGAGTAGGCAACTCCTTTGCTTTTCATCTGCCGGACATCCCTTTTGGCAACCAGACTCGGCTTGGGGATTCCTTCAGAAAGGGGAGCTTTTCCTTGGTTTGGTCATCTAACTTTCAAGCCTGTTGGGAACAGGTTTCGCCTTTCTCATCGGGCCTTGGCTTTAGGAGGTTCTTTGGAATGTTCTTGGTAGTGTTCTGGTTTATGATTGACAGCTTCATTCCGAACATTTCGAATCGCTGTTCCATACTAAGCCGTCAGAGTGTCCACTTTTGACTCCAGGGCCCTGAGCTGATAGTCCTTTCGCAGTCGCAGAAGTGATGCTTCAATGTGTCTTAAGGTGGGCAAAACGACTTATTCATATAATGGTTTCGTTTCTGAAGGACCCTCCTAACCTCCTCGGGGAAGTATTCTTGGAGGGTGACTGACTAATGCCCATTCTTTCTGGACATAGTCATCCAAGGAATCTATGTATTCTTCCAAGGCGGATTTCTTATGCTTTAGTTGAGCAGGTTCAACAGGAACGGATTTTCTACCCCTTCGTTTTCGCACCTGAGGCTTGGGAAGTGGAAGAACCTGAGGGGTTACAAGCCTTCTTCCACTTGATGCCGGGCATGGCGGCCAATCTCTTCAAAAGCTTTTTGGTATTTTTGGAGATGACTATTTCCCAGCGTTTTTTAGGTATTTCTTTTTTGATCCCCTTTGAAGTTTCTTCAACCTGCTCCTAAGGAAACTGCCCCCAGAATGGGTCTTCTCTTCTCCTGTTACCATCTGAATGGCATTGGTTTGTTCTGTTGGGGGCCAAAACAGACTTAGAGAGAGCAGAGCCTTCCTTAAACTGTTTTTCCACCCAATCCTTGAAGATGAAGCAATCTTCTATTCTAATATAATAATAAGTTCAGGTTGGTATGGCCCAATACCTTCATTCTCTTTCGTCTCTCGTCTCTTGAAATGACATAGATAAATGAGAGTGGATCGAGGGAATGGAATCTAGACTATAGATTGCGCGAGCCTATCAATTCAATCTATCCCTTTCTTTCGTCTTTCTCCCTTGCCTAAACTTAAGGTGACCGTTATATCTGTGATCAGGCCTTAGGACACGGATTCCTCTTTTCTTTGAATTCTCTTTCAATACCGAGCTCACCTATCATTCTAATACCACTGAACAATCGGATTCTACCAAAAAGATGGAAGAGAAAGATTTGGACAGAGAGGAAGCTGGATTTGAAGAAGACTTGGCAAGCGGGGGAATCGAATCAACCCGAACTTATAATGGGCGTGCAAAAGTCACATGGTGAAAAACCGTTGTTTGCTGCTGACGGAAGAAGAGTTCTCTATGCAACTGCCACTTCTGAAGCTGGGGACTTTTTGGTCTGCCTATGGATTGTAAGCTTTCCAAAAGATATATAATATGCCTACCCGCAGGTGCTTTCACTCGTCACGGGACCCTCAAAAAGCTACTTGAAAGTCAAAGCCCGAAACCTTTTATTGGGCCTAAACATCTTTGCCTTCCTAACGCTAACGGGTCATCGACGAATGCAACCGTTCACTCAAACCCCGTATTTACAGCCGTCGATTAGTTTCCCTCATAGCTGGACCTTACGCAATTGACTTTCTGCAATTCGTTCGTATGCCTGCCTACTGGTTGGTGCTTTCCGTCTTTCAGTTCGATTCTACGGAGTCCGTGAAAAAAAGAGAAGTTGAGGGCTACGCTTGATCAACCAACCCGAGCTTCTTTCCCGGCTGGTTGTCACTCTGCTTCTCCGCTGCCAGTGCCAGATCTTGTTCTTTCACCTGTGTCCATGGAATTCTTTCTACTGTTCACTGATTGATCGAAATCCGGAAGCCAAAAAATAGGAAGAGGTAAGGGGAAAGGGAAGCCAATTCTAAGTGCCGGTTTAGTTGAAGGATCCCGTGTACCATCAAGTGCAGATTGAGTGCCATATCCCATTTTCGTTTGTTGCCTATATCAAGATCGAGAGTAAGGGGACGGGGTTGATTCGGAACCTACTGATCCGCTGAAGAGCCAATTGTAGTTGATCCACCTGAGGCTGTAGTTAAGGCAGTTTCAGTCGATCCAGCCGCAACGGAAAGACCCACTAGGTAAGGGCTTCCCACGGGGAAAGGCTAGCGTAAAGCTAGGGCAAATCGAGGGCCTAGGCGTAAACGTGAAATAGGGGACGTGACCGGACTTTGATGGGTGCCTTCCTCTCGACGTCGCAGGACGCCCACACGGGAAGATGGTAAAGGGTAAACCAGTGGTGCATGATGAGTCAGATATCAGAGTCACAGATAAGTTTGATGAAGAAAGACATCAGCATGATCCGCAGGTGAAGTCTTCTCCACAGGGAGCAGTATCCAAGGTGTATTCAAGGGGGACACCTTTTACAGATGGGCCCACTGCTTTCATACCTGGAGAAAGATCAGGACAGGGTTCCCGGCTTGATATGATCATGCAGCAGTTGTCAGGGCCTTTGCAGACCATGAAACAAACCTTACTGGGAGCTTTCATCAAAGGGAAGGATATCACTGACAGTATTGCTCTTACTTCGGAGCTAACCTATGAGTTGAATAGGAAGGTGAGAGGGGGAAACATTATCTTTAAGCTGGATATAGGGAGGACCTTCCCTTTATACGCGATCTACATAGAAAGATAGAAAGAGGCCCCCTTTATTTTGATTTTCTACGCGATATCTATTTCTATTATATATAAAGCTCTAGGATTGCGTAGGATTCTTCGGCTACCGCAGTGGCGGTCAAAGTAAAAGACCCAACCAACCCTAGCCGCCGCCTTAAGAGAGGCCGACACCTCCCTCCCTTATCTCCAGTGTGGCTTGAAAGAAAGCCACCTTGTTATTGGCAATGAATGGAGTCCTTTATCAATGGATCGGCGGCACAGTAGAGTGATTCTGACTGAGACTCCCGCTTGATCTCTTTCGAGGCCCCCCTGCTCTTATAGGCGGCTAGGTATAGGCCTCTCTAGAAGTGGGTTGGAGGAGAAAGGGGAGTGGAGGCGGGCCCTTTCCACCGTTCGCATCTCTGTTCCAAACTAAAAAAGAACGACTTTTCCTCGTTCCCATGACTCCGCGGCCCATCTGCCTTTTCCATTGTCAACCCCGGCGACTTATGAGGCTTTCGGGGCTACCTACTTGATTGAGGGCTTATGTATAAAGGCGAACAGCCCTCTTAGGGCCTTTTGGTTGAAGGGCTGCTCGCCTTTTGAATAGAAGGAAGTGGGATTTGGGGGTGAATTCGGTAAACCGATGCATGAGCTGAGGCTCCCATGTCCCGCCGACCCTCCGATTCAGGTCGTAGGCTCATAGGGAGTCAGAAGCAAGCAGAGTCAAAGGCCGGTCATCAAACTCTAATAAGCAGAGGGGGTTCATGAAAAGTGAGAAGCCGGGGACTGACTTGACTTTATATGCATATATCAAAGACGGAAAACTGTAGGAAGTCCGTATCGGGGGTCTACTTGTTACAAAAGGCGAACATCCCCATTCCAAAACATTCACATAGGTCCGCATCGAAAAGGGGACGAAAAGAGTCTATTTACCAGTACAATATTCCTGAATGTATCACGGCCCTATCTATTCATCTTTTTCTTAAAAAAAAAGAGTTCCGCATCTCAAGGCCCGGGGAACAAATAGGCGTGGGGAAGAGGGAGAGGGGGGCTACGAGCCCTCTCCCGTTGCTGTTCCCGGACCACCCACACTTCTCCGATCCAATGCAGCCCGGCCCGGTGAGGTCCGAAGAGATCTGATCTCTCGAACGAAGTGAAGTGATAGGAAGAGAAGACTGCTGGCGGG